CTGCAGCGGTTGCCCCGCCCTTTTTGTATTCCTCGTCGACCATTGATGAAATTATGAAAATTATCAAAGACCACTTATCGATGAGACTTAGAAGGCCAGGGACCCAGAATCAAAAAAGCAAAGCCACTCTGCGCGGCACGAGTCGCGTAGGGCAGTTTCTTTTTCCGTGCGTCGCATAAACCTACCGGGAGTGCCGATTTAGGTGCTTTAGCCACAATTAATCTTTTTTTAGTTATTACCTCGTCTATTACTATGTTTCCGTACGCAGCCCCGTTAGCTGGATTTCGTAGCAAATTCTATTTGTTTCTTGCCGCTTCTTCGGGGGGGGCCTACCTACTAGCCCTAATAGGAGTAGTTACTAGCGTTATCAGTCGTTTCTATTATATAAGCTTTGTGAAAATAATGTATTTTGATACACCTAAAACCGGGAAATATACCTCAAATTTAATGCGTATTTTATCGAACGGGGCGTCGTAGGCGGAATACGCCTTGAACACATTCACATTGATCAAGAGTCGCTTGCGATCGGGCGAATTAAGTCCTCGACAAATTATCCTGAACTGCTTACCTCAGTTTCGCAGTCTTCCTAGGAACCTGGATCGCTACGCACTGAATTTCCCGACCAGCATTCAGATCATTCTCGCCCGAGACCCCGGCGGGCCAGTGAGTGTGTCGAGCAAATTCAGAGAACCCTTTGGCGTGGTTTCGAGAGGCTCAGAATGATAGGTATGATTGATTGGATAAAAAATATGCTCCGAAAATAAAGATCTAGCTTATTAAACCGATCCGAATTTACGCCCACTAACGTGATTTCGTCCAATTAATTATGGTATTACCGCTTGACACGAGAGATAACCAACGAGTCATTGGGGATGAACAACCGGATAGACAACTGGATGTTCGAGTCGGATGGGGTCGCAGAAGCAGAGATATAAGTCTTCAAGGCCATAAAAGCTGGAAGCAATTCGAAGCAGCCCATGTCAGCCGGGGCCTCCTCCGTATAATAGATCAACGGGTTGCCTGATGGTGTTTCTGGTTCGATATCGGGTTCAAAATCCTGTCACCCGTTACCCTATGCTTGAGCTTTTTTTCAAAGAGGCCTCCTGTCACAAAGGATAGTTGCTTTTTAAGCAAGGATGAGCTTGTAGCCAGTTATCAATCCAATATTGAACCCCACCAAACCGAAGCTATCCCGTTGTCTGCTCTTAGTTTCGGGTGAACTCCGGAGCCTCGTTAACCACACGCTTATCATAATACCGAGGCGAATATCCCAAACGGAATTTCTATATACTCGCTCCCCAGTGGTCTTTTCTTGACGACGCTTTAACCTTATTAATATTTATACTTTCCATAGGTCGTAGGATTTTATCTTGCTTTTCACGGGAATTTATCATTCTCATGAAGTTTATAAGAGATGCGCATTATTGGACTCGAACCAATAACCAATAGGAACGGATTTTAAATCCGTCGTGTTTACCTCTTTCACCAAATGCGCGGAGGAGCGGAGACAAAAATAGATATATGGCTATAGATATATCGTTTTGGTCTTTTGCCTCGCTGTGCGCTTGACAACATCTGCTAAAGCGTAGAGCCTTCTTCCTCTATGGCTAATACTGAGCCATATATTTTGCGTATTCCGAAGCATTAGTCTCTCTTTCGTGATCCAACTGTAATTCGATGACGCGAAATCAAACCGTAATTCGAGTACGGGACATTAATTAATTATTAGGGAAATGTATTATTCGATTCTTATTCTTTAATATATGATTATACATGAAAACGAGATCATATCATCTTCTCGCGAAGCGATTCCCTTAGCAATAGGCTAAAAAATGGCAAAAAAGGGTGTATAGGCGATCGAAACCGACTAGACCGACCTTACTAAATCGAGGTGGGAATCGAAAAACAGACATTATTTAAAATGAAAAGTTGAAGTTATCGGTACGGCTCTGGCAAACGGAAAACATATGTTTTCCGTTTTCAATTTTACAAGCCGGAGTCCGCAACTATTTATCACATTAGTTAGAAGTGGATATACCAGTAATTCCATTCAAAATTTTAGTGATGGCCGGGCACCGTCAGACGACGGGTAAACCCTACACGGACGGATAGAACACTGTTTTCATAGAATAGGGCAAAGATAATACTTAGTGGCTGAGTACGAAGCCAATGTGAGGGAAGCTGAGCGAGAGACTACAAGGGATAGAAGCAACTCCATGGGAACTCGCTAGATTATAAACGTAGGTTATATGAACCCCGGCCGACCCCTGAGGTTGCCTGAATCTATTCCGCGGATTAGAGGTAGAGCCTAGATAAATTGGATCCTTTTTCCATCGATAAATAAGAATGCCTTCCGGCAGGTCGGATTCGAGCAAAAAAAAAAATAGTACTTATGTATTTACTTATAGTCATTTTACCGTTGATTGGGAGTTTTGCGGCAGGTTTTTTTGGTCGTTTTCTTGGTTCAAGGGGAGTGGCTGTAGTCACAACCACGTGTGTCTCACTATCTTCTATTTTATCCCGTATTGCATTCTACGAAGTCGCGCTGTGTGCCAGTGCTTGCTATATAAGGATTGCTCCTCGGATTTTTTCGGAACTCTTTGACGCTGCTTGGGGCTTTTTATTTGACAGCCTTACAGTCATTTTATTATTGGTCGTCACAATTGTAAGTAGCTTAGTTCATATCTATTCAATTTCCTACATGTCTGGGGATCCGCATAGTCCACGTTTTTTTCGCTATTTGTCAATTTTTACTTTTTTTATGCTTATGTTGGTAACTGGGGATAATTTCATTCAGTTATTTTTAGGATGGGAGGGGGTTGGACTCGCATCATATTTATTGATAAATTTTTGGTTTACGCGCATTCAGGCGAATAAAGCGGCTATTAAAGCTATGCTCATAAATCGCGTAGGTGATTTTGGATTAGCTCTCGGGATTATGGGTTGTTTTACTATTTTTCAAACAGTTGACTTTTCTACTATTTTTGCTTGTGCCAGTGCCTTTTCCGAACCCCATCATTATTTCCTTTTTTGTAACATGGAATTTCATGCCATAACTGTTATTCGTATTTTAGTGTTTATTGGCGCTGTTGGGAAATCCGCACAGATTGGATTGCATACTTGGTTACCCGATGCAATGGAGGGTTTTATAATATTTGTTTGAGGGCTCTCATGTGCCATTAGGTACATTCCAACAATCTCACTGTATGCTGGAATCGTCGGCCAAATGGGAGTCCCTATGGGAAAAATATCTCATTTCGACCAATCAGCAGGAAACCTATCAGAGTAAAAACCACTCGGCGAAGTCAAGGCCGAAGGAGCTCTATAGGATCCTCAGAGACTGTACGTAAGACCTCTTGTTCGAAATGGAATCTCTTCTCCTCCCGAACCCGCTCCGCTGGCCCAAAGGGCACGAAGACCAGAGGAAGAGGCCCCCCGAAGGACATCGTAGGACTTTTTTTGTCTGACAGGGCCCCCCGGACTATTTCTGTCGGACGAGGAGAGAAAAAGAACTGGGAAAAAAGGGGGGGCGGGAAAACGGACTTACGAAAAGAAATAGGCGAAAAAATAAACTGATAAGTTTTTGTGAGAATCGAGATATTTGGCGTTGAGTCTATTCGTGTATGAAGGAAAACCCACATCTTAGTTTTTAAGGGCACAGCGGCCACTCGTAAGATTATTGGGAGAGCCCATATTTCATAAGTGGAAGATCCAGTCCCTACTCTTGCCAGAGGTAGACTCACCAACCAATTACCCAATGCTGTGGAGAAAATATATATTTTCCGGCCTTGTGAAATCGTAAACGGTTATGCAAGAGTGGCCCACTCCAGTATCCGCTTTGATTCACGCAGCTACTATGGTAACAGCAGGCGTTTTTATGATAGCAAGGTGTTCTCCTTTATTTGAATACCCACCCAATGCTTTGATTGTTATTACCTTCGTAGGCGCTATGACGTCATTCTTCGCGGCAACCACCGGAGTCTTACAAAACGATTTAAAAAGGGTTATAGCTTATTCAACTTGTAGTCAGTCAGGCTATATGATCTTTGCTTGCGGGATTTCCAACTATTCCGTTAGCGTATTTCATTTAATGAATCACGCCTGCTTCAAAGCACTTTTATTCCTGAGTGCAGGTTCAGTGATTCATGCCATGTCGGATGAGCAAGATATGCGTAAGATGGGAGGGCTTGCTTCCTTGTTACCTTTTACCTATGCTATGATGCTTATAGGTAGCTTATCCTTAATTGGTTTCCCTTTTTTAACGGGATTTTATTCAAAAGATGTTATTCCGGAACTTGCTTACACGAAATATACTATCAGTGGTAACTTTGCTTTCTGGTTAGGAAGTGTATCGGTCTTTTTCACTTCTTATTACTCTTTCCGTTTACTGTTTCTAACCCTTCTAGCACCAACTAATTCATTCAAGCGAGATTTAAGTAAATGTCATGATGCGCCCATTCTTATGGCAATACCTCTAATCCTTTTGGCTTTTGGGAGTATTTTTGTAGGATACTTAGCCAAAGATATGATGATTGGTTCAGGTACCAATTTTTGGGCTAATTCACTTTTCATATTACCCAGAAATGAAATTCTGGCCGAATCTGAGTTTGCTACTCCAACCATTATCAAACTAATTCCTATTTTGTTTAGTACTCTAGGTTCATTCGTGGCGTATAGTGTAAATTTTGTGGTGAATCCACTCATTCTCGCTTTGAAAACTAGTACTTTTGGTAATCGACTATATTGCTTTTTTAATAAGCGTTGGTTTTTTGATAAAGTTTTTAACGACTTCTTAGCTAGATCGTTTTTGCGTTTTGGATATGAAGTCTCGTTCAAAGCTTTAGACAAAGGTGCTATTGAAATCTTGGGTCCTTATGGAATTTCGTACACGATTCGAAAAATGGCCCAGCAAATGAGTAAAATTCAAAGTGGATTTGTTTATCATTATGCCTTTGTTATGTTGCTCGGATTAACAATATTCATTTCCGTTATAGGCCTGTGGGATTTCATCTCTTTCTGGGTAGATAATCGATTGTATTTCATTTACATAGTTAGCTTTTTATTTATAAATATCTGAGGAAACATTGGTACGAACTAAAGGCCCACACTTCATTGTATAATATATTGAATCTTTAAGGAACCCAATGAGAGGACAAAGCTAGCTATGAAAGACCCGGGGGTCCCCCCCGGCCTCCCCGGGCGGCGGGGAGAGCCGCCCTTTGGTTTTCGGGCCTTTTCTCTGATATAAAATGATTCTACCGCTGGTCGAGACCTTCGGGCCTCAAGAACAAAAAAAATAACCGAAGCGATAGTTGCCGATCACACGGCTCTCTGACCTGACTTTTTTAGGAGCTTCACGGCGCACCAGCGCCTATTCCACGTCGGTCCTTGGAAAGGCGTTTAGACTCCTGTCCCTAGTAGTATAGGTAATCCGCTCCATCTTGAACTCTATCCTTCCACACGAGAGAGTAAGTAGAGGACAAACCATTTATGACCCGGTTGATATATACCATCAATAGGCATGGAGCGAGCAACGTACGTTCATGCGCTTCGCCATTTGCAGAGCTCAGGTGCCAATGGTTAATTGCTGGTTGACAAGGACCGAAAGAGTCTCCGATTCGCCGGTACAGAACCTCATCTTAAATACAAGAGAACCGGCTTGCTCCATACTTTCGGGTTACCCCCCCGGCGGGGTAGGAGGTAAATGAAACCCCCTCAACAGAGCTTCTTGCACATGCTAAGGTCTCCGTGTTCGTTGCCGAACAGGGATGAGTGCAACGCCTTTGCACAGAAATGGACTTGTGCTTTTTATCGTGCGGGATCTAGACCGGTCGCCCGATGGAAATAATCAACTTGATTCGCAAAAAACGGACCGGGTCCACAGATTTTTAGTATCAAATGCTAATTTTTTGCTTCAGGCTATTTATTATTGTACCGGCATTTTCCATAATAATTAGATTAGCGCATTCTAATTCCATTGTGACTAACTATCTATTATCCAAAAACTGACGGAAAAGAAACGGACAAAAAAAGGGTGGCAAAAACTTGCCTAACAAGCAAAAGCCTCCGGCCCGTAGGGCAGTGCTACCGGCCTTTTCGCAGCATATATATTCTTCGCAGCAAAAATATATATATATTTTTTTCGGGATTTCTAGGAAAAAGAGTAAACGTATATGTTACAAGTTTTAGCTCCATTTTATTCCAATTCAAGTGGTCTCATTTTGCTTCCTTTGCTAGGAAGCCTTATTATTTTGGTGATCCCGAATTCGAGAGTACGTCTGATACAGGGTATCACAATTTGGACCTCTTTGATCACTTTTTTATATTCTCTTTTTTTCTGGATACGCTTCGAGAATGATACAGCAAAATTTCAGTTTGTGGAAACTATTCGATGGCTTCCGTATCCAAATATCAATTTCTATATAGGTATAGATGGTATCTCGTTATTCTTTGTCATCCTGACCACGTTTTTAACCCCTATTTGCATTCTTGTTGGATTTTATAGCGTCAAGAGTTATAAAAAAGAGTATATGATAGCGTTTTTCATTTGTGAATCTTTTCTAATTGCTGTGTTTTGCTCACTCGATCTTTTAATATTCTACGTTTTTTTCGAAAGCGTGTTAATTCCCATGTTTATTATTATAGGTGTTTGGGGGTCCAGACAAAGGAAAATCAAAGCAGCATATCAGTTCTTCTTGTACACCTTGATGGGATCCTTGTTGTGCGCCACGTTGGTACTAGTGAGTCTCCGGGCAACAATAAAATAAGCCGGCATGGGGTGTTCTATGTAAAGCGTCCCACTATCCTTGCGGGGAAAGCCCAAAGGGTATTGTAGCATGTGGGAAAAGGGGAACACGGCGTGAAACCGATAGCGCTAAGGAGTTCGTTCCCCGAGCTAGAAGTTCTATGGCTCGTCTTGTGAGTCTACTGGAGGTATCCCCCTCAGTCTGGCTGGGAAACGGCCCAGCTATTATGTCGCCAGCGGGAACAGCGATCTTCTTCACAGCCACCGCCCTTGAACGGGGGGCTAGTAAAAAGAGTGGAACGCACTTGAAGACAGCTACCGTATAGATACGGGCAAGGACTCAGAACCTAAGGAAGCGATTCGACACACTAGCATGAAACGTGGGATTGTCTAAGGTTACTCCGGGAACTGGCTTTTTAACCTCTCTGGGGGCGGATGTCAGACCCGGCGGTAAAAGGGTAGGCAACGGGGGGCCCGTAATAACGGACATGATTCTGCTAAGGGGCCCAGAGAGAACAGATGACATTATAAGTGAAAACCTTATACTGTTCATCTCGTCTTGAGGGAGGCTGAACCCGAACAAGAAGGCCCGGGCGGGGCCCGACCGCGGTTAGTCGGATTGGTATTGAGAGGAAGACAGGGTGTACTGGGAGCGAGGAGAGGCCAGATGGCCCTAAAAACTTCCAACCAATCTATAAGCTCAAGGATCACTCGGAGAGCCGTATGCGGGGAGACTTGCACGTACGGTTCGGAGGAAGGCCATTGATACCTGATGAAGATATCAGCATGACCGAGGTATAAGCCACACCTCGAAAGTGCTGAGGACTTGGTTTTATTGGGTAGTTGAGGTTGGTGGCCCATCTCTTACCATGCTTCTAGCCATTTTATTTATTTCTTTTCAAACAGGAACCACTGATCTACAAATATTACTAACCACAGAATTTAGTGAGCGGCGCCAAATCTTGCTATGGATTGCTTTTTTCGCTTCTTTCTCCGTGAAAGTGCCTATGGTACCAGTTCATATTTGGTTACCTGAAGCTCATGTGGAGGCACCCACGGCTGGATCTGTAATCTTGGCAGGAATTCTTTTAAAATTGGGAACCTATGGTTTTTTAAGATTTTCTATACCCATGTTTCCCGAAGCGACACTTTATTTCACTCCTTTCATTTATGCTCTAAGTGTGATTGCTATTATATATACTTCCCTAACTACAATAAGACAAATCGATTTGAAGAAAATTATTGCTTACTCTTCAGTAGCCCATATGAATTTTGTGACTATTGGTATGTTCAGTCCAAACATACAGGGAATAGAAGGTAGCATTTTACTTATGTTAAGTCATGGACTGGTTTCTTCAGCCCTCTTTTTATGTGTTGGGGCTCTATACGACCGACACAAGACAAGAATTGTTAAATATTATGGAGGTTTAGTCAGCACCATGCCTATTTTCTCTACCATTTTCCTATTTTTTACCCTAGCCAATATGAGTTTACCCGGTACTAGCAGCTTTATCGGGGAATTTCTTATTTTAGTAGGGGCTTTCCAAAGAAATAGCTTGGTGGCCACATTAGCAGCACTTGGGATGATTTTAGGCGCCGCTTACTCCCTTTGGCTATATAATCGTGTGGTTTTCGGTAATTTCAAACCCAATTTTCTCCTTAAATTCTCCGATTTAAATAGAAGAGAAGTTCTGATCTTTTTACCTTTTATTGCGGGAGTTATTTGGATGGGTGTTTACCCAGAAGTGTTCTTAGAGTGTATGCATACTTCCGTGAGTAACTTAGTGCAACATGGAAGATTTGATTAAAAAACATAAAAAAGAGGTTCGAAGAAACGTTTGAGCATGATTTTTTAGCGCTTTTCCCGGAGATCTTTCTCATTAACGCAACCATCATTTTGCTTATTTATGGAGTTGTATTTAGTACCTCTAAAAAATACGATTATCCACCGTTAGTGCGTAATGTGGGTTGGCTTGGTTTACTCAGTGTTCTAATAACTATACTATTGGTCGCCGTTGGCTCACCTCTAGCTGTTGCCAATTTAGTATATAATAATTCAATAATAGACAATTTTACATATTTTTGCCAAATTTTTCTATTATTAAGTACGGTTAGTACCATTGTTATGTGTTTGGATTATTCCAAACAGGAGAGTTCGAATGCTTTCGAATCTATTGTATTAATTCTATTTTCTACTTGCAGTATGCTCTTTATGATCTCGGCTTATGATTTAATCGCCATGTATTTAGCTATTGAGCTTCAAAGTTTATGTTTTTATGTGATCGCAGCATCAAAAAGAGACTCTGAATTTTCCGCGGAAGCCGGCTTAAAATATTTTATTTTAGGTGCTTTCTCCTCCGGAATATTATTGTTTGGTTGTTCCATGATTTATGGGTTTACTGGAGTTACCAACTTTGAGGAATTAGCTAAGATTTTCACTGGATATGAAATCACTTTGTTCGGTGCTCAATCTAGTGGTATCTTTATGGGAATTTTATTTATCGCTGTAGGTTTCTTATTCAAGATCACTGCAGTTCCTTTTCGGGCGGCCGTTAGACGGCCTATGGGTACCGACAGATTGCGGCCAATCTCAATACTTTCGGGGCGCCCTGTGCGCCGAGCGTGGAGAACTCATCACTACCTCGTGAGAGCGTTGAGACCATAGCATGTCACAAAAACGCGGTTGAGAGCGCCCTAAATAGTTCTTTGCTGCTCAATAGCACCGCGTGAGCTCTAATAGTGTCACACGAGATAAGCCCGCCTGGCGAATCGGAGTTATCTTCTTGTCAACTGGCTACCCAGTTCACCCGTCGAAGGGGAAACGCGCGAACGCACGCTGGTGTGCTTCCTGCCTGTCGAGGTGAAAAGGCGACAAGGTCTAGATTGGAGCTGTAAACTGCATGGAAGCTGATTACCCAACTCTTTGGGGACAATTAACAAAACGATATCTCAAGGCACCAAAAACCATAGGCTGTACCGGCGAGATCCAACGGTGAAATAAATCCCCGGCTGGAAGTCAGAGGACCTTTAGTACCTTAGGGCCAAATATTTTTTTTCATTCGGCCGCAATCGAGTGCGAAAGCGAGATAAGAAAACTGGTTTTCTTCTCCGCTCAGTGAAGCGCTGGCAGCAACAGAAGGGAAGGGGTCTATGCGGTACCTGCCTATACTCGGCGGGTTGAACTCTACAAAATCAACTGATATCATTCCAGGTGATCCAAGTGGATCCGGCTGCGTGTGGAGTGGAATGGCTGAAAGCAAGAAGGGTCCGAAGGCGCGAAGAGGTAGAGGCCCAGGGGAGCTCGACCTGCCGGTTAAAAAAAATATATACTTTTCGCTGTGCCCTTCCTTCCCAACGGGGATGGTGCTGCGGCGGCGCCCTTTGGATATATAATCCGAGAGTTAAGTAGAGTTAGAGAGCCGTATGATGGGCCACTATCTAGTACGGTTCGGAGAGCACTGTAGTAAGTCATTTGGGAATTTTCTCAACCGTTTGCCAAGCGAACAGCGAGTGAACAACAAATAGAAAATATATATATCTATTTCCAGAACCTTCTCAGAATCATCCCTTTTTTTGTCTGGCAGTGCCCGGCCCTTTTTTTGCAAAACAGAAAAATTTACCTATCGGCCTCTCCCGCTCGCCCCGGCCAGAAAATAAGTGCGCGGGAATAAATCTACGAGCCATTTCCGGCCTTCGACCTTTTGGAGGACCCTGTGAAGCTAAGGAAATCTCCCTCGTAACCACCCACAAAGTGCTGCGCACCTATTCTTACTTACAGCCCCCCCGCCCCTGGCGGCCATAGGCACGTAGTGCGCGGGGAGGGTGCTTCGGGATAGGGAGGTGTATAGCACTCGACCAGAGGGGGAGCGCTTCCCGATTGAAGGGCTTTTGAGCCCTCGAACCAATAGGGGATAGGAAAAATATAGATTTTTTATTGACTTGTTGCGCGACTCGATGAATGTATCTTTGACTCTATATATGTGGGCACCCGATGTATACGAGGGTTCACCTACTATAGTTACAGCATTCTTTTCGATTGCACCTAAAATCTCTATTCTTGCCAATATGTTACGTGTTTTTATTTATAGTTTCTACGATCCAACATGGCAACAACTATTCTTTTTTTGCAGCATTGCTTCCATGATCTTAGGAGCACTGGCCGCCATGGCCCAAAACAAAGTCAAAAGACTTTTAGCTTATAGTTCTATTGGCCACGTAGGTTATCTTTTAATTGGTTTTTCATGCGGAACCATAGAAGGGATTCAATCACTACTAATTGGTACCTTTATTTATGTATTAATGACCGTTAATGCATTTGCTATGGTTTTAGCGTTACGTCAAAATCGTTTCAAATATATAGCAGATTTAGGTGCTTTAGCCAAAACTAATCCTATTTTAGCTATTACCCTGTCTATTACTATGTTTGCATACGCAGGAATACCCCCATTAGCTGGATTTTGTAGCAAATTCTATTTGTTTTTCGCCGCTTTAGGCTGTGGGGCCTACCTACTAGCCCTAATAGGAGTAGTTACTAGCGTTATCAGTTGTTTTTATTATATACGCTTTGTGAAAATAATGTATTTTGATACACCCGAAACATGGATTTTATATAAACCCATGGATCGTGAAAAATCGTTACTACTAGCAATCACTGTCTTTCTTATTACTTTTTTTTTCCTATATCCCTCTCCCTTGTTCCTAGTTACTCACCAAATGGCACTTTGCCTATGTTTATGAGCTTAATGATTTATAGGGGGGGAGGGCGCAGCACGAAAAAAAATCTTCGCCGCTGATTTTCTAGCATATATAGATAAATCCCCCCTCAAGGCTTCAGCTCTCCGCAGGCCCGTAGTGCATAAAAGGCTTTCTTATTTCGTGGCCCTCTGGTCTTACATCCAAAGGGCCACCCCACGGGGAGAGCAAAAAAAAATATGTATATTTTTTTTTCGTGCGGCTCAAACAAGGCTGTCATCGGGCCCTTCGCTGCGGGACGATAGTGGCACCACCTTGACTCGGTCGGCTCCTTCGGCCCTTCCTACGCATTTCTTCAGAGGCCCTGAGAGTTGGGGGTTAAGCCAAGGGCAACGGAGCCCAGACGACTTCACTTGGCCCGGGGTCGAACCATTAATTTAAATTCGTATAAAAAACATATGATTCGGGGCCAAGCCGCTTTGTTTGGAAGGCCTTACCTTTCCGCCGTGAGACGGTCTTTATCAAAAAAGTTAACTGAAGTGTCTAACACTTGGAAGCAAACAAGGTTTTTCGGTGTAAAATCGTTGATTCTAGTTCGTCCTTCAATTATGAGTTCTATCTTCCTAAGAGCTGGCAATTATCGGTAAAATCAAAAAGCTTTTTATTTTATCCGAGTCTATCAAAAAGAAACCGTAGCGCAAAAAACCCAATGCATTGCTTTGCTTGTCACGAAAAACGTATTGCACGCTACGGGCCGGCTTACTTTTGGCGTGCTCATTTAATCGCTGGATTGATTAGAAGGGGGGGTGTAGAGACCTGCCCCCACGGGAAACCAGACACCTTAGGACTCGGGGTCCTCTTTGCTTGATTTTTTATTGCTCAATCCGGTATAAGGAAACCCCCCGGGAAAGAACAATGTCCACCGTTTACTGTTTCTTCGCAAATATTTGACTCCTTTACTTGGATATACGAAAATTATATCAGTCTGTGCGTAGTACTTTTTTTCCCGATCGCCGTTACCATGCTAGACTTCTCGGATATTAACTACTATGTTGCTTTCTCTAACCCCCTCCTTTTTCGTATATCATTTTATTTAATTTATCTCCCGGGACCGCGATCCAGCTATAAAAGAATGGCTTATTGACAATCAACCAATAAATTTCAATAAATACTATCCTATCTATGCCTTTTCAAAGATTTTTGGTACAATCCCGCTTTTATGTAAATACTTATTGTAAGCTTACGAGGTTTCAGATACATTATCTAAAACCTTGGAGGCAAAAGGGATAAAACCGAAAGAAGAAAGGGAGCACGTCTGCCGTATAATGGGAATCATTGATGGCGCTTTGAAAGAGGGATATTTGGGTAGAGTTTTTACATATATCATTTTTTACATATATCATCACGAGTCTCTATTTTGTTTTCCAAATAGCCATAACAATCGAAGGGTCCAAGGTCTGGCCGCCCATCTGACCTCAGCAAAGAGACGGAAGTAACACCCGCGCAGGAGTGGCCAATCCAACCGGTTACTGAAGAGGTCGGTGAAGTCTTCCCCAACGGGCCACAAGATTAGATGAATGGTTAAATCTTGACGATTTTCATCCATTCATCTAATGGCGTTCCCACCCATTTCTCCAATATGGTGGCCCAGAACTCCTGTAGGATCTATTACTTCGTGAACTCATATGATTAAATATTATTATTTGCTCCAAATTTCCGGATTTAACTCTTACCTCAATCTCCTGATTTATGGATTCAATCTCTCGACTTATGGATTCAATCCCTCGATTTATGGATTCGTCGTATATGCATATATAATGATTCTAATTTGCTCCCACCCAAATTTCCCGATTTATCTATTATTATTTCTGTATACACGAAATGGAAGCCTTATGTTATCCGTGCTCCATTACGTTTTCCTCTTCCATCATCTCTCTACCCGGCTCGGTCTTCCGTTTCATATTATTTTTTTTCCAAATAGCATCTCATATGCGTTTGTGCCGACGCTGTTGCGAAAATATTTTATTTGCCATGGATCTGGTTCTTTATTGGACGATTTCATCGACTCGATATAATTGGCTGCATCCACCTTGTTCTTATCTCAATGGTTTGCCCCTGGTCGAGTCCTCCATCGAATAATACAACGCTTAAATCCGGTAGACATTCGCGGCTGCTGGATGATCGCTGATGTGAGCTGTCGCATAACCCCGATCTACGAAGTGTTCCACAAATCGCTTTGTCATTACCTCGAAGGAACCGCAAAGGCTATAATTAAGTTTAGAACGTATCAACTGCAAACTGCGCAGACTATCCATGAATAAATGAAAGGCTCGGAAAAGTCCAGTACGCGCTGTCGTTCTGCGTACGGGGAGAGAAACATAGAGGTGTACGATACGCGGCCTAACTCGGGCACTCCGAAGAAATGAGTAACTTTCAAACAAAATTTGGGGTTGGGGGCATAGGTATAATAAACGCGGATTAGCAAATAAACGCCTCTGACTGCTGCAACTAGATAGTAACTTCGGTAGCTTTTTCACATAAATTCTTTCGGCGTGCACCCCGACAACGAATGTGAAAAGCGATTATATAAACGAAACTGAAGTTTCTGCATATGTTGTATATGCCATTCGAAGTTATATGTATATATATATACGAAACTTCAGTTTCTGTATATGTATATACTATTTCCAATGATTTATCTGTATACGAAACTCTAATTTCGTGTATTCTATATGATATAGTCCTCCATGCTATGCGTTATGCCGCCGCACTCCGCGACACGCCCCGGGGCCGCCGTCTCCTTCTGGGAACCAATGAGATGTAAACTATGTGAAACTGGAGCGAATCAATATACGAAAAACACGAATTATAATTAGAATTTCCTACAGAATAGTTTTTTAATACAAAATTCATTATATTTCGTCGTGTGTTGAACCTGATCCAAACCGGGAAAGGGGACGCAAAGCGAGAAAAAAGATTTTTTTGTTCGTTTCACCCCATCGACCCTTTGTTCTCTCTCAGCCTTCGTTCGCGATGCGAATAAAGCGGGAGAGAAGAAAGAAGCAAGCTTCTTTCTTCTCTGGAGTTCACTCTTTTTCTGCAAAGTGGTTAGTAATGTGGCGCATTCTTAGCTCAGTTGGATAGAGCAACAACCTTCTAAGTTGAAGGTCACAGGTTCAAATCCTGTAGGATGCGTAAAGTGCGGAATGAATAATATCTACCAACGGTACATCCTTATACTTGTTTAGTTAGTCGAAAGGAACAACGCTACACGCGTAGATTGACCTATTTTTCGTCGGAGTCCCGTGGCACCGCCGTAAAATATAAGCTTACTTATCATAGGGAGAGTGGCCGAGTGGTTAAAAGCGACAGACTGTAAATCTGCTGAAGGTTTTCTACGTAGGTTCGAATCCTGCCTCTCCCAAGTATACTTCGTATTTGAAAAATAAAGGCTGGGATCCAAGCCCCAAAAACCACGATATTGCCGGGGCACGTAGTGTTTGTCGGATTATGTCTACGTTTTTTGCATTGAGTTGATGTTCGCTTCCTATTTATCTTTTACCGATTGTTACCGATTTAGCCGCCGGAAAGAAAGGATCTGATGAAATTAGAAGCAAGGTGTCCGTCGGGATCGGTAGGGTGGAGATACAACCGCAATGTCATGGTTCTATCTTGGCCACCGCAAGAGCCTATGTCGTATATATAAGGAAACCTGGGCAAATTGTAGCTGTTGGCCCAGAAAGAAGTACTGGGGGTTTACAAGGCGATGACTGCAGCGAAGCCAGCAATAATCACAGGGGCAAGTTATTAACTATACAAATAGAGATCACGTTCTAGATGTTGGCCTGAGAGAAGCATCTAGTAGCCCTAAATCTCTGAAGAGAAAGAATACGCGTGCTTTATCGCCCATTTTTTAGTAATTACATCCGTGACACGCGCTCCCGAGAAAGCTTTCGATAAGACATCTTAAAACCTGTTCGTAAGGGATGGGCCAATTTTATCTCCGGATTGCTGCCAAATCCTGTTCAGATCTGCTTGCGTCGAAAGTCCTGGGGCCTTTTGCATGTGATTAGATATTTCCCTTGCATAGGTCTCCATCCGCCAGTCATTAATTAGGTCGTCGATCGTCCGACCGGCACAATATGTAGCTCTACCTACGCCGTGCCTTCCGATAGCCGAAAACGGCGCGTTTCCCGCCCCCTCCCCTTTATCCCCAGCTGGGTAGCGATAAATTATCGATCGCTCGAGCCATTTATAGAATGCCGGTGAAACATGCAATCCCGAAGGTCATCCCATTAAGGAAGAGATAGATTGCACTTAATAAAGGAACTTCAACTCCGAAAGCCGCATACATAAAAAAGGGGGAAAAACATTATTGGACGAAACGTCGAATGCAAAAACACATAATAGATCCTCTCCCTTTGGTCGGGCACCACCTCGGATGCATATGCAAATAGAACTTATGGATCCATAATCTTCATAAAGAAAAACTTACCTCGGTACTTGAACCCTTTTCTTTCATCCACTGCAGGGTAGGGCTACGCCTACTCGACTCCCGAGCCTGGCGGCGGCTCGGTCAAGTCCCTAACTTTCGGGGCGGGTCCCCCCGCCAAGGACTAGGCCTTTTGGGACAGAGCGGATCAGTGCTTAAGTTACACAAATGGCGTCTCCCTCGATAGCTGGAAATTACTTAAAAGTATTAAAAGCCGCTTCGGCGAGTGCCTTTTAGGCCATAGGGTTCGGGTTAAGGCTTGCAGGGGGGCTCGGGTAGACCCGAAGGTGCGTAAGCACTTTTTTTTTCGTCAAAAGGATAAAAAATTTTTTAATTTCGTTTTCCATCCCCCCAACGAAAATAGCAAGAAAATTTCACCGAGAGCTAGTCTTTGATTGATTGCTAATCGAAAAACAATCGCTTGATGGTTGATTACTAGCGCGTTATACTGACCGTACGAGGCTAGACTGCGGGACTGCGATCGAGATGTTGACCGACACAGTACTTGGCGGGAAACTGTAACGGAAAAAAAATATATAGATTTTTCTGCCCGTAGGGCGTAGCACTCTGAGGTAGGTTTTATTTAAGTGAGATCTAGGGACGTTAAGGGGGGGTCGAAAAAGGGCAGTTTTCTGGCACGAACGGCTAATAACGCAATACGCTGGTCATGCGGCTATTTACGATGCTTTATACCGCAGCTTAAGCTAATAGGATGAAGCATAAATATCTATATATATATATATATATATATATATATATATATATCTCTCTCTTTTATATTTATCCCGCAGCGATCAAGCGTATACGACACGTAGTGCTTAAGAATAGCCAACTAGTGCTTGTAGCTCAATTGGATAGAGCACCAAACTACGGATTTGGGGGTTGAGAGTTCGAATCTTTCCAAGCATGGGCCTATCCATCGGATTGGACTAAGAGAATACGTCATATAAGTAGAGGATACGTCAGATAAGTAGAGAATAACTAGTTCCAAGCAGACGTTCTTTAGCTCTGCCGCTGCGGGAAAGGCTGCGAGAAATAAAAAAAAAGAAATATATATACCTACGTCCCCCGACTAATGGCTTAAGCACACTGTGCTCTTGTATTGTCCGACTATTATGGACTCGTGGCGCCGAGAGAAAGATGGGGTTCCAAATCGTAAATGGTCCCTGGGAGTGGTGTAAACTATCGCCAGTTTGGTAATTTTCCCATACATGTGGTGGACTGCTCGCCGCAGGTACCACTAGAGCCTGGTGGCTTTACCCCAAAATTCGGTATAGGACTAGATATGAGTATTAAATTACTCGGCCTCCCCCAGTCTCTGGCTCCGGGAGAGGGGGGCCGAGATCCAAGGCCTGACTGGTCCGCCGTGAGGCGGACGGAGGGAGGAGCCATCAGACCCTGTGCCAAGTCATGTATATATATCTCAATCTATGGCGGAAGTAGCTTAATGGTAGAGTATAGCCTTGCCAAGGCTAAGGTTGAGGGTTCAAGTCCCTTTTTCCGCTTGGAGGTACCGGGTCTTTTGTTTAACAGGCACGAAATGTTCGTGATCATCGGCGGAGCAAGTAGAAGGCGCGATAAGCTTCTCTTCCCTTTGTTCATCTCTCATATTTTTTGTTTCTCGGATTTTAGTTTTCTCCCATTCCCGTGTCGGGGATAGAGCTGAAGCCAAGACAAAAGGCCCATAGCGCGGGGTACTGTCAGACAGAGTCAGGGGAAAAAACTGGCGAAAAAAGGGAAACCGGTTTCTGGGGGAGGGCGAGAAGAGGCTATCTCCTCGATAGGGTATAGGGCTGAAGCTCTCCCGGGCCCTAGGGATATATATTTATTCGTTTCGCGTTTCTCGGGCGGAAGGGCTTTCTGGTGCACGGGTTTCGTCAAAAGAAAAAAAAATACTTGACAATCATAAATAAGAATACTATTATGCAACAAGAAAACTTGTTGTTTTCTGAACCGTCAATCCTAAGTGTGGAGTACCTATTGAGATTTTTCGAAACCGATAGTAGCTTACAGATCTTATTCGAAAAAAATGCTCGTATGACTTTTGGTTATTACATTCGGCCAGTTGCCGTTTTTTCACAACGGCATCATTTACTTATGACGTGTCTCGCTCTTCCGTACTATTCCGTTCTTTTCGAAAACGACACCAATAAACTAAGAGCATATAGAGTCGGGATTGGGTTTATAGAGCCTGTGCGATAATTGATTGCTCTAGTAGAAAGTGCTTCGCGAAAAATGTATGGGTTGAATTTTCAGGATCTTTACTGAATGAGGCCTACAATTGTGGGCGGGAATACGCGCAATACGCCGTAAGGTCGACATAGCATCATCGATCTAAAATTTGGTCTCAATACATCCGATAAAGACGAGGAATCCGAAGCAAATAATTCGGAGTTATCTCGATAGGAAAATAGTCATTCGTTTGCGACGGCTACAGGTGCTGCTCAAAATCCTATTCATCGTGCGCACTCCCTTTGTGAACAACATCAGAGAGAAACTCGGATTTTGATAGAGAATCGAACATTGAAGCGTTACGTGGACTATTCATCCGGCGGTATAATCGAAGGGGATATATACATCTCTTCCAGTATTGGAACCCGTAAAGGTTTTACTATACCCTACCCCCCTTTTTGCGAATCCAGCGTCACTGTTGAACGAGGGGGCGCTATTCTCCTATAAGTCGTTGCGTACGGGGAGCTTGAACCTGTAATTCATCATCTCGAATACGCAAAACCCCCGCGGGTCTCGACCTTCGGACCTCGAAATATACAACGGGCAATTCCATTCTACTTGAGAATCTTTCTAAACACTTCAAGCGCAACACAATGGTTGGCTCGCAGCCTCAAACGGATATGGTATACTGCTGAGTGGGAGTAAAAAGACGCTACAAAAAATCCTTTCTGACTTTGATATCTATTTCCATCGATGAAGCGGCTGACCCGCCGCCCATTCGGTCTACGGGCCCCGTAATGCTTCGGGCTTCGCCGCCTAGCGGATAATAAGCCCTCCGGTGAATACGGACCACCGATAAAAAACCCAAAATATTTTCGTTTTTATGCTTCCACTCCGGGACGAAATAGTAGACTTGGGCCACCGTTAGGCACACCTTTTTTTGAAGTGATTTCGTCCCTTTCGTCTAGGGGTATAGGACATCGGCTTTTCATTTCGAAGACACGGGTTCAAATCCCGTAAGGGATAATCTTCCTTACCCTCACTGAGGTTGCTCCAAAAGCGGGGGGAAAAAGGCTTTATGGCGGTTTCGACAAAAAAGAAGAATAAACTTCAATGCTTTTAATTATCCCGGCTTCCGTTCGGTATAGAATTATTCACTTGTTCAATATTGACTCAAGTTTGAAGATATCTGTTTCGAATTCATTATTTTTTTACTTGCATGGTTTTCTGGCATTTTTTTTGGTTTCACGAATCTTATTGGTTTCAAAAGTGTCTTTTTTAATGTCTCAATTCCGAAATTTATTATTGTCAATTCCAACAACTTTCATTACTTGTAATTGCATTATTTGCACATTCGAGCAGTCTATCCGCTATCAGACATTGATGATTACGTTTTCGTGTCTCCCTCACCATTAGCGTAACCGCAACTTTACTCTATCTCCCTCGTATGAGCCTTTGGCTCCACCTACACTACATTAAAACGGAATCCGCACCGAAAGAAAAGTGCTAAATAGTTTACTAATGCGCCCTGGGAACGTATCGGTGGTGGCTATGGACGATGAATTTACCGATATTCAATTAGGGGTGGCGCCGGCCAGCAGGGATGCGCTGCGCACTGCAAGTGAAAATTGGAAACCTATCGCAGGTTAAGCATCTGCCCTGCGGGAAGGGGTCGCTTCGTAGACTATAGGTGCATATTTTAGGCATGAAGAAGACGAGATCGAGTTATCCCCGCAACGATCAAAGAAACGTATGGAGGGGATACGTGCAAACGAACGTATTAAGCAAACAGAGTTGGGTTTTAAGCAACAGGAACGAAATTGAAATCTATCTGAGATGCCCAAACTTTAGAATACCCAAAACTCTTGGGAGAGAGCTACGACGACATGGAGAAAGGTGGTCCTTCTTTGGTAAAGCCGAGAAGAAGTCGTCTCGCTAAGACTACCGGTGAAGGCATGATGCTGAGCGAATCGTTGCGCTTCGGGAGAAAAACTTATAATCAAACAAATGAGTTTGTGATTTCATACCTCCCCGACTACGTTACTACTTGGTTGGGTACCCACCACTGCGTTCCTCTGGCAAATCGGTAAATTTACTCGTTCTTTTCGAAATAAAAATAAATAAAAAATATCTCCATCCATTGAATCTTCTTCATCTTCCAATCTGCGATACATACTAATAACGCTATCTCGTGCAGAGAAGCGAGAGGTTCATGGCCGCCGTCGTCTCCGGTGGGTGGTCCCCGTTCCCTTGTACTAGCATCGTACCCTACAGAACCACTCCGGTTGGTTACCACATTGGCTGGCCCGAAGAATATGCTAGCCCGGCTACCAATAGGAGTATCCCGAGTTCACCATCAATGTAATGTGCCATTCATTCCGCACAATATGCAGCTGCTGAAACGGGATAAAAAGTCTGACGGCGGGGGTTGGATGAGATCCGTGTTCGTGGACGAGCATCATCCATGAAGTACGTCCAGACCTAGCTAATCCTCTTCTTCGCGCGAGACTTGGTGGGAGTCGGGGATGACGATCTGTTCCGACGCTAACCTACTATTCTTCAGTGCGAAATGCTTCCGACCTTCGAGCGGGGATGGAGGAGATACTTTTTCACTCGCTTATCGGCGTCGTATGTTCAAAAGACGGCCTCAGTGCGACTTGAAAGAAAAGTGGCGAGCCGGCTGGTGTTTAACAGGACTTCGAAACGACAAAGGCAAAGAAGTCGGACTCACTTTATCGGGCACCTCCGGCGTCCATTCAGTCGAGCACGAGGAACATATTTATTTCTTTCGTCAACTTTCCTAGCATAATGAAACTGATGCTAGCAAATAAGAAGTTTATTTTGGGGCTCCGCCGTGGCCTCTTACCCCCTCCCCTAGGGGGCCGCCGCCCGAAGACTAGTAATTGTAGGCGCAGGCCACCCAAATCCCCGTTCCGTAACGTTTTAGGGATGCGAAACTAGTACGTACGGTTCGGTGACGTAAAATTAGTTCTACCTATTACGGATGAATCGTAACAGACCCCGGCTGAGCGATATGCGATAGGGCGAAAGGCGGCGCAAGGAGCAGAAACAAAATGAAAAATTTTTGAAGTCTCCCCGACAGAACGTAGGAAGGAGAGTACGGGGCCAAAGGGCTTGAAAATATCTAGAAATTCATATTTATCGTTTGGGGATTAATCAAACGATTTTGAGCCGAATCTCGGATCCGAAGGATTGAAAAATTAATGGAAAAAAACGAAGTAAGCGAAATATGCCAACAATGAATCAGCTTGTTCGTAAAGGCAGAGAGTCGAAACGACGCACAAAGCGTACTCGAGCTTTAAATAAATGTCCTCAAAAGCAGGGGGTTTGCCTGCGTGTTTCGACAAGATCGCCAAAAAAACCTAATTCAGCTTTACGCAAGATAGCTAAGGTACGTTTAACCAATCGAAATGAAATAATTGCTTACATTCCCGGCGAAGGTCATAATTTGCAGGAGCATTCTGTGGTTATGGTTCGAGGAGGTAGAGTGCAAGATTTGCCAGGCGTAAAATACCATTGTATTCGAGGAGTTAAAGATCTTCAAGGAATACCGGGTCGACGTCGAGGCAGATCTAAATATGGTACGAAAAAACCCAAAGATTATATATGAATTTATTCGAAAAATCGAATTTCAACTGTGTTTTTAGTTCATCTCTCGATTGGTTTCACTCATCAGGACTTTCGGAGGGGGTGGGAACGAAAAGAAATAGATTTTGTCGCGAAACAGAAAGCTTTTATGCGCTTTGCTTATCCCACCGTAGATATTCATGCTATGCCCGGGGAGGGCTTTTGCCATCAAGACCTAGGGGCCGTGGGGCAAGCACATACAATTGCTCAGACAATTTGGGCTATATCCGGGGCTTGAATGGTAAACAAAAACAATTAATAAAAAAATTGGTTCACATTTGCATGATTGATGGGAAAAAAACGAGATCTCGTGCTATTGTTTACAAAACGTTTCATCGTCTAGCTCCTCATGGCGATGTCATAAAACTTTTGGTTAACGCGATAGAAAATGTCAAGCCTATTTGTGGAGTTAAAAAAGTAAGAATCTCAGGCATTACTCGATTAGTACCGTCTATTACAGCAACGAATCGTCAAGAAACCTTAGCTATTCGTTGGATGCTCGAATCAGCAGCCAAACGACGTATGGGCAAAAAGAGCATAAGCTTGGATGAATGTTTATACTCTGAGATACTGGAGGCTTCCCAAAAGATGGGGATTGCCCGTAAAAAAAGGGATGATCTTCATAAACTTGCTGAAGCCAATCGTAGTTTCTCCCATTATAGATGGTGGTAAACTATCTACTTTATCGATTATAAAAAAGCTCACCCGCGAGCAACTGAAAACATTTTTTCATTTCGATTTGGCAGGGTGATCTTTTGCTATACCTAGGCAGATACACCATCCTAAACTTCGTTCCTAATTTCCACTTGGCAATGAAATATCTGACTATGCGCCAAATTCTATCTCACTTTGATTGTTTTGCCATATTCTGTCAATTCGATAGGTAGGCCCGCAGCGATTGGAAAGCTTCCAGTACTGGATGATATGATACAAAAAAGGGATAAACTACTAGACTATTGGTTATTAGAATATTGATATGGTACGAGCTGATTCACTTATTTCATATAGAAATTACTCGGATTACCTTTTCAATTGATTTAATCGCCCCGGGTATGAAGAGAAAAATTTTACGCGGGTCCAAGACGCGCGACCAACGGGTATCGGCCTCTCCCCTATCGGGTCTTCATGCCGAACCCTTCGCCCTTTCTTTCGTAGGAGTGTTTTTCGGACCCAATGGGTGGGTCCGAAAAACACTCCTTTGCGGGCACTACGTGCTTCTTTGGCCTTACGGATCGGAAATGGCTCTATAATTTACGCAAACTTATTTGCCCGATGAAATCAGATTTGTTTTACTGTTAGAAAGGTTAATTAGTATCAAATTGTTGGAATTCCCATACGTATCCCTTTTTGTTTCTGGAAAATATCTAGATAAGGATTCATTCTTATGTAATATTTCCATTTTCGTAGGGGCCGGTTCGAATTTGTTTATGGGTGTTTATTACCTCAGTTTGGTTATTTTCTGGATTCGACATGGAAAGAAATTCATAATGAGAAACTCTACGGTTCAAACCGCGGTATACACCCCATCAAAAGCTATGGGAAGTAGCTAAATTTTGTGTGTTATGCGTCGGGCCTTCCCGTATAGTAGACCGAGCGGGCGGCTTATCACAGAACCTTTTCTGATTCCCGCCCAGTAATGCTTAGGCCGGGTAATGGCATTTCCCACCGCACCGGTTATCCAAAAAAATAATAGGCCTTTCTCGCCCAAACTCAATTTTTTATCTCTTATTATGGTGGGTCGCTATCAGCGGCCTACTTTTCTAAAAAAAATAGAATCAATTATGGCGTGCAGCCCGCTAGAACAATTTGCAATTATTCAATTGATTCCTATTCATATAGGAAATTTGCATTTCCCATTTACCAACTCCTCTTTGTTCATGCTACTAACTATCGGTTTAGTATTGCTTCTGGTTCATTTTGTCACCCTGAATGGAGGACACTTAGTACCAAATGCTTGGCAATCCTCTGTGGAAATGATTTATGATTTTGTGCTTAACTTGGTGAACGAACAAATAAGTGGTGCTTCTCCGGTGAAACAACGGTTTTTCCCCCTCATCTATGTCACCTTTACTTTTTTATTATTCTGTAATCTTATCGGTATGATACCATATAGTTTTACAGTAACGAGTCATTTTATAATTACCCTAGGTCTTTCATTCTCTCTTTTTATTGGAATAACCATAGTTGGATTTCAAACACATGGGCTCCATTTTTTTAGTATCTTATTACCGCAAGGAGTACCCCTACCGTTAGCACCTTTCTTAGTACTTCTTGAGTTAATCTCTTATTGTTTTCGTGCATTAAGCTTAGGAATACGTTTATTTGCCAATATGATGGCTGGTCATAGTTTAGTCAAGATTTTAAGCGGGTTCGCTTGGACCATGCTATCCATGGGGGGTATTCTGTATCTGGCGCAGCTTGCTCCCTTTCTTATAGTATTCGCATCAACTGGTTTAGAATTAGGTGTTGCCATTCTACAGGCTTATGTTTTCACAATTTTGCTATGTATTTACCTAAATGATGTTATAAACCTTCATTAAAGAGCCTCACTTCGTTCGCGCGTCATAATCAACCGGAATAAAAGAACCGGGTTTGCTGTTGCTGACGCAAAGCAATGCACACCAATGGTCCCTTTCGCCCCTGATTCTCAGGGGTTGGGTACTCATGCGCTACCCGCAAGGGTGCGCAGAACAAAACTACACGAGTATTACTCAGCACGTGGAAATCATAAACTTCGGAGGATAAAACGACAAGCAAAAAAAATATATATTTTTAGTCGTCCTTCCCCTCTGCCCTTACGGGGATAGAGCTAAGTCCAGCAGGCCATAGCAACTCAAGGTTAAAATGCTTCGAAACATCGCCAAAGAATTCTTTTTATTCGCTCTATGGACTCCGTCAATGCGGGCTTGAGGTGGCGTTATAGAAGGGAGAAAAAATCTATATTTATTTTTCTCAACCCGGCGGGGCCTTGTATTGATGGGTCAATCCTGCCCATTATGCGTGACATCAATCATGAAGAAGACAAAGTTTCCATGATACGCAAAAAAAAGGCACGAAATTTATGGCGAGACGACTATCGATTCTTAAACAACCTATATCTTCCACACTTAACAATAACTTGATGGATTATACAACTCCTAGCGATATAAGTTATTGGTGGGGTTCTGGTTCGTTGGCTGGCCCTTGTTCGGTTATCTAAATACTTACAGGGGTTTCCTTAGCTATGCATTATACACTTCATATGAATGTAGCTTTCTTAGGCGTAAAACACATCATGAGAAATGTGAAAGTAGGCTGGTTGCTTCGTTATATGCATGCTAATGGAGCCAGTATGTTTTTATCGTGGTTCATATTCCTCCTTTCGTCGTTCATATTACAAAAGTTATGCGAGTCCTAGCAAATTAGTTCGGTGTCTTGGAGTGGTCACGCTATTCTCGATTATGGTACCAGCTTCTATCGGATACGTAGTATCTCGGGGTCCTCTTCATGGAGCCACAGCTGGCGCAATACCTATCGTAGGAGACACTACAGATAGTAACTTGGCTTTGGGGCGGCTAGACAATGCGACCTTAAATCGTTTTTCCAGCCTTCATTACTTACTTCCCTTTATAATAGTAGGTGCTAGTATCCTTCATCCGGCTGCATCTCGATATGGTTTCAATAATCCATTGGGTATAACTTCTTCCGTAGATGAAATAGTTCTTATCCCTATTTTTATGTAAAAAATAAGGGACGAGCCGCCGTGTGGGAAACAACGGTGAGGTCCTAGGGGTTGCTTTTATCCCTAGGAAGAGGGGCCTGCCCACCTAAGCGAAAGGTACCTAGTAATAAAAAATCGCTTGATAACAAACAGTAGGGAAGGGGCCTATGTACTTACTGAATGGTTACCGTTTGGCAAGTTTCACTCTGACGCAGTCTATCAGGCCATCTTCCAAGGACCGTGTAATAGGCGATCGAAAGAGAAGGAATATGCGTTGAATAGACCTTCCGGGTTTGAAGAAGCTCCGAAGAAAGTCAGGTTAGAGAGCCGTGTGATGAGCGACTATCTTGTACGGTTAGGAGAGCACTGAAGTAGCCCGGATCGTTAAACAGGGTAAACCTGGGGCCGTATAGGGTGGACTCTCGACTCTATCCCGCAAATCCCATGTCAACCTCGGCTCATATAGTGCTGGAATGGTATTTCTTACTACCAGTCTATGCCTTCGAAGGAAGTATACCTAACAAATTAGGGGGTGTAGCCGCCATAGGACCAATTTTTGTGTCATTATTGGCTCTACCTTTCACTAACACTTCATATGTACGTAGTTCGATTTTTTCGACCAATTCACCAAAAATTGTTTCGGTTGCTTGTAGCAGATCGCTCGCCTTTAGGTTGGATTGGATGTCAACCCGTGGAAGCACCATATGTTACTATTGGACAAATTGCTCCAGTGGGTTTTTTCTACTACTTCGCTGTAACGATCACTCTTTGCGAATGTAAAGCCGAATTATTCGTAAAAAGGTACGATACTTGGAAGGGCGCAGATTACGACTTTTTCCGATACATCGGCCTTCCTCTTTTGGTTTTACTCACGATCGCCTCAGCTTTGGAGTTGCCGGCCTTCGCAACAGCACTCTCCGTTGAATCCGTACCTAGCTCGCCACAGCGAGCTAGGTACGGAGTCTGGTTTTGATTTCTGCGATTTAATCGGATCTTCGGGCTTCCGACCGCGATTGTTTCGCTGGCCGATTGAGGCGCTCGTATCAAGGCTCTACTTCCTCCCCGACGGTAGGGGACTTGGAAAAGGGGCTATATCACAATTACCGAATGTAATTTCCGAGCCAGGCGGGGACAGTGAAATGGGATTGCGTCGCATTTCCTCTGTCCCGAATGTCTAAGAGCTCGATAATTTGCGGCATCTCGCACTACTACACGAGTTTGGTTCGTGGAATGCTCCCGTGGATGAGATCCGTCGATAAAGTCTCAGGACCGGTCTCTGAGCTTTATCAACGGACCGAATTTGCCACAGTCTCAGATATTGCCGGGGTCTCGGAGCTGTATCAACGAACCAAATCCGCTATTGCCTCCGCCAAGTTAGTTTCAGTATCTGCGATCTCCGGGTCCGACGAAGGGGCCAAAGCCGTACTTTGATGCCCTCGGACTATGTCTGTCAGACGGAGAAGGAAGAAAAACTGGAAAGGGGGGGAGGGGGAAGGAGGAAAAAACACTGACGGGGAAAAAAACAAACTCATAGGAAGATAAAGAAACTGCCGGGACACAGGTCCTTAGGTAGAGGCTCTTTTTCAGTATGAATTCTTAATACTCTAGTTTCGGGTATTCCGGCCCCGGTGCCGGCGATTTGGCAACTCAAGCAACAATATCGGGTCGAATAGAGCTGGTGGAGGTCCCACGAGATCACCGCAGGAACGGAAAATCTACAAAAACCCTTACCGATTTCGCCAATTGCGTGGGGAGGGCGGATACCGCCGCGGCGTCGAATCGGCGCAAGCTATGGGCTTGCGCATTTGGTTATCGAAATCACCTCGGAGACGATGAAAAAACCATTTACTTCCAGAGCTTTCTCGGCGCCTCCAGGCTACGCGGGAGTACCTTGCGGTATGAAGATGATCGATCAACATTTCGGCGATGTTGGCGCCGGAACAACCTGGCGTAGGTTCAAAACCGAGGGCACGGGGTGAGTTCATCTCGTAGCGAGTGCTACAAGCAACTGGACTCTGACGAGGGTGATTGCGGTGGCCTCAGCGCTCCCGCGGCGCCGTGGGCCTTGTGGACCCTCACCCCAGTAGGATACTTCAATGAATTCAACATCCACGGATCCAGGCTGTTGTTATATATCGCCAATTATTGGTAATGCTTTTAATCTGTTACATTTCTGGCATTTACATAAAATTGGTACTAATTCATTCTATGGAAGAAATGCGAACCTTGACCATTGTAAAACGGAAACCTTGTATTAATGAATAAATACTCTGGTTTATTGGGAGGACTTTCCGTAGATTATCTTTTCAGCGTAAAATAATAGCTATTATTATTATTATTATTCATAGCGATCCCTCTCTGTTCAATATTTTTGCTAGAATCCTTAAGCACATCACTATGTTTTTGGCTTAGTCGTTTTTCAATCGTTTCGGGTGCTAGTTTCGAGACCTTAGGCTTTAGTTTACCGGATCACAAAAGAAGGATTTCTTTGTCTCCATTCATTACTGTATCCTCGCCCGGGTACACCCGGAATTGTGGGTCTGGTGGAAGTCCCCCCGGGTACGCGGCCGGGTTCGAATCCTAACGGTTCCTATTACGCGGGATAGGGCATTAACCGGCGACCCAAAGGCCACGATACTATAGGCACGGAGTGCGCGACCGCCCACGAAGTGCGCAGCACCTCTCCCTATAGTCGTCCCGCCGGGCCAAAGGGTTCGGGTCAACCCTCCTCCGGGGCTCTACCCGTTAGGTTAAAGGCTCGGGGGCTTTGTCTGAATAAACGATACCAAGCTCGCGAGCAAATGATAGAGCTGCTCGTCAACTCTTCTTGTTGATTTGCAAAAATAACGAGGTGCGCGCGGCGTCGGGACCCTCTTTAAGAGGTTCGTAGAAGCTATTTCGTGTAAGTTTCAAGAGGCTAGCTCGCGATGGGTGTAATCTCCTGTTATTGAAGTCGGGACTCATAATCAGCGTGCCAAATGCCGTAATGGAGAGATCTCAGACATATATATGTACGTCGTTGGAAAATTTCGGGCTGACGACGCGGTTCGCAGCAAAAATATAGATTTTTTGTTCACAGCTAATAAAATAAAAGGGGAAAATTTCACCACGATACTTTTTTATGTTTTTGTGGTCCTCGCTTTAGTGTCAGGCGCTATGGTGATACGTGCCAAAAATCCAGTTCATTCTGTTTCATTTTCAATCCCAGTTTTTCGCAATACTTCTGGTTTACTCGTTTTGTTAGGTCTCGACTTCTCTGCTATGATTTTCCTAGTGGTTTATGTAGGAGCTATTGCCGTTTTATTCTTGTTTGTCGTTATGATGTTACATATAAGGATAGAAGAAATTCACGAGAATGTATTGCGCTATTTACCTGTAGGTGGTATTATCGGACTTATTTTTTTGTTGGAAATCTTTCTAATGGTAGATAATGATTACATCCCAATATTACCAACGAAATCGGGTGCGACCTATCTGACATATACAGTTTATGCTGGAAAGATACATAGTTGGACCAATTTGGAGACATTAGGCAATTTACTTTATACAACCTATTTTTTCTTGTTTCTGGTTTCTAGTCCAATTTTATTAGTAGCACTTATTGGGGCAATAGTACTTACGATGCATAAAACGACTAGGGTCAAACGTCAGGATGTTTTCATACAAAATGCTATAGATTTTCGGAATACTATCAGAAAAGTTCGTTGAAAATGCTGTCAATTCGTTTTTTGGTAAAACATAATGGTATCGATTAGAATTTCAAATGAGGTTGTCTGGAACTCGGGTCTATCTCTCTCTTTATCCTCGAGTAAAGCCCGTAGGGCTTCTCCTTTCAAGACTTGGGCTTGAAATCCATCAGGCCACGAAGCGGCTTGATGGTTTCGCCTTGCTAAGGATCGGAAAAAATGAAATTAATCATATGGCTTGGAGTCCGCTAAAACAATTCGCAATTATTAAATCGATTCATATAGGGAACTTGCATTTTCTATCTACCAATTCATCTTTTTTTATGCGACTAACTATCAGTTTAGTATCGCTTCGGCGTTCATTCCGTCACTCTGAGCCTCGAGCGTACCAAATGCTTGGAAATCCGAGGCCTGCCCTGCGGCGGCGGGACCTATACCAAACGTAGAGAAGTTCGGGATCTCCCTTTACCCCTTGCACATGCGCCCGGTTAAGAAACAACCCGGCAGCTCGCGCTTGGTGTGAACGCCGCCAGTGTAGCCCCTCACCAATAAGTTATTTATTGTTCAATTCTCGTTATTCGTGTATAAATCGGTTAACCTAAAGCCTTTAGCCAACTTACTTACAGTTGGCGCTAGCTGCTCTAGGTCCCGCCGCCGCAGGGGGCGCTACTTTGCTCGTATATGAACTCGAAGCGGGAGCAAAATATTATTACAAGAAGTATAGATCTGCTAAGCACGTGGCCAGTCAATCTCTTAATAATTATGAAAATAGTTATGACGGCTAAACTAACTAATCCCTTCACAAGGCCTACCGCTCTTTACTTCCAGAACCTGCTGATTAGTAGTCGTGGAGAGCCCTACCTACGGGCTCCGGGGAAAAAACTGCGCAGCAAGAAGAACAAGGGCTACCGCCCTGTATTTCAAACGGCAGGTCGAGTGCCCGCCCATGACCATCATCGGGTGGTATGGATAACTGATCGGGTTATTGCGGTGTGTACGACCTCGGCGGTGTAGAGCACCGGGATACAAAGAAAGGCCATGGGGCGGGGAATAAGATAAATGGAAATTGGCTTTAGCCGGGATCTTAGAGAGAGTCGCTACGTGCTCGGGAAGAGTTAAAAATATCTTTTTTGACACTCGATCAACATAAACTTCTAGGAATGGCTGATAAAGAAGAACTACGTGCCTCCGGTTACGTGGGTAGCCCCGGCTTACGCAACATCGGGGGCTTGAAGTGGTTTATCCCCTAGTCTCGAATTTTTCAGAAATTCTCAGTCCTAATTCGTCAGGAAACGCCATTGAGATAACCGCCCGCCGCGGGGGGACGGCGACTGAATTGACTCCTATTTCGAAGTTTCGAATAGAGAAATATATAGATATATCTATAACAACGGGAGAGGCCCCCGGCCGGCGGCGGTTTTTCCGCGAGCTCCCCGTCGGACAAGAAAAGGACAACTATAAGGAAAAATCTATATTTTCCATTTCCCCCCGCTGCGACATTTTGGAATATGTCAATGATGTGTCAAATCCTATAGACCGCAAAAAATTTTACTCGGATCTATTCAGTTCCTTCAACAAAACACGCGTAGTGCAACCCGCTGGATTTCTATACGAACCTGAATGGGTTCGCGACTCGTTTCCGGGCGGTCGGGCCCGGCGGCCACCCCACCTTCATCCAGTTGAAAGAGGCGCGGACTAAAATGGACGCTTGCATAAAGGCTCCAGAATTTTTTTTTGTTTTTCTTCCGATTCGTTCCTTCGCTGCTTATTCTCTAGTAGCTCAGCGGTTAGAGCAAATGGCTGTTAACTATTGGGTCGTTGGTTCGAATCCAACCTAGAGAGACCGAATCAGCGGGAGGGAGTAAAACCAAAGAAATGTTATGTAGGACGTTTTACACCTTTGGCCTCAACCGGATCAATTGAAGTATTTCACGCAATTTTTTTCATTTCTTCATTGTGTTAACCCACTCGAAACCGGCCGTATTGAAATCCGATTATCCGACTCGGTGGGGATTGCCAGGCCACCGATCAACGCCCTTTGCCGAACCTCTTTTGGCAAAGGCCAAACACATAACCTATCGTCCATTGAGCAAGGGCCATGGGTGGCACCACTTAGTGCGCGGGGAGCGTATTTGGGTATCGTGCGCGGTAAAGCCATTTCTGGCCGGAGGAGCTAAGACAAAGAAGTGCCCTTTGGCCCGAAGAGGTTTGATTCGGCGATTCGGCATCGCTAGTTCGGTTCGGGCGTTTTTTGGCCGATTCCGTTTCGCCTCCTTCGGACCTTACGGGCCTGTGTTTTACGTAATATGATGTCGTATCGGGCCCCGCCGGGCCTTGTGCTTTTTCCTTACCTGATACACTGCTCTGAATATACGAAGAAAAAGAACTGCATAATCTTTTGGTTTTAAAAGCTGAATCGGAGAATGATGCAGCGTATATGACGAAGTAGGGGTTTTAAAAGTTGATGGAGAACAAGGTCCGGAGGAGGGTTTTAGGCATTTTGATGGAAAATAGGAACCCCTTTGGGCCTCATTGCAGAACCCAGATAAGTGCGCCAGCCTTGGCACATCGTGGGCTTGTACTTTTCCTCGCGCAGGACCTATACCGGTTATCGGTCGTCCAGGCGCGCATATCAGGCGTCGGGAGGGACATCCGCTTACGTCCTCGCCGGCTCGAGGGGCTGTTTAAGCTTCTTACTCGGGCAAATTGGTCCGGTACGATTCGTAATAGACGACGGCCCCCCGGTCCCTGTCTGACAGTCCACCCTCCCAGGGGCCTTGTCAGCCAGTCCCCGGCCCTTCGGACCCACAAAGTTTATCGTCTTCTTTGGTCCGTTGTTCCTTCCCGCTCCTTCGTAGTCTCCTCAGCACTCGTTGCCGCGGCGGTTGTATGTGAGCCTTTCGTCATCCGTCTTACAAGGCGGCCAGGGATATCCATTGCGGCCGCTTTCTGGCCTAAGCGCTAAGTAGGAAAATAAACCTTTTATAGATTATGGAATGGCAAAAGTTATGCAAGCAGATATCCCGTGTGATGAGGCTTACGTCCGCTTTTATATGGCCCTTAGTGCCGGGTCGATTAATACAAGATTAAGTTTCTATGCCGCCTATTCGCACGCATCTTTCAGGCCGTTGCTCCTCCCTTTGGTTGGTCGACTGACTTTTTGCCCTTTCCCTATTCGTTTCTATATTCACTTTCTCCCACCACCGCAATTTAAAAGATTGGAACATTACATATATATATATATATAGGTGGCAATTCATATAGAATAGTAGCTTACGGGCCAAATAGATATATATATATATCTATTTATTTTATTCATCGATTCATCTATCTCTCTATATGGGCCAGGAACTTCGATCCCCTCTCTTTTATACGTAAGATGACATTATTATTATTATTAGACAAAATATTAAGAATAGTAATAATTATTGGGTTGAGAATGAGAACTGATACTAGCAAATACTGAGAATTTTCGAATGACTAATTCGGTTGGAAACCTTTGTAATTACAATGGGATAGGCTCATTCCCCCTATATGACCCGATAGAGGGAACCTGGGATAAGAGCAGTATGTCCATACCCGAAGCCGAGATAATAAGCTTCCTCGGATTTTCGTGACTACTACACTCCGCGAACCGAACACGAATGCCTTTGAGCCAACAAGCCTAGTTGGTTGTAGAATCGCTTGTCCCTATATCTGACGTCGAAGTTTATCGAGGGGACATAGCAGTTCCAAAGCAGATAATTGAAGGTGATCGTATCATGAATAGGATCAAGGGTCTATCTTCCTCGTCGCACATTCGTAGCTTATGTTGCCGGGTCATACCGCCATAATCCCGTACCCCGGAGGGGCCTTTCACCACGGAGCTAAGTGATTTGCTCCGAGCTATCGATTCCTTCGAAACGGAACGTATAGTACAATTCATCGAGCTGACTTGCGCGGCGGCTCCTGACATAGCTCAGCAAAGGCTCCCCGGCCTCTGAGGAGCTGGGAGACGGCGGAGAAGGGGGAAGGGCATATGTTGGTTGGAATCCACACGGATAAAAAAGGGCCGGTGAAACCAGAGAAATCTACTTCGGAGCCTTAAAAGTCAGATTACCAAAAGGATAACAAACAACTATTAGGAGCCCTTTTATTACAAACCGGATCATTCTCCAAAGCAGGACGACTCCTTTAATTTTGTCAAGCGCGATGTTAGGGAAAAGAGGGGGCGTTGGTAGTGGGTTACGACGCCGGATCATAGATGTGGATCTGCCGTCGTGGTACACGACTATTATAGCCGGCGGCCCATAACCCGGTAAAATCCCGCTGGGATTACTTCGGTAATGGATCCGTCCAACGTAGGGAAGGTGAGAACCGGAGAACAATGCCATGCTCCAGCAGGGTCTCCTGGATTCGGAAAGGATGTCTGTTGGACTTACTACGAATGAATTCAAGGGCCCCAAAGCCGACGGGGGACTGTCAGTCGGACGTAAAAGGGAAAAAAATTGACGGAAGAAACAAGAAAAGGACGCGAGCTGAAATGGCTGAGAAGGAGGGCACATAGTATTTCAATCTACAAGCCCGAACACGCTCCCCGCGCACTCCGCGCCTATGGGTCCTCCGCCGACCGGAGCCGGAGGAGGTGCGTAAGCACTTTCAGACAGGATACTTTTTTACGGGAGAAAGACCTGATGAGGGGCACGAGACGACTATAGGGAGAGGTGCTACGCACGGCCCAAACGGCGGAAGGTTGCGGAAGGTTTCGGATTTTACTTCTTCATCGAAGGGTCCCTTGTCGCCTCTTATTACCATATTCCTCTATGAGGATTCATCGGATTCAGCCTTTATCCATGAGGGTTCCTCCCTATTCATCTATAATGATTCCTCATTCCTCTATGCTTATTCGGGGCTGGGAACGGAAACGAGCTATTCATCATGGAATTACATAGTTAATAGCATAACTGGAAAATTCATCGTATATTCCGATGAATGATACTCCAATAATGCGATTACAACGATACTTGAAAATGCAATTACATAATAAATCGCATTTTTAAGCAAATCAGTAAGGCGGCGGACAATGATCGACTCGGACTCTTACGGACTTGAGCGAACGTGTAACGTATAAAGGCTGAAGAACTAATACACGTCCGTGAGGCCAAAAATTTATTTCTTTTTTCTTAGCCTTTCCCATTACTAATGCCGATCAATCAAATTCTAACCATTAATATAATATTCTTTGCGGGAGCCAAGCAAGGTGTAGCGCAATCTGGTAGCGCGTCTGCCTTGGGCGCAGAAAGTTACAGGTTCAAATCCTGTCACCTTGAATCAAAATCGGAGTCAACTAAAAAGATGAAAATAAATCGACCGTTATCACCTCACCTTACCATCTATAAGCCACAGCTTACTTCGACGTTTCCTATTTTCCATAGAATATCCGGGGCGTTCTTGGCCACTATGGTTTTGTTTAGTATTTCTTCTTTCAAAATAGGTGATCTCAGCCTCACGTTTTATCATTTTTACCAGTATTTCTTCTTTCTTACTCTCTATTCGAATTGGGTCATTATAAGCTTAGTCAATTTCACTTTATTAGCGTTGTGCTATCATATGAGTAATGGAGTTCGTCATTTATTGTGGGATTCGGGTCTTTTCCTAGAATTATCCAAAGTGTATACTTCCGGAATTATTATGTTATTTTGTGCAGCTCTCTTAGCTTTATTGAATATTATCCGACAGCACTGGTCAAATGGCCAAATACCTTATTGAATCAGACAAAGAAAAAGGAAATATTCTGAAATAATAACTATCAGCACTGGCCGGAATGGCCAAATACCACATTAGCCGGCTTATTCCTGTTACCCATTCTCAGTATTCCGTTTTATAGTTCGAAACTTATGCTATCCCAAGAACGGTCTCAATCTCAGCCACCATTAATTATAACTCTTTTGATATACTTCGGATTTGGAGTCAGTCACAACCTGCAAACCCATAATTTCGTATAATATATCCGACAAACAAATTCTACAGTGTTCCAGTTCATTTTGTTCAAAATTCTATCCTTCGAGCGAACGTTTTGTCCTTCTGGGGTGTTGGAATTTTTGACCTTTTCTCAACTTATTTCTGCTATCTCCAGATTTTCTTCCAGTAATGAACTCGTAAGTGTTTTAGCAGAAATAGTAACTGTGTTTATAATAATCTACTATCGATTAAGACGCAATTTTTTTTTCGAACCACCAAAAATTAACATAAAATAATAAAGTATCTCATTTTTTAGTTATAATCGTAACCGCGCCCCCTCCGCAACGACGCTTCCTTTCCGGAATTAGGGATGGGATAAACAAGCGCTCAGCGCCTCGGGTTTACGCATTCGTTGTTAAATCAGGAGAAAAGGGATTCGAACCCTTAACCTTTGGTTTTGGAGACCATTGTTCTACCATTGGAACTATTCTCCTTAAAAAAAAGTGGTTCTTGGTTCATGGAATTTGCACCTATTTTTGTCTATTTAGTAATCAGTTTGCTACTTTCTTTGATCTTAATTGGTGTTTCTTTTCTATTCGCTTCTTCTTCCGGTTTGGCTTACCCAGAGAAATTGTCAGCTTACGAATGTGGTTTTGAGGGCGGCCGTTAGGTTACCTACAGTGATAAACGTGTGTGGCCGAACTTCACACGAGGGGTATATGGCTTACTGGAAGCTGGTAACGGCGGAGGAACCGAAGCATGCCATAAAAGCATCACTGAGGGCCGGAGGCACGATGGGGGATAGGGCCAACCAAAGCGATACACTCAACCAAAGGGTGGTCCGTCCGAAGGATACTTATTTGGCAGGGTCAATAGGCCGGAAATGGTGTGACGATTTCAGCACGCGAAGACCCGTCGGCGGGCCCAAAGGGCACGAGACTTGCCATGCGGGGTGGTACGGACTTTGGGCCAAAGAGTTCGGCGGGTCGAAGGCGCTTTGGCCCTACGGACCACCTCGCTTTCCGCCCGAGACCGTGATGCGAGCCTCCCGGCACTAACGAGATGAGGTGCTGTTATGCCGAATCGGAGTCGTTTTCGGGAAAGCATACCCTGCCTGCTGCAGCTAACTCCGTGCTGCCTTGCGCACGCGGGAACGCACGCGAACGGACGCAGCAGTCATGCCCTCTGCCTGCAGATGATCAGAATCGGCCAGGCCACAGGTCGGAGTGGAAATATGGGGGCGGATTACCCAACACATTGGGGACAGACGACTAAACGACATCTCGAAGTGCTACAGCCTGTAGGCGATACCGGCGAGGTCCAGCCGAATGAGCGCCGGCCAAGGCGGGTTGGAAGTCAGAAGGCCCGCAGTACCCGCCTAAACCTTCGCTTCGGGAAAGGGAAGGCACTGTAAATACCAGTAATCGGGAAGGGGCCTAGGTATCCGCTTGGTCTAAGCGGATTTAACTCTACACAGCTTATCGAAGCAACTCTGACGGATCTCGGATTGGATGTGACCGATACGGTACGCTATGGGGTTTGCTCCCTGTTAAGCCTTTGGATCTCTAGCTATGAGAAAAAGCGAACAGTCGTACAAAGCGGCTTGAAAGTCCTCTAGCTTCTCTATCAAGCTATCGGGTACGGCGCAGCACAAAACAGTTTTAATTCACTCGGTCCACCTGCCCTGGCTCCCCCTGCGAAACTTCCCAAGGATGCTCGAACTCTGCAAGGCGATAAGTATAAACTCTGGAATCGCTAAAAAAGCGGAGCAGCCCGACAAATACGAGATCATTCTATGCCCTGCCTCGCGTGGCTCCGGCTGTTCAGCACTACAAAAAATAAAAAAGGCTGCGCATCGACGGACAGCGCGGAATGGAATCATGCTTTTGATACGATGAAGAAACGTATTCCGTTTATTCGGAGATACCACCTGCCGGAGGCCCATAAGGAAGACCTAGAGGAGATCATTGAGGAAGACCTAGACGAGATCCTTGGTTTTCGAAAACCGAGAAAAAATATATAAATATATATATATATATATATATTAACATATATATATATATGCTGCGCCCGTAGTGAAAAAGGGCCCAAAGTAAGTAGAGTTAGTGAGCCGTGTAATGGGCAACTATTTCGCACGGTTCGGAGGGCACTTCAGTAAGCCCTACATGGGCCGAAGTCTTGACCCCTATTCCTTTTGATGATGCCAGAAGTCGTTTCGATATACGATTTTATCTCGTTTCTATCTTATTCATTATATCCGATTCGGAAGTCACCTTTTTATTTCCCTGGGCAGTTTCTCTTAACAAGATTGGTTCGTTTGGATTCTGGTCTATGATGGTATTTCTACTTATTTCGACGATTGGATTTGTATATGAATGGAAAAAGGGCGCTTTAGATTGGGAGTAACTCTTCATTCGCGAAAGCGAATGGAGTGGAAAGAAAAAATATAGCCCCGTAGGGCTGAAGCTCTCATCGCTCTCTTTCTTTTTCTCCCTCTCCGGATACTTTTTTGGTCCAAAGGACACGATACCTGCCGGGTATCGTGTGCGGGTTCCAGCCAAAAATAATTTTGGCTTTTCCGTGCCCCCGGCCCGCTCGGCGGTTTAATTAATCCTCCGGATTGGAAGTATATAAAACGCTTCGCGGGACTCTATGTCCCGCACAGTGAATGCTCTCCCCCGTAGTACTATGTACCTAAAATAATAGATCTTTCTCTCTATGGGAAAGCCACGAACACGATCGCAAAAACAAACCACTCGTTGTGTCTGCTCAACAGTTGATTGTTGGACACATCGGGGTAATTAGCTCAGTTGGTAGAGTGCCTCGTTTACACCGAGAGAGTCAGCGGTTCAAGTCCGTTATTACCCAAGGGTTTTCCATTATATGTAATTATGAATTGAATCTAGCGTCTGAATACATGTACTGATTCGATTGATGTTGGTCACGAGGATATGAAAAAGGGGGGAGAAAGTGAATTCTATGGTATCGGTAACCTGAGCTATAGAGATTACGGCAGAGGGGATAAACGGCCCATAAGGGATAATGAAAGAATCCTATTACTAAAATTTGAGTAACGCGAACGATGAAGGATCCCATTAATAGACAGATTACGTGAGGGGTAGAGGAGGGGTCGGGATAGCCGGGAAAAGGATCGAATGAGAGGATTACAAGCAAGATGGAACCCCCGTAAATGTGATCCAATTGTGAAAATCAATCCGCCGCGAATGTTACGATGTGACAGATAGATTGATATATAGAAAAATAGAATGAGCGGCTGGGAAGGCGGCTAGTTCCCGGGCGGAGACCGAAATGCGCAATGGTGACGAATTCTCGCGAATGTGACGGAGATATTGGGAAATAGTGATAATAACAATTGTTTCATATTATTACTATTATTATTACTACCAATAATGGATAAGCCTTATCGATACAATATGGCCCTTATTGGAACTAATAATAGGGCCCGGCGGCGGCTTCCTAAACGGCACGGCGCCGTCTATCAAAATATCTCGGCGGGACCACAAGCCGTCCCCCCCCCCGCTCGCACCACGTCCACGAAAGAACGGCAGCCGACGCATCCCGGAAGGCGAAGGTAGCGTTCCCGTCTGTTGTCCGTCGTAGACGGCTAATTGTCTACGATGCTTAGCCGTCCACCACGCTTAGCTCGTCCCTCATTTCCCTATCTATAGCTACAGTTCGGTCCTTTTCTCCCTTTCATATTTCTCTCAATAGAAATTGCTATTTCATATAATATTACCGTACCGTAATACTTCATATACGATGCATCATTCTTCATTCTTTTCAATAAAAATTGTTATTCCATAAAAAAAATGCGTTTAGGGATTTTTAAACTGCATGGAAATTTGTTTAAAAAGATCCGATTCTACTAATGGTTTCAAATTGACTGAATTAGTGGTATCCATCAATAAAGCCCAAAATTCTGCAGGTACGGGTAATGAAAACGAAGTGTAATGTCTTTCACGAAATAATTCAGAATATAACTACCCGAGTAATTATACCAATTCCCGAAATGAACTATCGACAGATCCCAGGCTATAGTTCGAGAGGAGTTGCTATAGGTGTAATTTCGGATATCTCGCCTTTGTTACTGATAGAGGCAACGGATTTCTCTCTATTTCTTTCTCGTGAAAATACTGAGATCGTATCTCCATGGCGGCTGCGGTCGACTTTTTAGAATTTGCCGCCCATAATTCCTTTTTGGAGTATTAATTACCCCGGGACGGTTTAGTTTTCTGTAACGGGGGAGGGCCGCGGCGGCCCCCAATTCGATATCAACATCATCTTTTAAGAGCGACTGCATTCGGGTATCATCCCGCGTAAGCTTAAGCTGTTTATCCCTATTATCTTTATAGTTATGAATTTTCCCTAGTCATCATTGACTTTATAATTAGCTAAATAAGCGAGACCCGCACCACCAACATACCAGCCACAAGTTTGCCCCCTTCCACGATCGTATCAACAGAAGGAATTTTGGATTTTCAAGCTGCTTCAACCGCGCATTGCCCCGTGTTTCGTTCAGGTATAAACCTAAAGCTGTGTTGAAAATCCAATTCATCATCTATAAAACCTGCTACGTGCTGTTTGATGAAGTACCAATTCAAACCACCTATCACGGATTTCCACTCGAAGTGATGGTCAGGGCCATAAAACTCCAGTTGATCGTCGTTTCCCACATGATGACGCAAGCGTATATAATAAATGGTGGCAGACACCCAAGTGTGGAATATGAAATTGGTTAAAAAATGAGCTCATTATTGAATGCGGAATAACGAACGAGATAAAACAGCCACTCCAGTAATTCTTCCTCTCACACTTTTCCAGACGAGGCCCAAATGAAACAAACAGTTGGAAGAGATCGGAATGGAACGAATAAAATAGAGGGGCAATTTTGGTTTTTTCAAATAGATATATAATTATACAGACAGTTGAAGAATCAGGTAAAACATGTAGAAGCGTCAAACAATGGAATTTGTGGAACCGGAAAGGCAGAAATATCAAAAGATGAAAGTTCATAGTAAGGTCCAGTCTTTGGGGGATCATATTAATTCCATTCCTTTTTTAGGACGATGAGAGGGGGGGGGGGGGACGACCCCGTCATCGCCAGTCATAAAATGTAGCATCGAGATAGTAGCTCCCATGATCCCAAACAAATGAGAAGACAGGTTTGAAGCGTAAACGCCTAGTCAGGGCTTTTCAAGGCATGTCGGTATCGGAAGATGGATTTTAACCCCCGTGTACGGATGGTGATCCCGCCGCTGTTCCACCCTACTAAACCATATTTTATAAAAAGCGATTCCGAGAACCCCTGGGTACAGTAAAAATGGTCAGTCGAACACGACTCGCGCCTAAAAGACCGTGGGAGAAGCGATAGGCACTATGTGCGCCGCGATACGAGTGGGGGGCGGCCCGTAGTGCGTGGGGGTTGAAGGATGGGCCACCAACCAAGTGACTGCTGAACTCACGTTCTCGTTTGATCGATGGCCTTCTTCCGTAGGTGCGAGCTTTCCTTGCATATGCCTCTCCAATTCGACTGTGCGTGGTAGCGCTGACGAGACCTTAGTTCCAATTTCGTTTCTAACCTGCCGTTTTTTCGGAAATATTCAAGTTTAGATTTCGCCTTCGCTTTCGTATCCGAACCTCGCAATAAATTGGCTTGTTGAAGGGACCTAATCGATAAGTACATCGAGTTGTTGTTATCGGCGGAAAAAAGACCGGAAGAAGGGGGGGCCTGTCAGACAATCCCCGGTCCCCGCCGCCCCTCAAACTCCACCGCACACTGTACAATTCCTCCGAGATGTGCAATTATATGTATTATACCCGAAATCATCAACAACCAAAAAATATAATGTCTTTTTTTTTGTAATGAATCATCGTAGATAATTCATTATTTCTGGGGAAATAGCTTAGTGGTTTATAGCGCTGGTCTGTCAAGCCAGAAGTCGCGGGTTCAAATCCCGTTTTTCCCGGTGAAACTGGAATCCGACTATAAAAAAAACCGGTTCATCAAGATATATATATATATATTTCCTTTCTCGAAAAAAACTTACATAAGCTTTTTTTTAAGTTTCGGCATACTGGCGAAGCTCTTACACCCCGCACCCCCCGCGCATATGCCAAAGCCGGGGTAATCAAAAATATTTTTCTGTTTTTCTTTGGAGGTATGGCTGAGTGGTTGAAAGCATTGGTTTGCTAAATCAGTGCGACAAGAAACTGTGCAATGTAATGTGGTTCAATTCCACAGGACGTAACCCCCGTCCTACCCAACCCGGACATGCGTCGGGAGTAATCTCGAGGTGTGAAGCTCTAGGGACAATGTAATGATGCTTGGGATTCCGTACCGAGCTAATGCTAGGGTGAAGAGACCCGCCGCCGGGTCTTCGCGTGCGGAAATCGTTAAGAAGCCGACCAGAAGACCCACCCGTAAAGCCAAAGAAGCACGTAGTGCCTGTAAAAAAGGTATCTTTCGGACCCTTTGGCGGCGGGCCCTCAATAGATGAACAGTTCGAACGAACTAATACAGAGACCTCGTAAGAAGCAATTCAAGGCGGAACCGAAAGATCTCCTGGATGGAATTAGGTCAAAAAATTGGAATGGTAGGCATCCCGAGCAGGAAGCCAGCCGTGGAAAGGGGTGGTATCTACGATTTTGATATCATCGTGGGTTCAGATTTCCATCGGGGTTTTTCTAGGTTCTTCCTGTTGAGAGAAATGGTACATTGCGCGGAACTTGGTAAACCCGTATCGCTCCCTTTGGGAGGCTCTGTGGTGATGCGGAGTAACGCAATGCGGGTAGAGGACAGCTCAAAAAGCAAAGAACCGTCTGTAATTGATGGTAGAGGATCTTGTGATCTACACCGAAAGGTGGCAGACTTGAGCATGGGTGACTTGTACTATATCTTTCTCGAGACTTTGATAAAAAGGATAGAAAATTCATTTTTTTTTTTTTGCACAAGGGACGGGGGCTTAGAACTCCGGGTTCACCCGTAACACTTAACTTGCCGCAAGAGTTTTATACATGGAACAAATTCTAGTAGCCACTGATGCAAGCATGACTCTTGCGGGGTTACATCTCGGACAGGTTGCTTGAGCCGTATGCGGGGAAACTCGCACGTACGGTTCTTAGGGGGGAAAGCTTGAGAGGGCTAACCTATCCCGACAAATACAACAATATTGTATCATGGGTTCAAATCCCATTTCCTCCGTAGGGGACGTAGCTCAATTGGTAGAGCGTATGTTTTGCAAGCATGAAGTTGTCGGTTCAAATCCGATCGTCTCCATATGAGTAATCTACCGGGAAGAAATAGAATAAATGGTTGTGAGAATGCAACTTTATAAAAGGAGATCTCGTTATGCTTCGCACCCTAATTTGGCTTCGGGGGGGACACGAGGTAGGAACGCCCGTCTCTTGGACACTTACCACGGAAGGACCGCGAAGGGATCCGGAATGACCCCAGCTGATGACACGATAAGCTGAGACCCTTGGGCATCATTCCATGGGGGTCTATTCACCACTCAAGGCGGGATCGGGTAACACCCAGGCGCGTAGCAAAGTAAGCCTCCGGGCTTACCTATGCACGGATAACCCGACACAGTCCAGGCCTACAGACTGTACGCGGTTAGTACCCGGCCGAGGACCTCAAACACCAAACTCCAGGGCCCAAGTTAACTCTATCGCTCTGATCCCAGCTTACAAACTATTAAAAAAAGACTACATGAACTACCTATATCTTACAAAATGGCTACTCACGTTTCACACGGACGGAAAGGATTATACCGTAAAGTATCCGGCACAAACTTACACATAACAACCTATGGCAAACCGAAATCAAAGCAGGGCCGGGGGCGACTCCAGGACTGCGGACTCCGCTACGCGCCTGGATGGCATGAGAAAATCTGAAAAAACCCATTGCCGGACTCGAGACGCGTAGCGGAGTCCAATTCAAAAAACCTCTTGGATAATTCCCAAACCAAATGGAGAGGCCGGGTATGCAATTCCCACGTGTTGTACAAGAAGCTATACGGGCAGTTATCGAACCCGCCGCCCTCGGCTTCGGCTTACGCACCTCCAGTCATGGTTCCCGTCCGAGCCGCCGGTCCTCGCACTGCACTGAGAGAGATAAGAACGAAGGCCCGGAGGGCTGGGCAATCAAAGGATAAACTTTGACAATATCAACCACTACGGACTAGCTCCGTTCCCCGATGCGAAACTTCGAGACCCATTACAACTTTACTGGGAACTGGTTGGGGCGGGGTATGGACTGAGAAAGGAGCCCCCCCCCAAGGAGTGAGTAGTTGGGGTACGGGGGAGTACCTTACGCGCCTATGCTGTTCAGCATATACCTGCGCCGCCCCCCCCCCTTAGACCAATTCTGTGAAGAATTGAAGATAAGATACAAGCCCCAACCTCTCTAATCACCCGATAGGCGATTCGGACCGTTAGAAAAATATAAAGAGGAAGGCCCCCGTCTGGGTCAAAAGCTTGGCCTAGAGGGCCTCACGTCCGGTTCGGAGAGAGGCCATTGATACCTGTGGAAAGGCCCGCAGCTGAATAATTGGGGTTAGTGGTCCATCCCTTACCATTTACTTGCTTTAACTACCCATGCTACGGATGTGGAAGCACTAACTCCATTCCCTTGGGCTTTTGAAGAGTGATAAAAACTTTTAGAATTCTATGAAAGAGTCTCGGGAGCCGAGACGCATGCCAGTTACATACGACCGGGTAAAGTTGCGCGTTGCCCTTGAGTTTAAGTGAAGAGGTTTCCCTATTTATGCAACAATTCGCTTATCGTATTGACGAATTAGAAGACATGTTAACCAACAACCGTATCTGGAAACAACGATTAGTGGATATTAGTACTGTCACTGCACAGCGAGCTGCGGCGGATTGGGGATTCAGCGGTGTAATGTTAAAAGGCTCCGGAGTATGCTGGGATTTGCGAAAAGAAAATCGGCGCCTTACGATTTTACGACCGATTGAATTTCGATGTACCAGTAGGTACCAGAAGAGATTGCTATATCGTTATCGTATTCGTATTGGAGAGGACAAAGTATTCGAATCATTACGCAATGTCTTAATCAAATGATCGTAAACTACGTCCCCAGCGGGATATAAAATGAAACAATCCATGGAATCTTTAATTCGACGTTTCAAACTCTAGACAGAAGGCCGTACCAGCTTCTTCTACCTATACAGCAGTCGAAGAGCCCAAAGGAGATTATTCTGGTGTGTTGCTAGTCGGTGAGATGGAAGAACCAATCGTCCTTATCGTTGTGAAATAAGAGCACCAGGTTTTGTTCATTTACAAGAACTTGATTTCATGTCCAAACATGACACGTAACCTGTTCACGGGATAAGACGATGAGTCGTACTTGTGCGCTCTACTCAGCGTACATCGGCACCGGGATGACAGAGTGATCGAACTGAGTTTTTTATGGAGGTGGAAGCCCGGGGAACGGGGTAACAGCGTACCCGCACGCGTTTGGAGTGGCATCCAAGGGTGTGAGGGGTGGCTATCAAAGGGAAGAAGACCCGAGGAATCGAGCAAGGGCGTGACCATAACAACCTCCTTGGTTATTCTCCGGGTAAATACACCAGTGCGGGTATTTAACCCCCTCCGAAGGCTAATTAATGAACCGCAGCATCTGAAGCGTCGTCATGGACAAGCGGGGTGGCGGTATTGCTTCCTACTCCTATGTATAAGAGACCCTCGCATCCGGAACATCGAATATAGGCCTGAGGTGGTGTCCTTTCCCATTCTTTCAACGCGCCTCCGGCGTCTAGCGGGAGCTTTACGGCTCAATCCAAAGGGATAAATGGAAAAATCGGAACTGGGTAACCCCGAACACCTCTGGGGTTAGACGGGCCAACCGTGAGGTAGGCAGGAATAAGAAAAAGCTAAAAAAAATATTTTTTACCGGCGACTTCCGTATCCCTCAGTACCTTGTGGTAGCCTCACATTGTGGGCGCCCTTGTAAAGGCCAGTAAAAAAAGGATGAAAAACTATTTAATGAGGCCCGGGGGGCGCTGTCACGACCAAAATACGACGGAAAAGCGCACATCTCAGGAAACTGGCTCGATCGGATGCGGAGAGCCGTAGGACGGGAAACTGTCACCTATGGTTCTGAATTGGCGGCCAGGACCCTGGATCGACCATACCATGCTAGCAAATGTTGTCACCATCCTAGGTACTCAAGATATTGTGTTTGGAGAGGTAGATAGATAAGACTACTAATTGCACAGGTAGGACAAAAAAAATCCATATTGTTTTCCAGAAACCTATCCCTATCATTTTCCGCCCTTCTTTTGTCTCACAGTGCCCCCCCGGGCCTCCTGTTTCGAATATAGAAATATATAGATATATCTATATATTTTGCTTGATTGGGATTATCACGAATATGATGCAAATGAAGGCCGCGGGAAAAAGGAAATAAAGAAATATATATGTATTTTAAAATCCTCGAATCTGCCCTACAAGCCTCCATAATGCTTCCCTTCGGTAGCCTTATGTAATTGCCAAAAAGCACGGGGGAGCTCACATGGCGGGGGGGGGGTTATCTATCAATAAATAGATGGACCTGAAAAATGGCCTGTGGAGCATAGAAAGGGAAAGAAAAACTATATATATTTTTTTGCCTCCGCGCCGTTGCGAAGGTTCGTAAAAGTTAGTAAAATCTTTTTCTTGACACTTGTTTGAAGGACACTGGACTCGGATACGTCCTTCTTCCTATAGTCCCGTGCCCTTTGATCTAACGGGGTCGGCCCCCCCGGAGGGGGGGGCTCGACCCGAACCCTTCAGGTCCCTTTTTCGTAAAGCCGTTCCCCGTCTGAAAGTGTTTACGCACCCTCGGACCCAGGCACGTAGTGCGCGGGGAGCGTGTTCTGGTATCGTGCGCGGTAAAGACATTTCCGGCCTTCGGCGCTTATTTCGCAAAGCTACAGAAGTCTCCTTCGGATCCTGTAAAGCCAAATAAGTATCCTTCGGGGCCTTCGGACCCAAGAACACTCCTTTGGCTTGTATAAGGAAGGGCCAACGGTTTCGGGCTGCGCGGAGCAAAAAAAAAGGATATTACCCAATATTTTTTTTATTTTCGCGTGTTTCCGAGCTGCGCCCAAACCAAAAAATATTTATTTTACCGAAGCTCATAACGCCGATGAATAATCTCTGATGATTTATCGACGTAGCTTGCGGAGAGGTATATAGATAGCGACTTGCTAGATGCGCGCAATTGACAACTTTGAGGCTTTTACCCCCTGTAGCTCCGCACTTCGTTTGCTTTGCGAACGAGGGGCAGCGGAGCATTATATAAATTTTTCAGGCTTCGCCCCCCCCCGCGTGAAGCGTCAGCTTTCCATGGGGGGGGGCGGATGGGAGAGCAAAAAGCAAAAAAAATCTTTTTTTGCATTCTCTTCCCGGCTTTACCCCAGCATAGAGAATGATGGGTAAGGGTGGAACGATGAAATCGCCCGAGGCCGATAAAAACCATCAGGATTATGCCATTATTACGTAATGGCGTAATGAAAAACTAAAAAACCACGTGGAATGACTGCCAAAATATGCATCGTTATTAAATCTTTTGAGAATCAAAGGTCGGGGCTTCTACTTAACACACGCAAGATTGGATTGCCTAAAAAACAAATTTTATATACAGTATTACGATCACCTCATATTGATAAAAAGTCTAGAGAACAATTTGAAACGGGAATACATAAACAATTGCTGGTCATAGAAACGGAAACGCATAAATTGCGTGAAAAGTTGAATTGGTTAAAACTACATGATCTACTTGGAGTTCAATTGGAAATTATCTTTTATTATCAAACCCGTTTGGATAAAGTTTGCAAACCCTAGTCAAATTGCTTTTAAGTAGGGGGGGAAGTCTCCATTTATGAAAATACAAAATCACACCGCTTTGTCCAAGGGCGTAGCACTACGTATAATCGAATAAGGGCCAAAGGGCTACCAAATCTATGATGTTGCATTGCGTAACACGCGGCGCCCGGAGGGCGGGGCACTGTCTGACCGATGCTTTCAAGGAAATGAAAGAACTGACAAAAAAAGGGAGACTGTCGGAAAGAGAGAAATAAACTGACAGGGCACGAGACGAAATGTCGAGAAAGGAGGCGCGTAGCACTTCTGAAATCGTAACACCTATGTAGTTGATTGGAAGGGAGTGCCTGTAGGGCCGCCCCGCCGGCCAACCACGGGCTGAGGGCCCACTTCCGCACCTTCGGCCCTACGTGATATATTTTATGGCTAGTAGCGAAGCCATCAATCATCGTAGATGATTGATGACACTGACAGTCGAAGAGAGGTGTACCGTAGGTACATTCGGTTTTTCCGTGTCATTGATGCTTCGAACGAAATAAAAAAAGGCAAATACACTATGAGAAATAGTTGCTGGAAGGGAAAAGGTGCGCCAAGTTAGTAATGATGCGTCTCCGGCGACAAGCCGGCACGGAGTGTTCTGTGTAAAGCGTCCCACTATCCTCGCGGGGAAAGCCCAAAGGGTATTGTAGCATGTGGGTGAGAAGGGGAACACGGCGTGAAACCGATAACGCTAAGCCGTTCTCCGAGCTAGAGGTTCTATGGATCGTATCGGAGGTCTACTGGAGGTATTCCACTCAGTCTGGCTGTGGCCTCGGCCCAGCTATCATGTCGCCAGCGGGAAGCGCGACCTTCTCCCCAGCCACCGCCCCCTGCTTTTCGGGTTAGAAAACGGAGTGGAACACACTGGGAGACAGCTACCGTACAGATACGGGAAATGACCAAAAAGCCTAATGAACCGGCCCGACACACTAGAAACGAAACTTGGGATTGCCTAGGGCCACTTCCTGGAACCTGGCTAGCTAGGAAAATACAAATATTTACCATCCTTCGTGTCAGAATCGAGGAAGGGAGGGCAACGGGGGACTCGTAGTAACGGAAATACCGCGAAGGGGCCCAGAGCCAAAGAGATCGGAGATTACTTCGATAAAGAAGAATCTTATCCCGTTCATCCTGACTGGAAGCTTACCCGAACAAGTACGGACAACAGTCCCGTGCAGAAGGACTCCCGTTAACGGATACTCTTAACCAACCGGCTAAGTCAAAAGGATCGCTTGGAGAGCCGTATGCGGGGAGACCCGCACGTACGGTTCGGAGGAAGGCCTTCCAACCAGACGAGAGATCATGGGGGTTGGTGGCCCATCTCCTACCACTAAAACAATTAACTTTTCATTTAAAACGGAGTTCTGCTGGAAGAAATTCATCAGGGCGTATTACGGTTTTTCACCGAGGGGGTGGATCGAAGCGATTGCAGCGAAAAATTGATTTCAAACGAAGCACTTCGTCTATCGGCATTGTAGAAAGAATCGAATATGACCCAAATCGTTCGTCCCGGATTGCTCTAGTACGATGGATCGAAGGGGTTCTACGCCCTGGAAAGCACCCGGCTAGAGCGAATAGTCGAAAAGAAAAAAATATCTTCTTTTTCGGCCTCTTATTCTCGTTCTCTTCGCTGCCTGGACAAGCTCGGCGAATAAAATACGAAAAAACGAGGCCTAGAGGCGGGCAGATACCGGAAAGTTCTTGGGTCTTAAGGCCACGGGACCTTGGGGCCAAAAAAGTGGCCTTAAGACCTTTGGGTCTTGGTTTACCCAGCGTAGCGGTAGCTGGGGCAAAGCCCGCTTTCTTCGCTTTTCGAGGACCTTCCTACCTAACGGGAAGAGAGCGCCTGTCAGCCCTGAGGGAAGAAAATACGTTCTCTCGAAGCGAAGGCCAAAGATGGAGAACGCATAGCGGGGCGCCGAGAATAAAAAGCCTAGTACTTCCTTGGTCCCAAGGGCGGAAGGCCGGAAATGGCTTGACGATTTCCGCACACGATACTGGGAAGAAGGACGGAAGGCCGGAAATGGCTGGTGGAGTCCCGCACACGATATTGGGTAGAAGGACACGAGACCCAAGGGACAGGCACGTAGTGCTAGACCCTTCTTTCTACAAGCCCGAACATGCTCTCCGCGCACTCCGTGCCGTCGGGCCTTCGGGTTCGGGTCGAGTGCTACGCACCTCCGAGCCTTTCACTTATATATTAGCCAGTGAAAAATTGGAAGCAGGCAAGACGGTGATGAATTTTCATTGGTCTAAACTTTCGACCCCGTTGAACTACCATCAATCTTCCCAGAAAGCTAATGACCCTTCGGGCCTTGGGGTGGAGACCGCGCGAGATAGCCAAGCTTGGCTACACGGAGACTACGCTTCTGGTGAGAATAAATACATACTTGATTCATATTATCAAATGGTCGGAAATTGCATACCATTAGCCAAAATACCTATAGGCACGTGGGTACATAATATTGAAAGGAACCCAGGTCAAGGCGCAAAGTTTACTCGAGCCGCGGGAACCTTTGCTCAAATAATTAAGAAAGTTGGTAATACACCACAATGTATTGTGCGGTTACCTTCGGGTGTTGACAAACTAATAGATTCCCGATGCCGAGCTACTATTGGTATAGTTTCTAATCCTAATCATGGTGGACATAAGCTTAACAAAGCGGGACAAAGCCGGTGGTTAGGCAGACGCCCCATCGTTCGGGGTGTGGCTATGAATCCAGTTGATCATCCTCATGGAGGCGGTGAAGGACGCACTAAAGGAGGTAGACCTTCGGTATCGCCTTGGGGCAAGCCTACTAAAGGTGGATTTAAAACAGTAGTAAGAAAACGCAGAAATTAGTTTATGACACGCTCTATATGGAAAGGTCCTTTTGTGGATACTTGCTTGTTCAAGCAAAAAAAGATTAGGTGGAGAATTTGGTCACGTAGATCCTGTATTTTGCCTCAATTTGTTGGTTGCTATGCACGAATCTATAACGGAAAAGGTTTTGTTGGTTTAAAGATTACTGAAGAAATGGTTGGCCATAAATTTGGAGAGTTTGCTTCTACACGGAAAACCTCCTCCTTGGGTAAGAGAGCTTTGCCCTCGAAAACCAAGATCAAACCAATCAAAAAGGTACGATAGTAAACTATGGCACAAAAAGTCAATCCGATTTCAGTCAGACTCAATCTGAATCGTAGTTCAGATTCCAGTTGGTTTAGTGATTATTACTACGGAAAATTGTTGTATCAAGATCTAAATTTTAGAGATTATTTTGGTTCAATACGTCCACCTGCGGGAAACACGTTTGGCTTTCGTCTTGGTAGGTGTATTATTCACCATTTTCCTAAAAAAACATTTATTCATCTATCTTTTCTGGATCGACTTAGCCAATCAAGACATCAAGGCCTTGGGGCACTACCATCTGTAAGGTCGATCGGGCGTATTAACGACGATACAGTGAAACAGAGAAATGAAGTCGGGATTTGGCCCGGAAAACGCCGCTATGAATACCATGGTCGATCGCCATCGATGGAGAAGATTGACCAATTACTTCGAGTCAGCGATTGGATGGCCGACATACACTCTACTTTTCAAAGTATCTGGCCGAAAGACGAAAATGATGACGGAAGAGCGTCAGAAGAACGCTATGCGTTCTCTCGCTTCGCGCCTTCCATCCTGGTAGCTGCGCGTGCCGAAAAGAAAAAAGAGATTTTTGGGTCCGAAGGAGACTTCTTTGGTTTTACTGGGCGTGCTTCCTTGGATTATTTCGTAATGCAATATTTCTTCAATCTAAAGAACCAAATTCAATTTGATCCTATGGTTAACAGAAGTCCCGTGGCACAAGGCCTAGCTAGAACATCCATGATTGGGGGAGCAATTCCGCCGGCCGAGCAAGGAAGACAAAGCGGGGAGTCAATTCGTCAACCCGGGTCCACATTGTATTTCGATGCTATAATATTCTTAAGGTATGCCCGATTCAGGAAAGCTACATCTCTTTCCAGTCGTTATTATTATTTGAAAAAAATGCAATCTTTATTTTCTGATCAAACAAAAACTAATACCTTAATTCAGCCAGTCAAAATAGCTTCTGTTTATCGAAGTGCCTCTCTAATTGCTCAAGAAATATCTTGGAAACTGGAACAGAAAAAATCATTTCGACAAATATGTAGATCTATATTTAAACAAATCAAAAAATGCCCATATGTGAAGGGGATCCGTATTGGTTGTTCAGGTCGATTAAATGGTGCGGAAATAGCTAGAACTGAATACAAAAAATACGGCGAAACATCTTTACATGTTTTTTCCGATCAAATCGATTATGCGAAAACACAAGCATCTACTCCTTATGGAATCTTAGGTGTCAAAGTGTGGGTTTCGTATTTTCTAACACAAAAAAAAGGGACAGGTTGTGCTATATCCAAAACGTACAAAATTTCGTAAATATCGAAAAGGCAGATGTAAAGGTTGCAAAGCGGACGGTACAGAACTTTGTTTTGGAAAATACGGCATTAAAAGTTGTGAAGCTGGCCGTATTTCGTATCAAGCGATTGAAGCAGCGCGTCGTGCTATAAGCAGAAAATTTCGAAGAAATTCTAAAATATGGGTAAGAGTTTTCGCAGATATTCCTATTACCAGTAAACCGGCAGAAGTGCGAATGGGAAAGGGGAAGGGAAATACTAAAGGTTGGATTGCTCGTGTGTTGAAGGGACAAATCTTATTTGAAATGGATTGCGTCAGTCTGTCAAATGCTCAACAAGCTGCTACATTGGCCGCGCATAAACCGGGTTTGTCGATAAAGTTTTTTAAGTGGTCATGAGAAAGGGAAAAAGATATGGCAAAAAGTCAAAATTAGCTTGTAACCTTCGTTACGTTAGTTAGCTCTATCGGAGAAGTCCGCTCTCAAGACAAAAGTGGCATTCCGCACGCTCTCTCTCTGGTCGAGTGCTATGCACCTTTCTCCCTGGTCGAGTCCTACGCGCACCTACAATAAAGATTTCTTTTATGTTCCGATCATCCCTATGTATATGCTCAATGGCGCTTCGCGCCTTTACTTATTTCATTACTTCGTTTCAGTGTTACCACTCTCATGTTGGCTCGTATTCTGTCAGACAGTCGCGGGCTCTTGTTGGACAGTATCTTGGTTTTGTGGTGTCCGACGAACCAAAGTCCGGCCCCTTTTTCCCACAGATTAATACGATTCGATATTGCAAGGTTCGACATCGACCCCGATAGTAGGAGTAGACTTTGGTATGTTCACGGGGGTCGCTCATATCTCGGGTAAAGCGGTGCCGCCGACCGGGAAACCCTTGGTAATTGGAGAGGAATCCGCCAAATCGGGGCACTGAGCGAGCAAAATTTATTGCAGCTAGTAATGAGACGAAAGCAAGAGCTGCCGAGGCCAAAGCTATTCCGGCCATGTATGAATACAAAACAGAATGACTTGATGAAGCGGTTCTTCGCACAACTCGAAGGACGAAGGGTAGCCATTGAACCCTCGTAGACCAAGTATTTGGGGACAACCATCCTGCCGTCCTAACCCAAGGATTTGGAGGGGCCCCCAACACAAGGGCTAGAAGCCGCCGTGAATCATTGGAAAAATAGGATGACACCTAGCCCAGCTCCTTCGAAATCGATCCCTTCCTTCCTATTTTGATTGAAGATCACTGTCTTTTTTTGCATTTTACTAGTGATTTTGCTAACCCCACAAATTGGGTCAGGGAGATTATAAGAGCCGGCGTTCAACGCTCGAAATACCCCCCGAAACTAAGAACGTTTGCCCTTCTATCTTTTCGATCGGCACCTCCCGTACTCAAAGTCTACTAAGATCTTGATACTCGTATTGTTATATGTACAGCTTGGCGTAGTTCTATACGTATCATACTGCTTTAATCGTTGCGGAAGGTTACTTATTCCTAATCTCTCACAGTGGGAGACCTTATTCAAAGATCTCCCGCTCCCTCTAAGCATTCAATACCCGCCGGCAAAAAAGAAATACATTTTGCAGGCAGATCCTTCTGAGCTAATCCGAGCTAATCATCCGTGACCCATCGCAAATAAATATCTCTATATTTTTTTATCGGAGGAAAGAAAAATGGGAAAAAAGATGATACATTTGAAATGAAAAAACTCTTAAGAGACTATTTGTTTTCTCCCAGTGAACCGTCAATAGTAACCCCATTTTGCTAATTCGGTGTTACTATCGAAAAGGAATATTACCTTTTACTATAAGTAGTCGCTTACTATTGGCGAGCATTTATCACCTTCGGACCCATCGGCACGGAGTGCGCGGGGAGCGTATTCGGGCTTGTAGATTGAAGCGCTTATAGAGGCGCGTGGTGCTTGCTATCTTTTGTGCCGCGCTCACCGGTCATTCCGGCTACAACTTGACTTCAGCCCGGATTGGCCACGGGTGGGCTTTGGCACTTTTACATGGTTGGGAAACCGGCATAGCTGCTTATTCCGCTAGTCGCACGTTGCACAATATTGTTACTGACTTAATGACTGGGATAACAACGCCAAAAATATCTTTGAAATGTTACCGCCGGACTTTCAGGAAACGCCAAAAGACTTACAAAGGAGTCGGACTCAGTCCCGCCAAGAGCCGTCGTTTACGCGCGGTCTTCAAGAAGGGGGTCAAGAAGGTGGTCATTATGGGTGCTGTCAAAAGTGCCCGCGATGAAGTAGGTCGAATCTCTAGGGTGCGTGGTCTTAACCTCGCACCATGCGATCAAGTATTACTTTCTCTATATCCATCGGGGTGAGCTGATGACTGCTCACCCTTCCCGATAAACAATTGGGCTGGTACATTGGTTTTCGATGCCCTTGATGCTTCCATTTCGATAAAAAAAGGCCAAATCGAATTATGTTCTCTCCGAATAGACTCGAGTTTCATTACGATCAGGTAATACGTCCAGATTTATTGCTAAAAATTAATTACGAAAATATAATGGAAGTTCCGAGATTGTGTAAAATAATAGTAGTTCCAAAGGCACCCTCAAGTTTCATAAAGAATGTTGAATTAGCCATGGAAATTGTTTGTGGTCAGAAATTCATACAGACACGAAGTAGAGGTTCGACAGGAAAGTCCTTTCGATTTAATAAATTCGTATTAAATCAGGAGTCCAAGAGAGACACAGGATATGTCACTCACCTAGCACGAAGCACTCTACGAGGGCATATCATGTACAATTCTTTGGAAAAACTTGTTACAATAATATCTTTTTACGATTATCCAGTCAAAATACGGAAAAACTCCATTCAATTATCAATGGCAACGTCGTTGTTACGATTATTTCCCGAAATACAGGATCATTTCGAGATTTTCGAGCATATTCGAGGGTTTGATGTAACTATTGTCACTTCAGCTAACACACAAGATGAGACTGTAATTTTGTGGAGTGGCTTTTTGCAAAAAGAGGTTTAGTCATATGTCAAATCAAATTATGCGAGATCACAAACGTAGATTGCTTGTGGCTAAATATGAATTGAAGCGAATGTATTATAAAGCCATTTGTCAAGATAGAAATCTTCCTAATAAGATAGTGCGACCTGTTCACAGGTCAAGACGTTGAGTCACGCCTGTGCGCTCTATTCCGCATTCATCCGCACTCGGATGGCGGAGCGAGTGAACTGAGTTTCCATGAAGGTGAAAGTCCTTCTCCCTTGAGAACAGGGTAACAGCGTACCCACATGCGTTTGGAGTGGCATCCAAAGGTGTGAAGCTGGGTAGAAAAGGGATGAAGAACCCGGAAATTTTAAAGCCTTTTCCGCAGTCTTCGCTCCCCTCCGGGGATAAGCGAGTTTCGCCCCCTAGGAAGTAGGGAACGAATAATCTCTCGCAAGGGCGTGACAAATACCCTTTGTTGGGCATTGTCCGGGTGAATAGGGTGGTTATTCTACCCACGAAGGCTAATTACTGAACCGTAGCATCTGAAGCGTCGTAATAGGAAAGCGGGGTGGTATTGCTTCCTACTCTTTAGGAGACCCCGCGCCGCGTCCGGAATATCAGACAGAGGCCGAGGGAAAGGAATTTTCTGACCTTTCCCGTTCTTTCAGTGCGCCTCCGGCGTAGAGCGGGAGCCTTACGGCCCAATCCAAAAGGATGAATGGAATCTCGGAACTGTGTAATCCTGCGCACCTCTGAGCTTAAACTCAGGCGGGCTAACTTCATGGTGTGTAGGGTTGGGATGGGGCAAAAAGCTAAAAAAATTTTTTTTGCCCGGTTGTTACGTTACGATCGGGATATGCTAAAGTGTCCATGCATCCGAAAGGATGGAAAAGCAGTCAACATATATGCTTCAAAATCGGGGATGAGAGACACAACGTGTCTTTAAGTTGTAATAATTTCTCAATCTGGGTGCAAGGAGCCGTATGATGGGAGACTATCACGTACGGTTTTGAATCAGGGGCGTCAGAGGAAATTCCACGTCTACTGTAACCGTTATGAATATTTTTTTAAGTTGTCCAAGTTGCCAAGAAATAGTTCCAAAACACGAGTAAGAAACCGGTGTATTTTCACGGGGCGCCCTCGTTCCGTATATAAGTCATTTCGCATTTCTCGTATAGTTTTTCGCGAATTAGCTTCTAAAGGTTCTTTGATAGGCATAAACAAATCGTGTTGGTAGCCAATAAAAGGTTAGCTCTTCGAGTATCTATAGGTCTTCTTTCACCGCCTCCCAACCTGCCAAGTATACGAGGTGCTCGGAGGATGAAATACGTTTTTTTTCTCGGTTATGATTCGAACATTTGGTTACTACACGCTAAACTTTCTCCACGGAGAATCTAATAGCTGAATTAGGAATAGAGCGAAAAACAACAAATATTTTTCCGGACCCTGCGGCCGCCAAGGGCACGAGACTAGAAATAGAGGTGCTACGCACGGCCCAGTGGCGGCGGGCACAAGACCTAATAGGTGGGAAGAGTGTCCGGAGTCTTCTAAAAATGGCTTGGAAAGAAGGCGAGAGTGCCCGAAGGGCCCACGACTGTCCGACGAAAAATGGTTTTTTTGGGCACGAGACTATGGGGGTGAAACCACCAATTCAGATATATGTCTCTTAATAAAGAATAAATCAAACGCCCCGCGAGGCCCGAAGTGCTGTTCGAAAAAATCGAAAAAAAATCTTTTTTTTATGCATACATTAAGTAATCTTTTATCTAGTATAAAAAATGCGCAAAAAGCTCAAAAGCGTGTTCTTTATTTTTCCTCCTTCAAAAAAATAAGCGAGAAAAAAAAACGCTTTGTCTGCTCCGCTCGTAAAATTACGCCTCGTGTTTTCGTTTCGCGTCTCTGTTGGGATTTCTGCAGAATTTTGTACGATGAGGGTTATATCCACGGATTCTCTCGGGAAGCAGACGGAAGCTTGAGAATAGTGTTGAAGTATCATTTTTCTGGAATAGGTGTAATAAAAAAAATGGAAACAATATCTAAACCAGGTTTTCGGATTTATTCATCAAAAAATCGTTTATCGAAAAGAAGGGAAGGACTTGGTATAACCATCTTATCCACTTCAAGGGGAAATTTGATATGTGATCGTGAAGCACAAAAAACCAATTTTGGTGGCGGTGAGATCCTATGCCAAGTTTTCTAAAAAAATCAAGTAAAGTTTATGGAAGCCAAATTCTTTTGTTTTTTGGAAATAATTGGAGTTGGATATAAAGCCAGTACTAACGCACAAGGCTCTATTTTATATTTGAAATTAGGATTTAGTCATGAGATTCGACTTCAAGTTATACCTTCAGTTCGCGTTTTTTGCTTAAAGCCTAATCTTATTTGTTGTACTGGAATGGATCATCAAAAAGTCACTCAATTTGCTGCCATTGTCAAAAGTTGTAAACCTCCCGAGGTTTATAAAGGGAGGGGTATACAATATCGGAACGAGATTATACATAAAAAACAAGGGAAAAAAAAATAAATCATGTCATATATTTTGGGGACCAATCTAAATTCCAATAAACAGGTGAAAATTGCCTTAACTCGAATCTTCGGAATTGGGCCTAAAAAGGCAATTCAAGTTTGTGATCGATTAGGCCTCAGCGATAACATTAAGGTTAATAAGTTAACCAAGTATCAATTTGACCAAATTCTGGAAATAATAAGTCAAAATTATTTAGTCGATTCGGAATTGGAGAGAGTCATTCAGAGAGACATCAAACGATTAATTAGTATTGGTTGTTATCGCGGGTTTCGCCATAATGCAGGATTGCCCTTACGCGGCCAACGGACTCATACTAATGCTAAGACTTCTCGCAAATTTAGATACATTTCGATCAGAAGTTGAGAAAAGTTTTTTTCGTTTTTTCGTGAATGGGAAAAAAACGGAATCGATAATATCGAGCAACACCAAAAACATTCAATGAACACTCATGCAAGAAAAGCACGGTATTACTAATATGCAAAAAAAACACTGTATTACTTATATCCAATCAACTTTTGGTAATACAATCATTACTTTAACGGATTATGACGGAAATACAAAAACTTGGTCCTCCTCGGGTTCAGTGGGGTTTAAGGGATCTCGTCGCTCAACCAATTATGCTGCTCAAGCAACTGCAGAAAATGCCGCGCGAGCTGCCATTCAACTTGGATTTAAGTTTGTTGAAGTGAGAATCAAAGGATTGGGTTATGGAAAGGAATCTTCGTTGCGTGGTTTAAAACTAGGAGGTCTTATTATTACCAAAATCCGCGATGTAACCCCAACGCCACATAATGGATGCCGACCCCCTAAAAAACGTCGTGTTTAAATATCATCATAAAGTGCTGTGTCATCATAGAATGGTAAATAGGGGTTCAAGAGTAGAAAAAAATTTTTTAGGGTCCGAGGGATACTTCTTTGGCTTCACGGGGCTTAGCCCTTCCTTCGTAAAGGCGAAGAAGGAGATCTACAAGCCATGTCTGGCCTTCGGCGGCCCTTCGGACCCAAAAAGTGCTACGCACTTCTCCCTATAGTATCGCGCCCCTGGGCCCATAGGGTTCGGGCTTTAGCCGATACCGCAGTGTCTCCAGCCGGGCCGACGCCGGGGAAGGGTCGAAAACAGGGAAAAATTTATATATATTTTTTTTATTTCGTTCCTTCCATGCTCCATGGGAGGGGCCTGCGGCTTACGCCTGCACGGTTTTCTCAGGCTCCTGAAAATGAGAATGAGAGAGCTTGGGTCGTTTTCGTTCCCGGACTGAACGAGTCTCGTCGATTTCAGTCCTATTCAACCATCCGGGATGGTTCCGAGTCGAAAGACGGGAAGGCTGGGCGCAGCCCAAAGAAATAATTTTGTTCTCCCCCTAGCAATTACTATGCCCCAAAGGCCTCATGAAACTGATTATGAGGGTACTGCTTAGTCCGAAGGCCTCTATAAGCAAACGAATTAGGTGACAGAAATACTGAAAAAGGAAAGAAGAATAAAAATGAGCTTTAGTCACTTATTTCCCAAATATAATTCTAGTTTTAATCCATTACGTGGCAGTGCTATACAATGTTCAGTGATACAATTACAACAAAACAAGGTCTTGGTGGATACAGGACTGAAAACTCCAATAATTTGTTTCCAACATGAACTGAAAAAAGTGCCAATCACCAAGCAAGCAAGGTTTAATTTTGGAATTGAAGATGTAGAAGTGTTTGGTGAACCAAAGATGCTTTTGCCGAAACCATTAGAAATGAAATGTAAGGGAAAACTAGTTTGGATTGAACTCACCAAGATTTGGCGAAGTGACCAAAATTTGGTCAAAGGATTTATTTTGAATTCAGTGAAAGGAGGTTATGCTGTAGCAATCGGCGGTTATATAGCTCTTCTCCCCAAGAGTCTTCTCAGAAGTAGAAAAGTATTTTATAGTCAATGGAGAATATTCTCCATTTTGAACATGAAACCAGAAATAAGTAATATCGTGGTAAAAGAGATTGGTGATGGCAAAATAGATTATTTTTCGCCGCCAAGATCGCATCAGGAACGAACAAAGCATTTGGGCGCGAAGCTAAAACACCGGCGAGACGTGGAAGGGAACACCAACGTCAAGAAAAAAAATCTTTTTTCCGAGAAAGTTACTACGACCAAAAGGACGAAACAGAGCTTCAAGCATTTAGGTCCAAAGCCTCCTCTCGCCTATACTGAGAAGAAACGTGAAACTACTAAACAATCCACCAAAAATAACGTATTTCGACTCAAAGACCAAGGCCGGGGCAAATAATTAGTTTTTGTTGGTGTGTTAACGCGGTTAAGAACTAGATGCGAAGAAGGGATGTCACGCAAATAAGCCGGTAGTGCGACTACAAGCGATGTCTCACCGCCCTAAGCCTCAGGTAATGCGGAGGGGGGTATGCCCACATGTATACTCAGGACCTCAGTAATGAAAAGGGGAGGCTGCCTGCCGCCCTTTAGCTAATCACTGAAAAATTATTTTCTTTGCGTTTTCGGCCGGCTCTAAAATTTCCGGCCCATGACGGAGGACCTCCCCTAGGTTTCGGGCGGGTCCTTTGCGAAGCGAATAAAAGCTCTGCTTTTTTGTTATAGCCCGATACAGGCATGATTCCCCCATGTCCTTCGGACCCAGACCACGCGCATGGCCTCGGATGAGAAAATGAGAAAATAATAATCTCCCAGAACGACTCGGAGCGCAAATAAAGTATATATTTTATTTGGCTGGGCGAAGCGCGATTCAATAAGTATTGAAATCGGTAAAAAAAAAAGTGAAAAAAAATGCCTCAACTTGATCAATTTACGTATTTGACACAATTCGTTTGGTTATGCGTGTTTTATATGACTTTTTACGTATTATTATATAATGATGGATTACCCAAAATAAGTCGAATTATCAAACTAAGAAAACGACTGGTATCGCAGGAAAAAGTAGGCGCGAAGCAGAGCAATGACCGTGTAGAACAGGATGTAGTTTTCAAAGAATGTTTTCAAGCCAGTGCAAACTATCTGTACTCAAGTGTATCCGGAGCATCCAAGTGGTGTAAAGGAATGGTCCAACTCGCAAATGCTAATAAATTGCAACGAATGAATAAAGATTATGTATCTTCTTTGGGAGAGATTAGTGTATCACAAGTGATCAAAAAGAACGCACTTTCAACTTTGAGTCCTTCTACTTATCAAACAACTTTTATAGCTTCACGTCAAACCACCGCTCTTAACAAAATCTATCTTTTACGCGGACAAAAGAGAACTCTGGCGAAGATAAAGAACGGACCACGAAAAAAAAAAATTTCGTGAGATGAGAGGGAGAAAGAAAAAAAAATGTTATGTAGAACTAACGCTCTACATCTTCGGCCTCAACTAGATCAATTTACGTATTTGACGCAATTCGTTCGGTTATGTTTGGTTCATATTACTCCCCATTTCGTCTTATATTCAGTATTGGTTTTTACCAATACTGAATGGCCGCCCTGTATCCCACTAAGAAAACGACTGGTACCGCGGGAAAAAGTAGGCGCGTAGCAGAGCAATGAGTGTGTAGGGCAGAATGGTCTCACGAGTGAACTAAGTGGGTCCAGGAGTTGGAGAGCTCTAGATTTAGCGTACCCGACTTCCATTCGCTTTTCCCCTATCCCCGGTTTTTTCATCTGAGTCTTAAAAGATCAAGTGGATTTTTGGTATATTCCGTGTGTATTTCGCTACACATAATTTTTCTCTTTTCTTTTTACAGTTACAGGAAAGGTCTTTTTACTACGGATCGCACACTCTGGCTCTAAGATTTTCCAAGACCTGTGATTTCGATGTATTTCCATGGATCAATTATTCAAGGAGTACGTTTTGATGGCCTTAATTATAGGATTTAACTTGGGACAGCCGTTTGGTTCGGCTTTCAAAACTACGGAGGATTTTTTTCACCAGGTTCGAATTTATTGACCGATGCCCTGGAGGGCGAAGGCCTTCCACCCACATGAGGAGTATTCTTCTTCTCGTGCTCGAAGGCTACCTCCGGGCATTTGCTCTGCAAGAGCAAATAGCTGTTGAGCTACCGCCAAGACCTAACCATTATCCTAACAAATCAGATGTGCTGTTTGGTCACTTTCGTAGGACCAGCCGCCAATCCCATATCCCCACGCAAATAAACCTGATGTATGGGGTTATATACCCGCGGGGCACTACATTTAATAATAGCATCGAAAGGGCGGCCCGAGCGATTCGGGTATCGGTGGCTGACCGCATCAAGTCTCGACCTATAGAAGCCATAAAGACCGTGATGGGGACGACAGCCACGGCCGTGGGGAACTACTTCAAAGTCGAGTTGAATAAATCGAAGGCTGGGGCGGCTCATACCACTAATGGCTTGGAGTAGCAGAAGCTTTAAATAAGCATTTGGAGCCAACGACGCGATTATCTTAATAATAATGTAACACACGCAGAACAGGAACTGAGGGATGCTATACGGCACGATGAGTCCCGCCGCCGCATAACAGCAGGGGCGGGTGGTTTGGCTTTACAGTGAAATGAAATACAGGGCCAACAAATTGCAATCTGAGGCTGCTGTACAGTCACGTACCAAGGCCTTGGAAGATAATAAGAAAACTTTGGACGATGGCTGGCAGACCTGCCACATGTACCTGCTCCCGAAGTTCCTTCAGGCGTCCCACAGCCTTCAAACGCACTGACCCCCCTCCGGCGCCGCCTCTACCGTAAGCTCTCGCCGCACCTGCTTCGGATACTTTCTAACTCGCTACCACCTCGCATTTAGCTAAAAAGTACGGGGTTCGTGATTTATTATCAAACGAAGAACCGGCGGCTATGGGAGCAGCTTCATATTTGACAAAATGGAAAGATTGGTGCTGTCGGTATCTGGAGAATCTCGCGTCTCTTTTTTAGGACTTGGGCCTATTAAACAATAAGCTTATAGTTCTATTGGACACGTAGGTTATCCGTTCATTGGTTTCTCATGCGGAACCGTATAGATTTATTAATGACCATTAATGCTTTTGCCATAGTTTGAGTATTACGTCGAAACAGTGTCAAACTATGGTTACAGTATTTTCTTCGATTGCACCTAAAATATCTATTCCTGTTCATCTCTTGATCGGTTTCACTCATCAGGACTTTCGGAGGGGGTGGGAACGAAAAGAAATAGATTTTGTCGCGAAACAGAAAGCTTTTATGCGCTTTGCTTATCCCACCGTAGATATTCATGCTATGCCCGGGGAGGGCTTTTGCCATCAAGACCTAGGGGCCGTGGGGCAAGCACATACGATTGCTCAGACAATTTGGGCTATATCTGGGGCTTGAATGGTAAACAAAAACAATTAATAAAAAAATTGGTCTACGCTAGCAATCCCTGTCTTTTTTATTAGTTTTTCTTTCCCATAACCCTCTTCCTTGTTTCTAGTTACTCATCAAACGGCATTTTGCCTATGTTTATGAGCTTGATGATTTCTCGGGGGACGCATTACAAAAAAATATTTTGTTTCTTCGAAGTATAAATCATTTAGGTTAACACGGGCCGGGCGCTTGCGTTTAGCGAAGACATTTATTCCATTGGCAAAGCCGCGCTGGGTGGAGCCTTTCGCCGAGCGCCCCGAAAGAAACAAATTTCGCGGCTCGAAAAAAGAGGTGAAAGCGATGGAAACTCATAGAGAAACCTTGGAGCATTGGCTTCTTCAAAGAATTACTGCTACTTTTTTAATCCCTACCATTCTTATAGCAAATGTATCCACTCTGATTCTGCTAAATATCTTGTTATTCTGGCATATTCATGTGGGAGTCGAAGAGATTTTGGCGGATTATGTTCACCATGAAGTAACACGAAATTGGATTTTGATGCTTCTCAGAGTATTCTGTTTAATAATTATCAAATATGTTTTTGTGTTTTTTGTTTTTTAAAAGAATTGAGAACCATCTGGGAGTTCAAATGGCGCCTCACACCAAAGGTAGGCGCGGAGGAAGTACCTCTCTTACCCTAGGGGGGCGGGTCCGAGACATGAGACTAACGGCCCAAAGGCCACGAGACTCTAGGTGGAGTAGGAACGACTACGTACTCTCCCCTCTCCCTCTAGTCTTCGTGCGCGTAAATGAGCCATTTCCGACCCAATCCGCCCTTTGGGCCAACGGCGGCGGCCCTTCGAGTACTCGACTATAGGGAGAGGCCCCGGGACTGTCAGATGAAAAAGGGAAAAAAAGGGCTTTGGGAATTATTTATTTATCGGGTTGCACGTCCGGTGATTACTCCGGGCCCGGCGCTTCCCCCGGGAAATAGGAAAGAAATATATTTTCCTTTTCTCGGAGCACTCCGATCGAGTTGGCTTTCAAAACAGAGACTATTATTATGGATCTAGTAAAATATTTAACATTTTCTATGATTCTTTTTCTTTTAGGTATTTGGGGAATTTTCTTAAATAGAAAAAATATTCTTATTATGTTAATGTCAATTGAGTTAATGTTACTTGCTGTCAATTTGAACTTTTTGGTATTTTCTGTTTATTCGGATGATATGATGGGTCAATTATTTGCTTTATTTGTTTCGACGGTGGCTGCTGCGGAATCCGCTATTGGGTTAGCCATTTTGGTTATTACTTCTCGAATTCGCGGTACTATTGCAGTGGAATTTAGGGCGACCGTTCGCGTCGCTTACAGTCATTGTTTGGCCATATGGAGAAGAATTGCTTGCTATTCTGTGCTCACCATATAGCAGCAAACCACGCGAGACCTTATTCCGCGTGCCGGGCATAGAGCTTACCTAAACCCCGTGTAAACGGGTGGGAACCGCAGCATGCTCTGAAAGCGTAGTTAAGGGGGATAGAAGGGAAGGTTTGACCCTTAGACTACTAAGTCAGCTCGCTATTGTACGAGATGAGAACCAGCTGTGACAAATCGAAGTCTCTTTCGGTTGAACTGGACCCGCCGCGGTGAACCGTGTGAATGTGGTGACACGCACGAATACACGCTGTCAAGCTCTCAGTCTGCCGTTGGTAAATTACGGTAAGACCAGAATGGTAACTTCCGGTCTGCAGACATTGCAGAGCCTCAAGGAGGGAGCAGATTACCCAAACTACTGGGGACAAGGGACTAAACGACATCTCGATGCGAAACGGCCTTGCACAAACAACCGGCCAAGAACTGTAGGCAACACCGGTGAGGTCCACTTCAGTCATCTGGACGGAGGTGGACGTCAGAGAGCCCGTAGTACTCGCCTACCCGAAGGGTGAAAAAATAAAAAAATATTTTTTCCCTCGCTAATCGGCGGCACACGGGAAGGGGCTTAAGCGTCTGCTATATTTTAGCAGATCGGATTCAACCAAAGGGCGAGGGGGGCTCATATAAGAGAATGCTTGGTTTTATTCCCTCTCACTAGAATCGCGCATGATCGCTATAGTGAGAAAGCAAGTTACTTCATCTTACTCACGCCACTTGTAGGCCCACATAGGTCACTGGAAGAACAAGCCAAGACCTTGCGACAGAAGCAAATCCAAAGGAAGGTTGAATCGGAGAGCCGTATGATGGGCGACCATCTCGTACGGTTCGGAGAGGGCTCGAGTACCAATGCATTCAATATGTGTCTGGGAAAGAACAAATATATAGATATATATATATATATATATATTTTTTTATCCACTCTATTCAATTGCATGAAGGGTTAAGCACAAAACATGTGCTTCCCCTTTATTTTTCAAATACGAAGTATACTTGGGAGAGGCAGGATTCGAACCTACGTAGAAAACCTTCAGCAGATTTACAGTCTGTCGCTTTTAACCACTCGGCCACTCTCCCTATGATAAGTAAGCTTATATTTTACGGCGGTGCCACGGGACTCCGACGAAAAATAGGTCAATCTACGCGTGTAGCGTTGTTCCTTTCGACTAACTAAACAAGTATAAGGATGTACCGTTGGTAGATATTATTCATTCCGCACTTTACGCATCCTACAGGATTTGAACCTGTGACCTTCAACTTAGAAGGTTGTTGCTCTATCCAACTGAGCTAAGAATGCGCCACATTACTAACCACTTTGCAGAAAAAGAGTGAACTCCAGAGAAGAAAGAAGCTTGCTTCTTTCTTCTCTCCCGCTTTATTCGCATCGCGAACGAAGGCTGAGAGAGAACAAAGGGTCGATGGGGTGAAACGAACAAAAAAATCTTTTTTCTCGCTTTGCGTCCCCTTTCCCGGTTTGGATCAGGTTCAACACACGACGAAATATAATGAATTTTGTATTAAAAACTATTCTGGAAGAAGTTCGAATTCGTGTTTTCTGGATATTGATTTGCTCTAGTTTTACATGGTTTACGTGTTATTGGTTCTCAGAAGAGTTCATTTTTTTATTAGCTAAACCCTTTCCTACTTTGCCTTATTCAGACTCATCTTTCATTTGTACACAATTAACGGAGGCCTTGAGCACATATGTTACTACGTCTTTAATATCATGCTTTTACTTTTTATTTCCCTTTTTAAGTTACCAAATTTGGTGTTTTTTGATGCCCAGTTGCTATGAAGAACAGAGACAAAAATACAATAGATTGTTTTACTTAAGTGGTTTTTGCTTCTTTCTGTTTTTTCTCGTGACTTTTGTTTGGGTAATTCCCAACGTTTGGCACTTTTTATACGAATTAAGTACAACATCGACTAATTTACTTATAATAAAGTCACAACCTAAGATTTTTGACTATATTATGTTAACCGTTCGTATCTTATTTATTTCATCAATATGCTCTCAAGTACCTGTACTTGTGATTTGTTTGCTGGAATCGAGAGGAGTGAAAACCCTTATAAAAAATCGTCGTTTTTTTCTGGTTTTTTCGCTTTTCGTAGCAGCTTTTTTTACACCCCCGGATATCTGGTGTCAAATCGTCGCTTGTTTACCTATTTATTTTATAATAGAGTTGACCATTTTTTACGCATCGATTATACGAGTTTATAAGAGGCAACTAGCCCCCCTTTGACCAACACTAAGCCATGGCCAAATTTCGCTCGCTACTACGCGCCACATTTCCTTGTCTGGCAAATTTGTTTTGTCTCCGGGTTATGCAGGGGGAAGCGCTGAAGTACCACAGCGTCCGTTCGCGCTTCGTGCTCACCCCCGGTTTATCGTTTATACGTCTCTGGCCATGCACATCGAGGCAGTGGGCCTCAAGCAACATAAAAATCCACCGACGTGTTTTGCGTGCCCGCAGGGCCACCGGAAAAAAATTTATCTTGCCCTTGCACTCGCGTATTCGGCTTTTTTGCTTGGGCCCCGCGCATGTAGTGCTTATCGGTCCTCTCCAATGGAGACTCCCTCTGTAAAGCCAGAGAAGTCTCCATTGGAGAGGACCCGAGATAAAAATTTTTTTGGTTTTTGACCCAACATCTTTCCCGGTTGGCAGGCCCTCTCGCGTTGGTCGAGCACTAGGGGCCCTTATATTGAAACCGGGGCTGGAGTAGTTCATAAAAGAACCAGAATATACCCAATGAATTTGATATGGATATTTCCAATTGCTTTTCGTGATGCTGCGGAACCTTGGCAATTAGGTTTTCAAGACCCCGCCACTCCTATGATGCAAGGAAGTGCGACATGATGACATTGAGAGCAATATGGGGGGGGGATTCTCCATCTGGCAACGGTTTCTGCCGGACCCTACTCAAGCATGCCTTGACTCGAAAGACTGGGTTTGAAGCCTTGGGGGTAGGGTTAGCTGATAGAGGCAGTGTAAGCGAATGTATATAAACCTCGTCAATCGTAAGGCTCGACGTGAACGGATTAGCTCCTTTCCTTTGGGCATATCGAAACCGCAAGTTCACCGGGGTAAAGTACAGTCGGAAGAATCAGCAAAGGTTAGGTGCTATTAATGTAACATGGTAAGCCCGGATTTATCCACTCCCTATGGAGGTGCACCCGTAAGGGCACATAACGAGATGTGGGTAGAGGAAGCCCCACGAAGCAAAAAAGGTGGCTGACTTGGGGCGGCATTCAGCACAATGAGATCGAAGCAAGTCTGGATGCGGCCCGGCGCAACCAGACTGACGAAGAAACGAGCACGGAGAAACGAACAAAACAGTCGGGGTGTAGATGATTAAAATTGGGCAACAAGGGAGACTGGAACGGCCTACGCATCAATATTCCCGGCAACCCCGAGTGAGAAGCGCCGCTCGATACAATATACCGTAATGACCGGTGTGTAGTCTTTTGGGTCGCAATGGGAACGAGTGCATCTGCACCACATGAAAGTAGGCGGCTTCTACCCGTGACACAAAATTTGCAAATGAATCTAGGATGCCCTCTCTCTTTGGTCGAGTGTTCGAAGGACACTCTTCGCCGAAATGGCTGGGAAAAGAGGGTCGTCCTCGCACTACGTGCCTCTCCTTCTAGTCTTCGTGCACGGAAATGAAATCGTCAAGCCATTTCCGGTGCGTAGGCTTGTGGATAAATTTTGAGAATGAACTGGAGCTGTATGAGGGTAAACCTTCACGTACAGTTCTTAGGGGGGAAAGCCCGTAAGGGCCTACCTATCCAAACTAATTGACCTACATCATGATATTTTTTTCTTCTTAATCGTTATTTTGATCTTCGTATTATGGATGTTGGTTCGCGCTTTATGGCATTTTCACTATAAAAGAAATCCAATTCCAGAAAGGATTGTTCATGGAACTACTATAGAAATTATTTGGAGGGCGACCGTTAGGTCACCCATAGTTATGTCAATGGGGCTCAACACATGGGTTCTAAACCGCGCGAGCCTATCCTCCGCGCGCCAGGTATACGACTCATCCTTGCCACGTAAGTGGTGGGAGACCAGAGCATGTCGTAAAAGCGGGATTGAGGGGTCCTTGTCGTTCGCAGCTGGACTGTGGAAAGCCCAAGATCATCTTGCTAACCTGCCATCGCTATTCGAGATGAGGAGCTGCTTTGGCGAATCTAAGTTCCTTTCGGTCGAATTTAACCTGATGCTATCCGGGTCCAAACCGGTGACACGCACGAGCGCGCGCATTCAAGCTCTCAGCCTGACAATGGTCCAAAGTGTACAGGCCGGAGATAGTGCGGTGCCTACACTCCGCATGAGAGCAGATTACCTACATCACTGGGGACAGGGAACTAAAAGACATCTCGTGGCGACACGGCCTATCGGTGATACCGGTGAGATCCCAGCGTGGTCACACGTCTTGGGAAGTCAGAGGATCCATATGACCTGCCTACTGTTAACGCAGCCTTGTAAGAGGAAAGCGCTTTGCAAACACAAAGCAACGGGGAAGGGATCTAAGCATCTGCCATACCTTTGCAGATTTCACTCGATATCGTCTACGGACTCAGCCCCCTGGGATCCCAAGGTGGATGTGTCCGACTATGTGCGGAATGGGGCTGATGCCCTCGTGGACCTTTGGATCTCGTCTTTTCGAAGGCGTGACTGGATATACCATGATCTAAACAATTACCTAAAGAGTATGGACATATGGAGCATAGCCTACCAGAAATTGAGACCAAATCCAGGGTCAATGAGCCCTGGGACTGACGGCCTGACCATCGATGGCACGTCTTTTCATAAGCTTCAAGCGCTGAGAGATACAGTCCTGGACAGCGAAAGCCCGTACGAATGGGGAGGCGCAAAAATCATTTCCAAGCCGGATAAGCGCGAGAAAATAATCTCATTTGGAATTCCCTGCTTCCAAGACCGTATCGTGCAAGGGGTGCTGAGAATGCTTCTAGAGCCTATCTATGAATCAATATTCTCTCGTAGGTCCCACGGCTGGCGATCGGGGCGTAGCGCGCACACGGCCCTACGAACCATACGCAGCGACTTCAAAATAACTAATTGGATTGTACTAGGCAACATTAACAAATTATTCGACACCGTGAACCATGGCGTACTCTGCCACATCATGAGACGTAAGATCCGGGACAAAAAACTGCTAAAACTCATTAGTGGCGGATTGGAAGCGGAGATGCACATGCCCTATGGGAACATCGAGGACTCGAACTTGCTAACCCCGGAAGGCAGAATACTGAGTGCGATACTGTCCAATATCTATCTACACGGGTTCGACATATGGATAGAAGAGCGCATCCAGCAATACAACCTAGAAAGGAAGGATAATCGGAGCTGGGTGCTGCTTCAGAACCAGGGAAAGATGCGTAAAGCGCGCCCCCGCAGTGACCCATTCGACCCATTGTATCGAAGAATGGAGTACAGACGATACGGAGATTACTTCCTCATAGCTATCCGTGGCGCCCTGTCTGATGCTAAAGTCATTCGTCAGGAATGCGAAACCTTCCTGGGAGACAAACTCAAATTGCTACTGGATATAGAAAAGACCCATATAAAACATATATCCGTGGGAATTCCTTTCTTGGGGCACCGTATCGGACGCCGAGTAGTACGCACGAAACAAAGATACCAGACCCAGGAGGGTTGGCGATGGGGTAGAAAAAAGGAAGTTATCCTCACCATGGACGCAGACATGAACCAGTTGAAGCTGCGATTGCAACAGCAGGCTTACCTTGCTGCGAATGGGGATCCTTCACCAAACTTCGGCTTGATGAGGTTACCTCGAAGCGAAGCAAACCGACGAATGAATTCCATTTTGCGCGGATACGCCAATTGGTATCAGTTTGCCGGAAACAAACGCTCGGCCATCGCCTATTTGGCTTACGTCCCGCGTTCTTCCCTGGCCAAGATGTTTGCAGCGAAATTCAAACCGCACTCCCTGAGAAAGGTATTCCAGATAGCAGGTAACGATTTAGGTAGGGTGCTCGAAACCCGATATCCAGTGGGAGTCACTGACTCACAAGTGGAAGCTTGGCGACGGTCTGTGAGTGGGAAAGGTACGCCTAGAGACATCCCGGGCTTTTGGGGAATCAGCCAACCGAACAGGGTCCGAGGTAGACTCCTCCGACACACGAAAAAGCGTTGATTGGCCCGAGCGATAAACCGGAGATATATCAACAAGAGCGCGCGAAATTTCGGAAGTACGTGTACAGTTGTGTAGTTCCGACTGACCCAATGAGGCGCTACTCGTGTGGCGTTTTGCTCAAGGAGTGGAAAGAATCCCCATGTGGGCGGTCTTCAGACAATGTAAAAATCATGTGCGGGGGGGCCCCCGCCGCCGGCCCCTCGCCCGAACACGCTCCCCGCGCAATCCGTGCCTATGGGTCCGAAGACTTTTTTGCTTTTACAGGGCCCGGCCGAAGAAGTGCGCGGAAATTGTAAAGCTGAAGAGGTTCTACAAGCTAAAGAAGTCTCCCTCGGGCCCTTGCGGCCAAAAAAGCGCTACGCGAGTAGCGCCGCGCCTTCCTTCTAGGTGCCCACCGGGCAACTGGCAACCTGGGCCAGCCCCGCTATCTGAACCCGGAAAGTAATCCGAAGTAAGTCGAGTTAGTGAGCCGTAGCACGGTGACGTGCTCGTACGGTTCGGAGAGCACTTGAGTAATCTTATAATGAGGTGAAATTTTTACTCTATCTATTTTTCCAAGTATTATTCTGATGTTTATTGCAATACCTTCGTTCGCCCTTCTTTATTCAATGGATGAGGTAGTAGATCCAGCTATTACTATCAAAGCTATTGGACATCAATGGTATTGGACCTATGAGTATTCAGACTATAACAGTTCTGATGAACAGTCATTAACTTTTGACAGTTATATGATTCCAGAGGATGATTTGGAATTGGGGCAATTACGTTTATTAGACGTGGACAATCGGATGGTTGTACCAGCAAAAACTCATCTACGTATGATTATTACTTCCGCCGATGTACCTCATAGTTGGGCTGTACCTTCCTTAGGTGTAAAATGTGATGCTGTACCTGGTCGTTTGAATCAGACTTCCATTTTTATTAAACGAGAGGGTGTTTACTATGGTCAGTGCAGTGAACTTTGTGGAACTAATCATGCCTTTATGCCTATTGTGGTAGAGGCTGTTTCCTTGGATGATTATGTTTCTTGGGTATCCAATAAATTGGACTAGAAAGCAAACAAAATACCGATTATGTGTGATTTGTTCCATTTCCACTTATAAAGACCTCATTATTAAAATGAGTGCTTCTCAACAAAATTTGTGGTTAATTTAACTTCTTATCGTTTCTCATGCTTTAGGTACCTTCCTCGTCGTTTGGCCATTGCTAAGGTTGGCGAGCATGAAAAACTTTCTTTATACCGTCCTCTATTTCGCTTTTCCGTGCGTTTGATCTCCGTCGACTTGGTTGACTGTTTCATCTCTCAAAACCTACGGGGTGTCACTAATCATGCTTTTATGCCTATTGTCGTAGAAGCTTTTTCTTCGAATGATTATGTTTCTCGGGTATCCAATAAATTAGACTGAAAAGCAAACAAAATACCAATTATGAGTGTCTCTCAAAAACATCCTTTTCATTTAGTAGATCCCAGCCCATGGCCTCTTTTGGGTTCACTCGGAGCCTTGGCAAGCACTATTGGTGGTGTTATGTACATGCACTCTTTCACGGGAGGCGGAACACTTCTTTGTTTAGGCCTGGGAATGATCTTATATACCATGGTGCGCCCGAAGATACATCGTACGACAAGAGGAGCTATCCACTCTTTTCTGTGCCGTTCAGGCTAGCTTATAAGCTAGGACACAGGCTCAACTTGCGGATGAGCCATAGTAACATGGCTTACTTGGAAGCAGTAAGTTTCAATCAGAGAACTGTGGGGCTGCCACCGCTAAGACGCTCTGAAAGAGCTGGAGGTAGGGCTAGGATAACTAACTTGATACGCAATGCTCGCGTCACATAGCTCCTCTTGTCTCAAGCAGAATATTACGGCAAGAGCACGGTAAGTAGGCCTCCTCGTAGGAGGCTGAAACAGTCCACAATACATGGTGTGTGTACAGTACCCGAAAGACCGTGGGGCACTCCGACAAGGAACTGGCTGAGCGATCAGCTAATTGCGCAGGGGCCTAAACCCTTCTGGATCATTGTCTCCCCAAAGACACAGAAATAAGTACTATGTTGAGTCGGGGAAATAACCCATCGGGTGATGGGGTTCGGAGGGCTCGTAGTAGCTTCGGATTTGGCAGTCCAGCCTGGCGGTTAAGGAGCCTAGCTATCGATCGCACTGTTCTACCGTAGAGGTGATAGTTATAAGTGGAGATCGGAGGTGAGAGCCGTTTGAGGTGAAAGCCTCTCGTACGGTTCGGAGGGCAGCTGTGTTGAAAGACCCGACTGACCCCTACTTTGTATGGTGGCGCGATGTTGTACGTGAATCCACCTACGAAGGACATCATACATTTGTGGTCCAATTAGGACTTCGCTATGGTATGATTCTTTTCATCGTTTCTGAAGTCATGTTTTTTTTAGCTTTCTTTTGGGCTTTTTTCCATTCTTCTCTCGCACCTACGGTTGAGATCGGAGCTATCTGGCCCCCAAAAGGTATTTCTGTTTTAGATCCTTGGGGAATTCCTTTTCTAAATACCCTTATTCTACTTTCATCTGGAGCTGCCGTAACTTGGGCTCATCATGCTATACTTGCGGGTTTGAAACAACAAGCAGTTTACGCTTTAACAGCTACCGTTTTACTGGCTCTAGTCTTTACTGGGTTTCAAGGAATTGAATATATAGAGGCCCCCTTCACTATTTCCGATGGAATTTATGGTTCTACGTTTTTTTTAGCCACAGGGTTTCATGGTTGTGCGACTTGAAGGACATAAGACAATGCGTATAGCCCACCGGACTATATTGCCATCCCCGCCGACGGGATGCTCCTACCTCACCCTGCGCTCCTGGAAACGGAGAGGGCTCGAAGCGTGAGGGACAAAGTAAGAAGTTTATGGTACAGCATACAACCCGCTGGGAGTGCCAAGGCTACTGATCAACGCAAGTGAACTGTGCAAAGACGTTTCGTAAAACCGCACCTACGACGAGCTTTCATTGAGTAGGGCCGGATGTGATTTGGGACACGGTGAATCGGTGCGTGCCCCGATCGGCAAATGATCACCGGAGTATAGCACGGGATCTGAAACCTTGCATTAGAGTCGAAATGTCAACAGGGTAAACCCAATGGGCTCCCCGGCGTCGGGAGGTTTGATCGTGAGATCGGATACCGTCCAATGGGCAGAAGACGATTCAAAAAGCCAATCGAAGTTGGCCAAATCTATTTTTTTCAACCCCGGCCTCTCTCAGCCATTTAGGCTCCCGGCGGGGGGCCCCGCCGGCCCCTACCCTCTCGGGCGCCACACTCTCCCCGGGGGCCGTAGGGCTGTTTCTACGGGTCTAGAACAATCTACATTTCGCCTTTCGTGCTGACCTGAATCCTGGGTGACGAAACACTGAAAAAGCCACTCACCACGCGAAATTCGGATGAATAACTGCGAGCAATGCGCGTGTAAATATTGGCTAATCGCGCAGTTGCGGCATAAGCAACTCGCAGAGTTACAGAACACTTTAGTGATAGCATAGTGCATCATGGGCGCAAAGCGCACCAACAGTCGTCAAGTCGCGGGCCCAGGTTAACCGGGGCCTGAACCAACTCTACGTTGCTTGAGCCGTATGCGGGGAAACTCGCACGTGCGGTTCTTAGGGGGGGGAAGCTTGAAAGAGCCTACCTATCTCAATTTCATGTCATTATAGGTACTATTTTCTTAATAATATGTGGGATTCGTCAATATCTGGGTCATTTTACCCCGAAGCATCACTTTGGCTTTGAAGCCGCTGCTTTTTATTGGCATTTTGTCGATGTTGTATGGCTTTTTCCCCCTGTTTCTATATATTGGTGGGGCGGGAATTAGGGCGAAGCATATAGCTTCGCCCCCCCTCCTTATGGGAAAGCACGGGATATAAATATAAGCGAGGGATGAAATCCGGCGCGTATATATGATGAAGGCGCGTAGCGGCGTTTCGGGCCCCCTACACGAAAGAAGTGGGGTTATGCGCTCAACATCTCATAAGTTTTTAATATATAACAAGCGCTACTCAAGCGCCTGCCTCTACAGCACCTTCAGTCTTACGAATTTTCTATCATAACCGAAGCCATCATTCGGCTTAGGGGGCAGGTGTGCAGCACTTGACCGGAGGAACAGCGCTTGTAGTAAGAAGGGTCGAGTTTCCGAAGGACCGAGAGGTCGGAAATGGCTCGTGGATTTCCGCCCACTTCGCCGAAACGGCTGAGAAAAGAAGGCGGCACGTAGTTTTTCTTTCGTCGCGCGCTCTAACGGTAAAGCACTCTCCCTCTGGTCGAGTGCTACGCACCCCCTTTCGTGAAGCGCTCCAATCGTAAATCCCCAAGGAGTGCGGCCAGTTATCTGTTGAATATTTTAGGACCTTCGTCTTACTCCCGGTGAGTTCATTATGTAATTTTACGGATAATCCAAGATGACCAATCTTTCGGTTATGCCATTACTACGTAATTCATTTCGGTCACAATAAATAAAAAAAAAGCCAACAAATATGAAAATTTATCTAATTGGTCTTGTCGCTAAGATACTTGGAATTATAATACCCCTGTTATTGGGCGTCGCGTTCTTAGTACTAGCAGAACGAAAAGTCATGGCGTCTATGCAAAGGAGAAAAGGCCCGAACGTAGTCGGCATTTTGGGACTGTTGCAACCTTTAGCAGATGGTTTGAAGCTCATGATGAAAGAGCCAATTTTGCCTAGTAGCGCGAATATTTTTATTTTTCTAATGGCACCCGTTCTGACGTTTACACTGGCTTTGTGCGCTTGGGCTGTGATCCCTTTCGATTATGGTATGGTTTTTTCAGATCTAAATGTTGGGGTTCTGTATCTATTTGCGATATCTTCACTCGGAGTGTATGGAATTATTACGGCAGGCTGGGCAAGTAACTCCAAGTATGCTTTTTCGGGAGCATTACGATCTGCCGCTCAAATGGTTTCCTACGAAGTTTCCATAGGATTGCTTCTGATATCCGTCATACTATGCGCAGGTTCCTGCAATTTTAGCGAGATTGTTCTGGCGCAAACACGGATATGGTTTGTTTTTCCCTTGTTTCCCGTGTTTCTTATGTTTTTCATTTCTTGTTTAGCAGAAACTAATCGAGCTCCTTTTGATCTACCAGAGGCCGAGGCAGAACTCGTGGCGGGCTACAATGTCGAATATTCTTCTATGGGGTTTGCTCTTTTTTTTTTAGGGGAGTATGCTAATATGATCTTAATGAGTAGTCTCTGTACATTGCTTTTTCTAGGAGGCTGGCTGCCCATCCTGGATATTCCTATTTTACGGGTAATTCCGGGCTCTATCTGGTTCAGTATAAAGGTCCTTTTCTTTCTGTTTGTATATATATGGGTCCGCGCAGCATTTCCACGATATCGTTACGATCAATTAATGAGACTTGGCTGGAAAGTATTCTTGCCTTTATCATTAGCATGGGTAGTCTTTGTATCTGGTGTTCTAGTAGCTTTCGAATGGCTCCCCTAATTCGTTTAGTCATTTCGCGCCACACAAAAAAATATATATATTTGGGGCCGAGGGCGCAAAGCGCAGAGAACGCAAAGCGAAAAAAAATCTATGGATTTTTTGCCTTCAGCTCTCTCCCGGCCGGGATGGTAAGCCCGAAACCGGGGCACTCTTTGTTAGTAGGATCCTCAGAGATTTAGTGTGAGGCTACGCAACTTTATGTATAGAGATATTTCACCATAAACGAGTGAAACAAAAATCTAGTGATAGAAAGTGATGCCTAAGTTCGCAATTTACCAATAAAACTAACTTCGGCCGACGAAGATAGAGTCCGTCCCTATTTGAAAAAGGGCTGCCCGGACAGCGCTTTGCGCTTTCTCGGACCTTTCAACAAAAAGCACGCTTGGGAGGCAAAAAAATATACTTTTTTGCTATATTCTCCGCCCACTTCCCTCGCGTTCGCGAAGCGATGAAAGGACCTAATCTGTTGTGGGGGCGGAGAGGAGCAGACTGCTACAACTTAAGCTCCGATACGCTCTGCCCTCGTTGGACCCAGTTCGCGCCATATGTCCCAAGATTATCGTAGAAGCTTCTTATTTGGATGATTATATCTTTCGGGTATTCAATGAATTAGACTAAGAAGCAAACAAGGAACCTATTATGCCACATATCCTTTCGAGATTAACTCGATTTAGCCCTTATTTTTCACTTCCCTTTATAGGTGCTACTCTCCCTCATCGTGTTACTATCGGACGAATAGCCTCAGTTGGTTTTTTATTTTCTTTTGTTATTACGCCCATGCCTGTCAAAAAATTAGAAGCCAGATTAAGTAATTCTATTCCTTCCTAATTAATTTGAATTGGGTAAAGCCTACTGCTGAGTTTTCTATACGCAATCCTACTTGGACTTTTCTTCCAATTATTCAATGTTTGATTAGTGGTTTATATGTCCCTCTCACTACGGCTCCCACACTGTATGCGGGACGCGGCGGAGAGGAAGTAGTCTTCTGCTGAAAGTAGCGAGTTGATTGAATCTGAGCGTAAACGCGCTCATTCTGAATCCGCTTTATCTCCTGTCCGGGATGTACCACAACCCAACGTAGGGGGGCGGCTACCCCTTTATAAATGGCTCCTGGCTTAGACCGGGGGGCCGACGATAACGGGATACGTACGAGGCCCAAATATTTGAAATGGAAATATTAGTTGGTCAGAATTACTGGTATCTATAGAGCGACTAACCGACGTGTTTAATACGACCCTACACGGGGGGCGCCCCCTCCTCGATTGTAATTTGGTTCGGGCTGCCATGCACTGCGAGCCCGTACTCGGAATGTACCTACTGCAGGAAGATCATTAGTCAGTCGCATGGACTGGTCTTGCTCTAAGGAAGGGGTTGGCAACTATGAACCAGGGACAACACCAGCAAGCCCGAGACGCTTGGAAATGGCCCGAATTAATAGCGATAATCAGCCATTACAAAACCGAGACTATGGCTCTAATAACTAGCGGCCCGACGCGGGCTGGCAATGCTACAAAGACGGGATGGGCCGACTAATGATGCTACTGTCCCTCCATGATTCCCTCTCCATATGAGGAAATCGGGAATTCCGTTCAATTTTTGTTGCAAATTTTGGAGCATCCAGAAACCATCGATATCATGACAGCCTCCCATATTTTCCTAGGTAAATTTTTGGTCACTTGTAATTTTTTACTTTTATTTGCTCCAAGTTCGCAAATTTTCGGATTGGTTTTTGCCGGAAGAATCCAGGTGATTGTGGCCAAATATAAAACACCCTGACTACAACAGGCACTGGATTGGTGGGACTCGAAATAGGGATCATTTATTTGAAAAATGATCACAGTTCTACTCCCATATTATGGGTTATCCCTAATCTCAACCACCCAAAAATGGTTTTTAAGCACATATTTCATTGTGGGATAGCATTAATCTTTGAGGGACGCCATGAGAAGCAGGCCGTGGAAGCTCAATGGATCTCGTCAGCATCTCAAGCGGGATCGTTATTACGCTCCTGGAAGACACGCTGGCCCGACGTGCTTTCCGAAAAACATAGGCAAGAACAGTGCATTCCGGGCCGAGATGAAAAACTCAAATATAAAAATAGAGAGTGTTTATCTCGTTTGGTTGCGCCCGTAACCAGCCTTTAATCGCATTAGTATATTATAAACAGCGTGAACGAATCGTTCGGGAAAGCGAACTACGAGGCAAAAATACCAGAATTGACTTGAGTTTTCTATCGCGTAATGTGACTTCTGAAGATCCTAATTCTACTTATACCAAAGAAAAGATTTATAAACTAATAGCGGATATGATGGAAGGGGCTGTTGTTTTTTTTCTGGAACCACTTGGTTGATACTGCCAATTCCACAGAAATCCCGGTTGATCAAGATCTGGAAAAGAGGTTTCAGCAATTTCGGCAAATTGGTGGCGCTGCTGGCTCATGGCTTTCGGAATAGAAAGCGGATATATAGAAAAAAGCTTGTCGATTTACGAAGATCCTATGAAAACATCAGGACTTTTGGATAGGATATTTTTTGGGGTGTCATCGATCGGAGATAGTCCCAGAAAACTAGGGCCAGAGCGGGTCTCGGAGACTAAAAAAACATGGCTCACTAATTGGAAATTGCTCATATTTATGGAAAGATTTCTAAAATATTAGTAATTTTGGAGGGGAAAACTCGCCAAAAAACGGGATTGGGGTGTTGGCTTTTTACCTAATTCAGTGAAGTAGACTATGCATTCTGTTTTTTCATGATTCTCACTACTCTGTTCGATTCTTTTGTAATGGCCCTGTCGGCCCGAGGCGTGAACCAGCCAAAGGCGACTAATGGGTAATATGTTGGGCTTGGGGGGCCAAGGGGCATTCGAAATGGCCGTTCGCTTCGCTCACCTTCGGAAATACTTATTCGGCTGGGTTCTCTGTATATGGACGATTTACGCCGCTACGCGCATTTCATTCCTTGCGCTACGTGCCTGCTGCGCTACGCGCCTTAGCCGGCCTAAGGCATGTAGCCTTAGGAGGAGGCTGCCCCTGAATGAATGGTTAAGTTTTACAAGCCCTCCAGCACTTTCATCAAATTTTCAGTAAGCTCGCCAGAAGTTTATATTTCCATTTGAAATGGAAGCCGAAAAATAAAGGGAGTTTACTATATGAATTTGTACTTTTTCACCCGGTTACTCATTCCGGTTATATCGCCCAAGCAAATCCCCCGGCCCATCGCTATTTCATAGCCCGGTCACGGCAAGCATGGTTTTATATTCAATAGATCGCTGGGTAAACAAACATCGATTCCGCCCTTTTGTCCCTTCGCAAAACCGGATTCGTCCAATACTATTTGTATTATCATCGCCTTCGGCTGTAGGAATGGTTACGGCACAACTATTACGGGAGATTTATACTTGTTTCTCTGATAGCATATGCCGTGATAGCATATGCCATTACGTCTTTATTTGTTGAACCCGGGGAACGAAATGGAGTTATTCATATATATAGCATCAGTTTACTATATAAGACTCAGGTATAAAATTCTGAATGATAATCAACTCCAATTTTATAGAGCTTATAAGGATTCTTGGGGCGCTGGCGGTTTGAACGATGCCAACGGCACCCTTTAAAATCGTTCGGATTTAAATGGCAAGCGGATACCCAAACGTTACATGGGGAGGAACTGTGGGCTAGCAAACGCAGCGCCCCAACATGCCCCGGAAACATTGCCAGTCGCTACGGGTACGGGCAGACTAGCCACAGTTGTGGCTGTAGGGGCGTCGGTCGTCGGCATTGCAATCACTAGGACGATCGCGGACTCGAACGGATAAATTCAGAAGTCAAAAATGGTGGCGCTGAAGGAAAACAGAATTTGGCTAATATGGCGTGGCATTGGAGCTTAAAATGCCCGAGCACACGGCGGGGACAAGTCATCATAATTTGCTTGAAGACACACGGGCAGAGTTGGATATTGCACGCGCAGCACGTAACGGAGCTAGGGCAAACTGGCAGAGCTTCATCGTATCGCACTTGCAGACACCCGTACCGAGTAAACATTCAAGTCAATAGCCTTTACTGCCTGCCGAAAGAGCTATTGACGCCGGAGCGACCTTTGGGCCAGGCGCGACATTGTAGATATCCGTTTCCCTCATCCCCCTCCCCCCCCCGGCCGCCGGTACTCATGTCCCCCCGAATCCTTTAGAGCTACACAATGACCCACTGCATTTTTTTTCGAGCCCCTGGCGGCTTCGTCGGAGGAGGAATCCGATATATACATATAAAACGTAAATTTATCGAATTTGGGAATGCGGCATTAGAAATGAAAAGGAGGTAACAGTAACTACGCCAAGAATCACCGGGCTTCGTTTCAGCGAGATTTGGAGCGAGAATCCGAATCTTTCTCGCCTGGATGCCGGATATAGCAGCCCATAGATCTAGCACTTCGCTTTCTGTGAAAAAAAAAATGATGACCTCCATTGCGACCCGGCCCCAAATCCTTACTAATAAAACGCTGCGTCGTTTCGGGCAAGAAATTAAGTAATGACCTAGTGGACGACCGCGAACAAATAATGACAGAGGTTATTTCCGATCAGATTCGAAAAGAGCCAAGCTATCCCAGCCCGCCATAAAATCGCTTACGATAGATATAGTACCCGAAATCCACCCGCTAACATGAAGGAAGCATTGCTAAATGACTAAATTTAGCTAATATGACTAAATCCCGAGGATTTGTAGATAAATATATCTAATGAATACTCCGGAATCCCCATTGCTAATGACACCTTCGCTAAATGACGCATATTTAGCTAATATAACTAAACGGGGATCCGTACGGAGAGGAATACCCCTTAATATGGAATTGAAGGGTCGGTAAAGGAATATATAATAGGAATCTATATGGGATATGGAAGAATTCCATATAATTGGGAAGAGTTAATCAATTGAATTGGAATAAATAGAATGGATTGGGAAATAAAATAAATTCAAATATATATATATATACATATATATTTGTGTATAACGGAGAAAATGCATAAATCGAAAAGATTCTATTATTTATAGGAGAAACTATTAAATTCATATTTGTTCTTTCTCCGCCCATCTTCCGAAAGAAAATGAGCTACTATTTTCCTTATTCGAGAGAGACGATGAGCTGCGATATATATATATAGATATATCTATATATATATATAGATATATATATATATGATTTATAGGTCAGGGTAGGAGATAGCCTTGACCTCTAACCTTCGAAGATACTAAGGGCCTGAATCTTCCCCGGGTCGGGTTACCACGTTCTTGAGATCTGTTATATAGGCCTCTAGTTTTCCGTTGGGAAGGTCCAGAGACTTCCATCGTGAAAGTGACATAGGAACTCCGGGCGGGGATCATGGCACTTCTCCTAGAACCTTAGGGACGCTTTCGCTAGGAGCCCGAACATATTTTTTTGGTCACGCGGTACGTACGGCCTGTAGGTCCCGTAACCATCTCGTCCTTATAGAGTTCGTAAACGGTGTCCGCTATATTCCGAAGATAAAGAATTATATCTGGTTGTTGGTCGCAGGGCGGGAGACTTGGTTTTGTGCGAGGGACGGCCACCACAAAACCGAAAAACTGTCCGACAAAACAAAGGGCACTTACGACCAACTATGCCTCGGAATACCCTTCAGTAACCTCTGGCTAATTATATAAATCTCCAAAACCTTTGTTGGGGAAATTCCTTATAGTCCCAAAGTGATCCTTGCGTCAAGGCTTCCCCGGGATCCTTCGGATAGGGGGCTGGGTGGGAGTATCATCGTATAGCACGACGCTGAATCGACAGCTACAAAGCGATACCCCCTCCCTGAGCAACAATTCTGGGCCTGGGGTTCTTAGGTACTTGTCCCTGATACACCGCTTTACCGAATTGAAGGAGTCCTTATATAGTTAAGGGTAGCGCTGATTGCATTGATCAAATAATAGAACCGGGTAACAACAACTTTTTGCATTATCTAATGGACACTTGTAAGGGAGAAAAGATTTGTGAATTAGACCGCGTAGATTTTTGTATTGATTCCGACTACGATTCGAAGGTCTGGGGACTGTCCGACAAGAGAAGGTGAAATGCACATCATCGCCAAAGAATTCTTTTTATTCGCTCCATGGACTCCGTCGATGCTGGCTCAAGTTGGCGTTATAGAAGGAAAAAAAAAATATATATCTATTTTTTCCAACCTAAGGCCCCCGATGGGTCAATCCTGCCCATGATGTATGACGTCAATCATGAAGAAGACAAAGTTTCCATGATCCGCGAAAAGGAAAAAGCACGAAATTTATGGCAAGACGACTATCGATTCTTAAACAACCTATATTTTCTACACTCAACACTCATTTGATAGATTATCCAACTCCTAGCAATATAAGTTATTGGTGGGGTTTTGGTTCGTTGGCTGGTCTTTGTTTGATTATCCAAATACTTACAGGTGTTTTCCTAGCTATGCATTATACACCTCATGTGGATCTAGCTTTTTTAAGCGTAGAACACATCATGAGAGATGTGAAAGGAGGCTGGTTGCTTCGTTATATGCATGCTAATGGAGCCAGTATGTTTTTTATTGTCGTTTATCTCCATTTTTTTCGTGGTTTATACTACGGAAGTTATGCGAGTCCTAGAGAATTAGTTTGGTGCCTTGGAGTGGTAATTTTAGTGCGCCTAGGAAGTCTCGTTCAAAGATGCGAAGGTTGAAAGCGATCGCCCGGATAAGACTCCTAACCCGAGGCGGGACCAGACCGCAGGGAACTAAAGCATGGGGCTTATCCGTTGTTTCGCCGCATGGCAAAAAAAATATTTTCTTTTCGTACGCAACAGGGTCAAGCCACAGCCCCCCCCCCCTCCCAACCACGGGGGTCCGGAAGGCAAGAGGGTCCATAAAATATTCTCGCGCGAACAACCCTCCGGAGGTAACTGTAACTAACAGGAAGAGCCGTACACGGTCCTAAACGGCGAGCAAACGAACAAACGTGAAACCTAGGGATCACCCAAAAAGACTCTATAAGGACGCTGATTAGAGAGAAGCGGGAACCAATCCTAAGAGCACAAAGCTTTGGTTGGCCAAAAATGGATGGGTGACAGATCAGCCATAAATGTACTCCGAGAGAGACACCGGGCAATTAATGTCGAACATACGACGAAGCCCCGACGAGTGAAATGCTCGGAGGAAAGGGCTGTAGATGATAAAATGCTATGCCGGAAACACGCGGAAGGGCTCTCTGATAGTAACTGACCCCCCTTCCACGTAGTGAGGGGTGAGCGCTCGCCGCGCCTGAAGAGCACGGCGGAATCGGATAAAGCGAAGTGGGAGTAGAAACCAATAGCAAACCTCGAGGTTAGCTGCGTTTGAGCGGAGGAATTGGCGATGGACCCCAGAAACTGAAAGGGCAAGAAACAAAGGTACCTTATGAGGTAGGGAAATAGAAAAATCTTTCTTGGAATTTTTCCTTCCCTACAACAGCTACAATCCCAACCTGGATGGCGTATAGCGGGTTACGTCCTGTCTGAAAAGGACAATTTACAGGAGACGTGCCACCGAAATCTGGGTTCCTAGGCGTATGTCCCGGACATGCTTAGTAACTCCAGAATCCAAGGGAACGGCCCCCTGACTTGCCATCTGGGCCGGCCTACCCGGCCAGGACCTGTAGGAGGCTAAAGCCTAAAGCCCCAATGTAGCAGTGCTCCAGCCTAGATGCTTACGGGCGGCGGGTTACGCTAAAAAATCCAATCCCTCGACCACGCTGGATGGCAATTTTGGAGCCTTCAAACAAAGCTTACTACGTCAAAAAGTTCAACCCTGTCAGACAGTCCCGGCGGGGGGCCCTGAATGGGGGATGAATGTAATAGCTGGTAAGCCGTTGAGCGGCCTTCATTTGGACTTAACTAATATACCCCGAATCAGGATTTTTAATTACGGCGGAATGCCCCGCCAGATGGGAGATATCGCTTATGCGGGCCGCGAAGGCCGGTAAAACCTGAATAAGTTATCATGGACGAGCCACATGCGGGAAAACTTGCACGTGTGGTTCTGACCGGGGGGGGGGAAGAACCCTATCGGTATTTATTAATGATTATAACAGCTTTTATAGGATACGTACTACCTTGGGGTCAAATGAGCTTTTGGGGGGCCACGGTAATTACAAGCTTAGCTAGCGCAATACCTGTCGTAGGGGACACTATAGTAACTTGGCTTTGGGGTGGCTTCTCCGTAGACAATGCGACCTTAAATCGTTTTTTCAGCCTTCATTACTTACTTCCTTTTATAATAGCAGGTGCTAGTATTCTTCATCTGGCTGCATTGCATCAATATGGTTCCAATAATCCATTAGGTATCAATTCCTCTGTAGATAAAATAGCTTTTTATCCCTATATGTACGTAAAAGATTTAGTAGGTTGGGTAGCTTTTGCAATCTTTTTTTCTATTTTTGTTTTCTACGCACCTAATGTATTGGGGCATCCCGACAACTATATAAGGCGACCGGTCTAGATCCCGCACGATAAAAAGCACAAGTCCATTTCTGTGCAAAGGCGTTGCACTCATCCCTGTTCGGCAACGAACACGGAGACCTTAGCATGTGCAAGAAGCTCTGTTGAGGGGGTTTCATTTACCTCCTACCCCGCCGGGGGGGTAACCCGAAAGTATGGAGCAAGCCGGTTCTCTTGTATTTAAGATGAGGTTCTGTACCGGCGAATCGGAGACTCTTTCGGTCCTTGTCAACCAGCAATTAACCATTGGCACCTGAGCTCTGCAAATGGCGAAGCGCATGAACGTACGTTGCTCGCTCCATGCCTATTGATGGTATATATCAACCGGGTCATAAATGGTTTGTCCTCTACTTACTCTCTCGTGTGGAAGGATAGAGTTCAAGATGGAGCGGATTACCTATACTACTAGGGACAGGAGTCTAAACGACATCTTAAGCACAGGGCGTTCGAAAGCGAAGGTTTTCGGACGAGCCGTGTAGGAAACAACGGTGAGGTCCTAGGGGTCGCTTTTATCCCTAGGAAGTCAGAGGGCCCGTATTACCCGCCTACCCGAAAGGGACCTAGCAATAGGAAAGCGCTTGATAACAAGCAGCAGGGAAGGAGCCTATGTACTTACTGAATGGTTACCGTTTGGCAAGTTTCACTTTGACGCAGTCTATCAGGCCATCTTCCAAGGACCGTGTAATAGGCGCTCGAAAGAGAAGGAATATGCGTTGAATAGACCTTCCGGGTTTGAAGAAGCTCCGAAGAAAGTCAGGTTAGAGAGCCGTGTGATGGGCGACTATCTCGTACGGTTCGGAGAGCACTGAAGTAGCCCAGATCGTTAAACAGGGTAAACCTGGGGCCGTATAGGGTGGACTCTTGACTCTATCCCGCAAATCCCATGTCAACCCCGGCTCATATAGTGCCGGAGCGCGGTTCGGACCCAGCAATATCCGCTACCGACGGAAATCGGTGCCTTGAGGGCGTTAAGGCTAATCCCTACCGAAACTGGGGGGTGAGTGACCTCCTCCCCAGGGCAAGCTCTTTGGATGGGAAAATGCTCTTTGTGGTTCCTGATACAAGCCCAAGCCGCCTTCTTACTATAAGGGGCTGCCGCCTCCGCCCGGGCGGGCCGGCGGTCACGTCGTTTTGCCGGACTCACGCGAGTACTCCTAATTCCGGGGGAGGAAAGGGCCCCTCTGAGGAAGGACCAAACGAGACGGCGTCGCCAAGTTCGCAGACTGGTAAATGCTTAGGGAGGACCACACCGAGTGCTTCGGATTGGCTGGGACCGAAACAAGATTGGCCGGGGGGAACCCCGGAACTGATAAGCGAAGCCTCGAATAAAGCCTTAGGCCTTTATGAGGTACGGGCCCAAGATGAGGCGAACCCGATCCATGGACAGATGGGTGGAGCGATTAAGAATTCGAATCTTGACCTTCCTCTTAACCCCTTGGAGTTTTCACATCTGGCCCAACTTGTAGAGAAACAATTCATCGATGGCAAATATCGCCATCTGGTAAGGGAGATTATATCTAAACCGGAAGTGCTACTTACGGCCTATAACAACATCAAATCCAACCCGGAGAATATGACCGTAAGTCCAGGGAGCGACACACTCTTCCTTCGTCGAGTGGCTTCGCCCGGCGGCATGAGCCCGAAATGGTTTCATGAAACGGGCCAAAAACTGAGGGAAGGTACATACGAGTTTGGGCCAATTCGGAGGTCGGAAGGACGTAAGCCGAATGGAGCTGAAAAGTGCCCCCCAACGATAGCGAACCCGAGAGACAAGATAATACAGGAGGCTTTCCGGATGGTACTGGAAATTATTTACGAACCAAGGTTCCAAGATATATCCCATGGCTTCCGAAGGAACAAGGGTACTCACTCAGCCCTGAGGGACATCAAAATGCGGTGGAAGAACCCATCGTGGTGGCTCGAATTCGATATTCGGAAATGCTTCGACACTATCAACAAGAAAATACTAGTGTCAATACTGAGCGAAACCATTCGAGATAGTAGACTCGAAAGTACCTTGAACCAAATGTGGAACGCGAAGATTATGGATGTCGAATTGGGAGGCCCGGCGGGGGGGGTTCCCCGGGGGAGTGTTATATCTCCTATCCTGACCAATTTATACCTCGACAGACCTGACAGGGAGATCCTAAGGATCCGAAAGGAACTCGAAAAGGGCTACCCGAGGCATCGTCGAGCCAATCCCGTATATGAGCGACTGCAGCACAGCCCGAAAAACTCGGTGATGGAGATGAGACCGGGAGCCGCCCTGCTTCGAGAAAGGAGGGGACGGCTTAAAAGTGTCGGAAGGAAGGGTATACCCGTTGCGGTGGATCCCAAGGACCCTAAATTCGTGCGGGTCTACGCGTGCCGCTACGCCGACGACATTCTGATGGCAGTTTCGGGGTCGAAAGCTTTGGCCCGCGAAGTCATGGAACGAGTCTCCCGGTTCCTCAAAGACGTTCTCCACCTGGAGATAAACCCAGAGAAAACCCGTCTCGGACACGTTGTGGAAGAGAAAGCAACCTTCTTAGGTATGAATCTAGTGGGTCCGAAACCGAGTCAATTGCACGTAGGGTCGGACAAAGCGACTCGGGCCGGGAAGAAATATCGGGGCCGCGTCCGAAAGGCCGCGTCAGAGCTCTCGAATGGGTGGGAAAAGGGGCTTAAGAAGCTCGGAGAGAAGTTACTAGTGTGCGCCCTCAAGAGGGCCTCCAAGGAGGCTGAGAGAAACCCTACACTTCTTAAACTCGACCGGGAGGTGCGGGAAATGCTAGAACAGATTTGTCGGGAAATTGTGAGTGAGGTACAAAGGCCATCGGGGATTCGTCGGGACGCCATGTTCCGGTGGGCACGTGAATTGAGTGAGGGGGACATCTTCACGAATATTATTGAGCGGGATGGACAGGGAGTGGTGAGAGAATTCGACGAATTCGTCGTATCGGTGCACGAGCTCTTATACCCAGAGTCCCAGGTTGAGCGGAAAGAAACGGGTCCAGGCCCCGAAAGGAACGCAAAGTATGTCCCCACGAACCAACGCCAGGCGTTCCGAATACAGATATACGCACCGCTTTCGCGGATACTAGACAAGTTAAGGGCGATAGGAATAATTAACGCTGAGGGAAGACCAACCTCCGTACCTGTCCTCGCGACCCAAGACGATGTCACTATCACGCAATGGTACGGAAGTGTGGCACACGGGTTCTTAAGTTATTACCGATGTTGTGATAACTTCTACAAGGTCAAAAAGGTAGTAGACTATCAGCTCAGATGGTCCTGCCTACACACCCTATCACACAAGATGAAAGCCAGGGGCGTGGGGAAAGTCATAGACAAATATACCCACGAGCTGCGGGTGGAAACGGTGAAGGGCCCAAGGGTATATTTCCCTACACCTACCGAACTGAGGGTTATGGGGAAACAATTCTTGGTGAAGAGCATCAAAGACCCGGAGAGAATTCTTTGTCTGATGTTCTTACGCACCACTAGGCACCCGGCCGATAGATGCTCGGTTATAGGTTGCCTGGAGAGTAAGATCGAAATGCACCATATCCGTGCGCTGAAACGCAGTGGAGCGGACACCCTGTCGATAGTCAACTCTAGCAGCGACCGAATCAGTGGGCTAGAAGCTCTTCACGCGGCGCTTAACCGGAAACAAATTTCCCTATGCAGGGAGCACCACAAGGCGATGCATGCGGGGGATATTAGTCTGCAGGATATAGATGTATCTGTGGTTCTGAACCCGAAACCGAGAAGAGGGCAGGCCTGTGACTCTCGATGATTAGATTCTACAACGAAAAAGATTGGGGGTGGGAGCCGTATGAGCGGTAACGTTCACGTACGGTTCTGTGAGAAGGGTTGGGAACGGAAATGGCCCCATTCCCTTACTCTCGATGGTATTTCTTACCAGTCTATGCGATTCCTCGAAGTATACCTAACAAATTAGGGGGTGTAGCCGCCATAGGACTAGTTTTTGTGTCATTATTGGCTCTACCTTTCATTAACACTTCATATGTACGTAGTTCAAGTTTTCGACCAATTCACCAAAAATTGTTTCGGTTGCTTGTAGCAGATCGCTTGCTTTTAGGTTGGATTGGATGTCAACCTGTGGAAGCACCATATGTTACTATTGGACAAATCGCTTCAGTGGGTTTTTTCTTCTATTTTGCTATAATGCCCATTCTTGGCAAATGTGAAGCCAGATTAATCAAAAATTTTAATGCTTGCTAGGCCCATAGGGCTAGCAAGCTTTCTTTCGGTTATTGTATTATTGCTGCGCTACGCGCCTCCGGGCCTATGCAAGGCCTCGTAAGAGGAAGAAAAGCGCGCGCCAAAGGCCCGCGTCTAATCCAACGATAAAAGGCGCCTTTTATCGTAGCGGCATCGGAGGGCCCGAAGGGCGGCCCGAAGGGCGGCCCGAAGGCCCCGAAGGCGCTTGAGTAGCGGAACCCCTCCGGGCCTACTACATTGAGAAATAGCAATGATGTACTTTACTTTGGGCTTTATACAATTATTGTTAGGCGCTGTGTTATTCATTACCACAGGAGGCGCGTAGCGGGCGCCGCCTTCGGCGCCTTCTCTCGCGCCGCGCCCTCGGTGCCTCGTCTAGTGAAAGGAGGAGCCGGCGCCGCTCGAAGGCGCTTAAAAATTGATATATATCAATTTTTGAAAAATATATATATGAATGAAAAACAAATATATAAATATCTACCAGTTTTACGAAAAAAGAAAGATACGATTTATGGATAACCAATTGTTTTTCAAATCTCTAATAGCTACTCCACCGAAAAGGATACATGAATGTCGAACAGTATCTAAAGCACCTGAAAACTGCGCGAAGATGCCCGAGAGCATCCAATTCCGAGCATTCGGTGGAACCGGTGAACCATTTGTACGTTTGGATTTCCGAATGGGGCAGAGGGCCTTTAGCTCTGAAAGGCCAAGGGCCTTTCTAAGCTTCAGCTCTCCCCGCCCCGGTTCGGCTTGGACCGAGCGTCTTCGTGCCCTTTGGAAACACTGTCGAAAAGAGCAATTCAAGGCAGAAGGCCTGTTTCGGCTGATGAAAGACATAAATCTGTGGATAGCGGCCTATAAGAAGCTGTCACCAGGCTCGAAGAACGGTGGTGAAAGGCCGAAAGGCACCTCGATCAAAGCACTAGAAACACTGAGAGACTCTGTGATAAACGGGGGGAGCCCTACGGGCCGCCGCCGGAGTTGGCCCAAAGGGCACGAGACTCTAGGGACAGGGGGGCAAGCCCCGGGTCCGGAGGGTCCGAAGGAAACTTCTTTGGCTTTGCGAAAGAAGAGCCAAAGACCGGAAATGGCTCGTCTATTTCCGCACACTTCTTCGCCCCGTCTCCTTCGGACCCACAAAGTGTCTCGTGCCCTTTGGGTCGTAGATCCTTCAGACGCTTCTTTGGCTTTACGGCGGGGGCTTACCCAAAAGGACAAAGATATACTGGTACAGGAAGTGATTCGCAGCATCCTAGAGACGGTTTACGAACCGTACTTCCTTTCGTGTTCCCATGGATTTCGACCGGGACGCTCCCAACATACCTGCTTGAAGCAGATACGCCGTGACTTCGTGGGTACCGTCTGGTTCGTGGAAGGTGAAACGCAATGCTTCAATAAAATAGATAAGCAAGTGCTTATAGGCCTCATGCGGCGAAGAATTCGAGACAACAGATTCTTGAACCTGGTTCAAAAGGAGCTAGAAACGGGCCTAAAGGCCGGAGGAGCGGAGGGCGCCACCAAGGCCAAAAAGGGGAGGGTTGCCCCCCTTCTATGCAACATAGTGCTGCATGAGCTAGACCTTTTTGTTATGCGACCGAAACGTATCGTTGACAGGGGGCGGCGTTGGGCAGTCAATCTGGAGTCTAAGGAATTGTGGCGTCGGTCTGCGGCGGCTCTAACCGACCGCACTCCGGCACACAGAGCCAGGGTGACCTACCGGGGGGGGACCGACGAAGGCCCCCCCGGTCTAGGCCACCAGCAAGAGACCCGGCAAATAAACTATGTGCGCTTCGCAGATGATTTTCTCATTGGAGTCATTGGTCCAAGAGCTCTGGCAGAAAGGATACGCGGCTTGGTCACACGATTTCTTGAAGTGCGGCTCAAGCTTGGCCTGGATAAGACCCGTGAATCCATTCAATCTCGCTCGAACACCCTACCCGCGCACTACGTGCCTATGGGTCCGAAGGAGACAGGGTCGCCGAAGGCCGGAAATAACTCTACAATTTCCGCACACGCGCCTACGGGCAAAAGGAAGAAACAAATTTTTTGCATAAGGGGCGGAGCGAAGAAGATTGCTTTCCTTGGATACCTTATTAGTCGCGATTCGACTTACCTTAGACGGGGACGGAGGTACGGAATACGTAAATCTGGTGGGCTTAGTTCACTTGTAGATATGCGTGAAGTTATAAACCGTCTGGCGGAAAAGGGATTTTGTGATAAATCGGGTCACCCAAAACCAAATTTTGCTTACTTTCAGTATCCCCAAACCTACTCGGTTGCCCGCATAGCCTCCATTCTACGCGGCCTTGCCAACTATTACCATCTTGCAAACTCCAAACGCCGATGTGTCACACGCTTGAGCTACATACTACGTACGTCATTGGCTAAAACATATGCGGCCAAATCCAAACCAGGCACAGCAGCTAAGGTTTTTGCCAAGGGTGGCAGGGACCTGTCAAAACCAATTAAGGCTAGGAAGGGCCTCAACAAGGTCCCCGGGGTGTCCAATCGGGTGGGGACGGGGAGTGAACGGCACTTCTCGCCAGCCATTCCCTACACGCGATATGGGCAAATAAAGCTACCCGACACGAAACCGCTAACCAGAAACTGGCAACCGGGCCAATTCATTGCCCGCCAAAACTGGGGAAACGCTTAGAGGCATACGATTTTTATAACCACGGGTAAACTTGAGTCGGAGAGCCAGGTGATGGCTAATCATCCGAGCACTTGCTGATGATATCGTGCGAGTGCACGGGGAAAGGCTCCGCAATTGAACTCTTTATTCTATGTCTTCCGTTGTCCCCGGGAAATAAGTAATTATGATGAGAAAAAAAGAAAATTTTTTAATCCCGCGGGATACAACATACTTCTTTGGCTTCACGAAAGAAGCGCCGAAGGCCAGGGTCCGTAAAAAGAGGAGACTCTCTCGTACGCGCTGCCTTCGTTCAGTGAAAGCCAGTGATATGAAAAAGGGGCCGCTTTTAACCTATCAGGTTGAAGGCGCTTAAAAATTAATATATATCAATTTTTCAAATACATATATATATATATATATAAATGGAAAAAATATATCTACCGGTTTTACGGAAAAAAAGAGACGATTTATGCATAACCAATTGTTTTTCAAATCTCTGATAGCCACTTTACCGAAATGGATACATAAATGTCAAACATCGAAACATGAAAATATATTATATACCAACCCGAACAGTCTATTTCAATTATTATATTTTCCGAAGTATCATACCAATACGCGTTTTAAAGTTTTGATTGATATTTGTGGAGTTGATCATCCCTCTCGAAAACGAAGATTCGAAGTAGTTTATAATTCACTTAGTATTGACTATAATACGCGCATACGTATATTAACAGGTGTAGATGAAATCACTCCAATTTGTTCGGTAGTCGGTATATTCCCATCGGCCGGCTGGTGGGAACGAGAAACTTGGGATATGTTTGGTGTGTATTTCTCCAATCATCCCGATTTACGACGTATATCAACAGATTATGGTTTTGAGGGTCATCCATTAAGAAAAGACTTTCCTTTAAGTGGATATGTGGAAGTACGGTATGATGATTCGGAGAAACGTGTGGTTTCTGAACCTATTGAGATGACTCAAGAATTTCGCTATTTTGATTTTGCAAGTCCTTGGGAACAAATGTCGCGTAGTAACGGATCAAATCAGAAGTAAGCCAGCACCAAAATATTTCATGTTGCTCAAAGCCCTCCTGAATGACTACGGAATCGCATGCTTGGCTCGGTAGGCATCCGCTTCGTCTTTTTCTAGCCAAACTAGGTTTTTACAAGCAAGTTGGAACAGCTCAGCTTCGCTGAGCTTTTGAGTCCGAAGGAGACTTCTTTGGCTTTGCGAAAGAAGCGCCGAAGGCGCGTAGCGATGGCTCGTAGATTTCCGACAGCGGGATATTTCTGCGCTTCGCGCCCTTTGCCATATGGGCCTGCGGCGGCCTCTTTGCGTTTGATTGGCCCTAAGGCGCTGGGGCCCCCCTGTCTCGATTTATCATCTAAGATGATAAATTGGTCACAATCTTAAGGTTCAGATTGCGGAATTATGGATTAGTCGATGTTTCCATTCATTTATGAACAAATTGGCTGGAGCTGAACTCTCCACTTTATTAGAACAAAGAATTACCAACTATTACACCAAATTGCAAGTCGACGAGATCGGTCGAGTGGTTTCAGTTGGAGATGGAATTGCACGTGTTTATGGATTGAACAAGATTCAAGCGGGGGAAATGGTTGAATTTGCCAGCGGTGTAAAAGGAATGGCTTTAAATCTGGAAAATGAAAATGTAGGAATTGTTATATTTGGTAGTGATACTGCCATCAAAGAAGGAGATATTGTAAAGCGCACTGGATCTATTGTGGATGTTCCGGTAGGAAAAGCCATGTTAGGTCGTGTGGTTGATGCGTTAGGAGTACCCATTGATGGAAAAGGTGCTTTGAGCGCTGTAGAACGAAGACGTGTAGAAGTGAAAGCCCCAGGGATTATTGCACGTAAATCTGTGCACGAACCAATGCAAACGGGATTGAAAGCAGTGGACAGCCTGGTTCCTATAGGTCGTGGTCAACGAGAACTTATAATAGGAGACAGACAAACTGGAAAGACCGCTATAGCTATTGATACCATACTGAACCAGAAACAAATCAACGCACAGGGCACCTCTGATAGTGAAAAATTGTATTGTGTCTATGTAGCGATTGGACAGAAACGTTCAACCGTGGCACAATTAGTTAAGATTCTTTCAGAAGCGGGTGCTTTAGAATATTCTATTATTGTAGCAGCCACTGCTTCGGATCCAGCTCCTCTGCAATTTCTAGCACCATATTCAGGTTGTGCTATGGGAGAATATTTTAGAGATAATGGAATGCACGCATTAATAATCTATGATGATCCGAGTAAGCAATCAGTGGCGTATCGCCAAATGTCATTATTATTACGTCGACCACCAGGTCGTGAGGCGTTCCCAGGAGATGTGTTCTATTTACATTCTCGTTCATCAGAAAGAGCCGCTAAAATGTCAGACCAGACTGGTGCGGGTAGCTTGACTGCACTACCTGTGATTGAAACACAAGCTGGAGACGTATCCGCTTATATTCCTACCAATGTGATTTCCATTACGGATGGACAAATCTTTTTGGAAACAGAACTCTTCTATCGTGGAAGTCGACCTGCTATTAACGTGGGATTATCTGTGAGTCGCGTCGGTTCTGCGGCTCAGTTGAAAGCTATGAAACAAGTATGCGGTAGCTTAAAACTAGAATTGGCACAATATCGTGAAGTAGCCGCTTTTGCTCAATTTGGTTCAGATCTTGATGCTGCCACTCAGTATTTATTAAATCGTGGGGCTAGGTTAACTGAGATACTTAAACAACCACAATATAGCCCAATTCCTATTGAAAAACAAATCGTGGTTATTTATGCAGCTGTCAAAGGTTACTTAGACCAAATACCCGTCGTTCTCATAACGCAATATGAGCAAGAGCTATTGAAATCTATCGACCCAGGTATACTTTCCGCTATTGTACAACAAAAAAACATCACTGAGCAAATTAGTAGTCAACTGGCTACCTTTTGCCAGAAATTTACGCAGAGCTTCTTAGCAACTCATCAATCATAAAAAAAGAGGAGGGCCCCGCGAATGAATAGGCCGAAGAGGCTAAATCGTAGCGGTAGGCCTCGATCGAAGAGGGGCGAAGCAGCGTCTATTTGCTTCACCCCTCCCCCCCTCTCAGGGTACCGGGTAGCCGTGTGAATGAAGCGGCTTATGAGAAAGGGAGAGCATGGGCCGTAGGCCGCGCCGGAGGAAGGCGGTAGCGCGGTTGCCGGGATTGATTAGAAGCGTGGCGCCTACTCAAGCGCGGCTTTCATCTTGGGTTCTGTACTTGATGTTGAATTTTATTTATTAATTATTTATCGGCGCGTTCTAAGGTACGTAGTATGGGAGAGGCACGTAGCGGTCAAAATAATGCGCGCTACGCTCCTTATTAGATTTAAAGGAGCGTAGCCTACCATACAAAGCTGAAATAATGCGCGCTACGCGCCTTTCCCACTTTAGACCGACCGCTACGCGGTCCTTAATATCGCTACGCGCCTCCGCTACCGCCTTCGGCGCGCCTACGGCCCTTCGGGTTGATTTAGCCTCCCCGTAAGGTCGAGAGTAAGGTCGAGAGCGCCTTCGGCGCCTAAGGTAGAGACTCGCTATCGCTACGCACCTATTCTTACCATACCCACGGAACTTGCAATAGTTTCATCAAAGAAGGGCCTACGGTATTTACCTTTAGGGCGGGACCCGAGTTCTCGAAGATAAAAATATAATAGATACATAAAATATGACATTGTCATCAAATATACAAATGAAACTCGAAGGAATGCCAAATACAGACGCTTGGTACAAGCGTAGGCGCCAGTAATACCCAGGAGGGATTAAATCCGCATCCGCCTCGGTCAAGTCCCTAACAGGGCGGGCTCCGCCCTATAAGGACTAGGTCTGTATAGGGCGGAGCAGATCGGTGCTTAAGCTGCACGAATTGCTGAGACGTCTAAATGCTTTCTTTGATAGCTGGAAGTTCTTCAAAAGTATGAAATGCAGGAGGGCTTGGGACCATCCATTCAAGTGTCGTTGAATTCTGTTCAACAGCCCAAGGACTTGGAGCACACTTGTTTTCACTAGTTAGAGTAAGAAAAACCACTACAAAGAAACGAAAAATCCCTACTACAGAAACGTATGAGCCAAAACTACTAAAGGCATTCCATCCAGCGTAAGCATCTGGATAATCAGGAATGCGACGTGGCATACCTGCAAGCGGTTTTTTCCTTATTTATCAAATGTTAATGGATTGTGACTAAATATTTCTCTTTTGTAAACTTCATCTGGAATTAGTCTTTCAGACGTTTCGGTGTGTTTAAATCCCAATGTTGAATCAGTTCTTTTCTCGGTATCAAGAACTGGTTCATAAAGATCGAAATAGTACTGTTCCCGAGCCAAATAATCCTTTTCAGTAATAGTACCTGTTGAACCACATGACTCAATAATAACTAAAATTGTCATGACCATATTTCCAAATGGAATTCTAAATATATCTGTTATCAGATAATTTAGAAGGGTGATAGTATTCAGCAAGTCTATCGCTTGATTTATAACCACCACCTACATATTGTTTCCCATTAACTAAATTATGCCAAAGATAGATTCCAGTTTCCGTTGGATAATAAGAAACGATTTGCTCTCCATTTAACCAAGCTTATCATATATTGGAAGTAAGTGGTTTCCCTCGTAAATTATCAATAATTAATGGGTAATTAATCGAGAATTTGTGATCTAATTTGACTGTAATTAGTCCGTCAGAATTAACGATAGAACTATTTCCAGAGCCTTTTGGCTCTTCTGAATTACCATTAGACCCGGCGGACTGATCGCCAGTTCCAAATCTTTTTCGGTTTAACATCGGATAATTATAGGGACTCTCGAATATAATTTACGCTCGAATTAAGGTTATCCCGAATAGTAGTATATCCTATTAGCAGCGAGTTACCATTTCAAGAGTCCACCACTAATTCTCCTTCTTTGCTTTAAAAGGCGAACTAGTCCAATGATAAATAAGGAATATCCTTGATATTTCTAACGAGGCCGGACTATATCTTCACCCTAATTGTCTGGGAGCATCACGTATAGTCTCTGAGGATCTTATTCGTCGGCGTTGAGATTAGACTTTGGTTTCCTGCTGATTGTCCAATCCCTGAGATGGTTACTGCTCGAAGTGAGTACCAAGGGCTCTAAGGAATTTCCAGCGTATAGTGATGTTTCACTCCAAATTTTACTTTGGAAGTGGGCCTAATATTGACCTGGGAAATGCATAGGAAAGAAAGTCGGATTGACACCAAAGAAAGTAATCCAAAAATGAATTTGACCTAAAGTCTCTGGGTATTGAAGACCGGTTATTTTACCTATCCAGTAATAGAATCCCGCAAATAAAGCAAAAACGGCTCCCATAGAAAGAACGTAATGGAAATGTGCAACCACATAATAAGTATCATGTAGAGCAATATCTAGCCCAGAATTGGCCAATACTATTCCAGTAAGCCCCCCTACCGTGAACAGAGATATGAACCCTACAGCGAATAACATGGGTGTTTTGTATTGTATTGACCCCCCCCACATGGTTGCAATCCAACTAAAAATCTTTATTCCAGTAGGCACGGCTATAATCATGGTAGCCGCGGTGAAGTAAGCACGTGTATCAACGTCTGACCCTACAGTAAACATGTGATGAGCCCATACAATAAATCCAAGAACTCCAATACTGATCATGGCGTACACCATGCCTAGATAACCGAATACCGGTTTTCTTGAAAAGGTAGAGACGATATGACTAATGATACCAAATCCTGGCAAAATTGGAATATAAACCTCGGGATGACCGAAGAACCAGAAAAGATGCTGGTATAAAATGGGATCCCCGCCACCGGCAGGATCGAAAAAGGTTGTATTAAAGTTTCTATCAGTTAATAACATGGTAATTGCACCTGCCAATACTGGAAGGGATAATGGAAGTAGAAAAGCTGTGACTAAAACGGACCACACAAATAGAGGTAATCTATGCATAGTCAATCCGGGGCCCCTCATATTGAAAATAGATAGGGTCAGTCGATGCTGCCCTCCGAACCATACGTGACGATTTCTCGTCATATGGCTCTCCTTCAGAAAACTTAAATTGCTGAGTTTATCGTATCAAGTCCATCTCTATAATAGATGGGTTACTTTATTTATAGAGGGAGCTCGGGGCTTAACCGGGTTTACTAATAGGATGATATTATCTGAATTTCCTCCCCATTGAGCTCCCCTGCATGATAAGCTTGGTGGTGAGCTCCACATAATCGAATCTGTCTTCGTTCGTACGCCCCTAACCATCCCTGGTAAGTTGCCTTATTTCTTCCAATTTTGGCTCGAATGTCGCGAATAGCCCTTAGGTGAAGCATCTCCACCTTCTTACCCATCACCACAGATGACGCAAACCTGCCCTAACCCAGACTTGTAAAGTTTCCCAGCCCAAGGAACCTGGATAACCGAATCCGGAGTAGCCATTGGACTCTCGATTTCGTAATGGTGCAGAACCTTCTAGTTATTTGGAATGTTCAGCCCGCTCTTGGTATTCGGGCACATAAAATGAGCTCCAAATTTATTGAACGCCTTTTTTCTAGTTCGGAGCTTCCATTCCAAAGCTAGGGTTAGAGCGCATAAGGTAACTAGGAACCATATCACTTTTTGCAGATTCCCCCTATTACCCGCAAAAGAGTAATAGTTAAGCAGTCCTCTAATCTTATGATTGTATAAAGCCAGGATATCAGAGTGCGATAGTCCCACTAGTCCTATAATCGCAGTTGGGTACATTATAGTCATATGGTTTTTTTTTGGAATCCCCTTCAATTTGAAGCAAGTCTTTTATGGGAGCATCGTTCGGGTCTGACAGAAAAAGTCCGGCTTTGGGAGGGGCTTTTAGCGGGCTTAGGTATAAGTACTCTTTGGGCAGGTCAAATTTGGATCTGACCCTTGCTTATACGTTCCGCAAGTCGTACAAACGAATTCCGGTCTAGCCCATCTAAGGTTTGACCATTTGCTCATCCTGGAGTCCTATTGCCAATCCTACCTTTGATACTCTCATAGCAATGAACCAGAAACATTGGATTCGGTATAATTCTTATAAGTCCATTATAGGGCCCCTGGTTAGCTTTACAATTGTTCACCACTTTCTTAGCATATGTACCGGCGTCCCTCTGACAACAATTCTTCTGGGTAGGCTGACGAGAGTATTTGCCCGAGACATTTGAAGAACTATGGATCGTGTTCTGACTAGTCGCCTTCGTGGCCTGGCTGGGTTGGCTTCCCTCCCCCTCACTACTACGGGACCTCTGAACCCGCGCATCGTCTGTTGGACGATGTCGGTTACTTCCCGTGGTTGCTCTATCTCCGTGTTTTCGCCCTTCCTCAGAGCACCTAGTGGTGTAAGGTCCTTGCGCACTTGCTTGATTGCTCAAGTCAGTTCCTATGCTGGAATTACTTGTGACTGTCCGACAGCCCCGACCGCTAACAGCATCAGTCAAAGCTTTCGCCCAGCTGGATCCCTCCCTGGGTTACTCCGCCACACACATACCGACGTATTCTGCTTGGGATATGTAGCCCCTTCTCGGGCAGTGAGTGCGTATCAAGTTGGTTAACCTGACCTTGACCACCCCAGCTAGGAGACACCACCAAGAAGGGCAGTCCCCTTTGGCGTCCCCTTCGATCAACTGCTCGCAAACATGATGGATTATTAGCCCAATCTGCCGCATTGGCCTGCTGCACGTATTTCCCTATGGAAGTCAGACATACGCGCAGGAATATGGGTATTATTCCTAACCGAAAACGAGCCTCGCACGGCGCACTTGTTATAAAATTAATAGAACCTAAAATAGAGGAAACACCTGATAAATGAGGGCTAAAAATTGCTAAATCAACAGAGCCTCCGGAATGACTGGTTATACCACTTAAGGGTGGATAGACCGTCCACCCCGAACCGCACATCGAAGCTCCTCATGTAAGAGTCTAATCGGCGGCATTTAGCCAGTACAGATTTGGAAAGCTCGAATCTTTTGATCAGTAGTCATAGTAGCTTTCAAAGCTATTCTTTTTTGGGTACCCGACGCGCTCTTGTTAAGTTTGCTTCTATGCAAAAAGCAAACGCGTGACCAATCACGGAAGTCGAGATATTTTTTTGGGAAAACCTCGTCAAATAAGTCTCTAACAGGTTTCTTGATTCCAGGCTAGTGCCAGAAACACAGAAAACCCGCTCTCCCCCCCGCTGACGGGTTTCAAACTCCGGGATGGTGCAGCGCATTGTCCAAGCAATGGTTGTCATAACATGTTGCAACAAAGCGAGATCTTATATGCCTTTCGCACTTTGCGTGGGACAAAACCGTATATGCATGTGAATGCAACGGCTTTTTCTTCACTGATGTCGTATCAAACAGCGAAGTGGCCATCCATAACATCCTCGAAAACCAACCATTGGACAAGATGGGGCGTTGTTTATCGATCTCTAGGTTGCAAAGTACCCGTTCAATCATACGGTGAAGCGCTTCTATTTTTGGGGTGCGCCCCTTGCCGTTGATGCAAGTGACTATTCCGAATACTGCAGGCATATTGTGCACCCGATTTATTCGCCTAAATGGTTAGCATCGTATAAGACGGTACCTCCAATCCTTGCGCGAAGCTTTGGAACGAAAGGGGACTCGTCTTCACAACGGAACACAATCTTTAGGTTGGGATACCGATCCCCACAGCCGCCCCTTCCGCTGTCAGGAGTTATTAGAGAACCATCCCATTGAACCAGCCAAATAAGCATCAAGCTTATCGCCTGGTGCCTGATATTTGCCCGAACTAGACTCTTTTGGAGTTTCTTGGACTATTTCTTTAAGCTGGAAGCTCGCTTCACGTATAGTCTCTGAGGGGGTTCGACTTCCCTGCTGATTGTCCGAAGGATTTCCAGCATATAGTGAAGTTTTTGGGGTGGGCTGCGGCTTTAGCAACCCACCTCTACTAAGGCTGAGCTTAGAAGAAGTAACAATGACGGTGGCAAAAGCCAAAATGAAATATTATTTAATCTAGGGAATGCCATATCCGGACTTCCTATGAGAATGGGAACGAACCAATTACCAAAACCACCTATCATCGCCGGCATAACCATAAAGAAGATCATTGGAAAAGCGTGAGCTGTTATTAACAGTAGGGGGTCAGTCGGGTCTTCTTCCGACACAGCTGCCCCCAGAACCGTACGTGAGGCTTTCACCTCAAACGGCTCGCAACTCCGGTCTCCACTTATTGCTATGAACTTTCAATCTTACAATTGAACATCTCTCCATGGATCGTGTACAGAGACAGTGCTAACATTTCTGACTCAGATAACTGGCCGTTGTTATACGCACTGTGATGGTGAGAACATAGGGGGATCTGCTTTCGTTTCAAGGCGCCCCTCCACTCGGAATGAGAAGCGGAAGTGACGTATCGGATCCTGGCCTTGACGTCTTTTACATAACGGATATGATGCGTCCCCCCGACTTTTGTTGATCCGCAAAGAGCACATGCTCTGAAAAGAGCGGCTCGGGTCGACCTCCAGCTAATATCAATAACCTGCTCAGCCCGGGCAATCGGGTCGGGATTGTATAGGTGTATGGCTTCGTACGCACCTGGTCGAAATAGACTCATACCCGTAGCGGGACAAGCAAGGCACTTACCAAAGCGGTGAAAAGTCCTACTAGCTGTCTTCAGTTTGTATTTCGAAGCGAGGGTCGGGGCACAGGACATATGCAACACATGTACAATCTGATTAAGACTACTGCGATTCGACGCGAACGAGTAGTAATTCAGGGTTCCCCGAACTTTCTGATTGTAGAATTCCAAAATGTCTGCATGAGCCCATGGGGTTAGATTACTCCTCGCCGTGGGTACATGTTTCCCCATTTCATTCCGTTTTACAAAACCCTTTTCTTTCGACTCGTAAAAAAGTTTGGTAATGGGGGCACAAACCCGAAGACGTTCTGTTGAGCGCTGCTTAATCGTCTTCGTGCGCACATGGAGGATCCGATGACTACATCGGGTGCGTTTGCAGTATGCACCTAAGAAATGGAATCCCTTGTTTGCAAGGTGTGAGACCATGGTTTTATCCAAACCAAGCTCTAACCCAAGACTCCGGTGCATAAAGTTTTGTAACGACGCTTGAATCGCGAAAGTTTCTAACCGAGTTCCGCTTACTAAAATGACAAAGTCATCGGCATATCGTACATATAAAATTCTTTGAAAGTAAGGGTCCAAGGGATCATCAGCTTTCGACGGGATTAATCCGCGCTTAATCAGGAGAGATCTATCCCGTCTGTTCGCATTCATACGACGAGTCAATAGCTTGTACTCCGGGTTAAGTCTTCTACTTTTGCCCTTGTCAAATCGATCACGAAGTTTCATCACGAATTCGTCGAGGTGATGGAGTATGATGTTGCGGAGTAGCGGACTCAGCACCGAGCCCTGCGAAGTGCCTTCGTCACCTATAACCTGACCGGAAGTAGGATCCTTGTAACCCGCACGGAGAGCCCTTTGGAGTAATTCCAGCGTACGATGACACTTTACCTTTTGTGAAATTTTGTGAAGGATCGCTTTATGAGGTGTCGAATCAAAAAACTTTCGAATGTTTCCCTTCACAACCCAGGGATAGTGACCTCCTTCTAAGCAGAGCCTCTTTAATGCTGTGTGACAGCTGCGGTGGGGACGAAATCCATGCGAGCAATCTAGAAAAATAGGTTCATAGATGGCCTCAAGCACAAGCTGTAAGGCCTTTTGTACGATCTGTTCCCCGTAGCGCTTTTTTCGTGGGTCGCCGTTGATACCTAAGGGACGCTTCTCCTTCCTGCCGGGCTTTGTAAGTCCTCGCGCGGGCGAGAACTCAAACAGGCCCTTCTTAAGTTTCTCACCTACTTGTACAAACCATTCTGGACCATCCAAAGTTTTCGCATTAGACCCGGGGGTCCCTGGCGTACCTCGGATGGATTCATAACACAAGGCCAAAAATGTAGGGTCTGATATGAGATGAATCAGCCCATTGTATCTATTGTCCGGGCCTAAATAAGCTTGAATCTGTTCCGAAACGGACATACGGACACGGTCAGACCAGTCAGCTTTGGGGGCTGAGCCGGCGGAGCCGTTGGAACGAGACGATGTTTCGTTATCCGAGACCTCCGGGATAGAACAGTACGATCGAGAGCTAGGCTCCTTAACTGCCAGGCTGGATTGCAAAAATCCGAAGCTATTACGGGCCCTCCGAACCCCACCCCAATTGGGGCGGGTTATTTCCCCGACTCCTACATAGTCCTTGTCATTCGTGTCCGGAAGACACTTCGATCCTTTCTTCGTAAAGCCGAGAAAGATCTTAGATCCTGAAGGGTTAGGCCCTTGCGCAATTAGCTGATTACTCAGCTGATATCTGTGTAGAGTGCCCCACATTCTTCCAGGGACTGTGCACACACAATGTATTGTGCACAGTTCCGACCTCCGTAGAGGCTTACTCATCGTGCTCTTGCCATAATGTGCTGCTCGAGACAAGAGGTCTACTGTAATACGAGCATTGCGTGTCAAGTCAGTTATCCTGGCCGTACCTTCTGCTCTCTCAGGGCGTCCTAGCGGTGGCAGCCCTACCGTTCCCCGATTTAGACTTGCCGCTCCCGAGTAAGCCATATTACTATGGCGCCTCTGCAAGTTGAGCCTGTGCCCTAGCTTGTTAGCTAGCCTGGATGGCACAGAGAAGAGTGGATAGCTCTTCTTGTCGGACGATGTATATCCGGGCGCACCATTATAAAGTTGATGATTTCCACCAAGAATTTGATTGCCGGGTTGTGCTAATTCCATACGAATTAGTACTGAAAAGCATGTACCCATTACTCCAGCAATGGCACCGAAAATTAAATATAGAGTACCTATATCTGTCGAGTAAAGGCGCTCCCGCCCTTCTCGTGGAACCGTGCTTGATAGTCTTCCATCACACGGCTCTCCAAGAGCCTACTCTCGATTGGACGTATGCACCTGGAATTTTATGGGGCCTACTCCCGATCCAATTCCCCAAACTACAATAACCTCTTGTGCAATTCATCGTGATATGATCCATACACGAAGGTATTTGCTTTATATTGATTTGATGGCAACCTCGAACAACGCTTACATTACCGTAACCTTGGTCATTACTGTTACCCCCAAAAGAAAAAAGCATCCAGCTGTCTCTTGTGCACATGGTGCATTTACACCTTATCCTCAGACCGCGCCTCCACGGAGCACCGCAATCGGGAGGAGCGCCCGAACGTGGCGTAAATACGGTCCAGAGTCCGCATATCGGAGCCACATTGGATGCCCCTCAAGAACATTCTTCCCATCCGTCGAATTTCGTTGGAGCTTAGAAAGCTTATTGTTTTTTTCCCCTCGTCATCCCTTATGACCATATCTCTCGATAATGCCCCGATGAGCTCCGTCGCCGATGCCTTATGCTTCCTGGCCATTGTGTGTATCAAGGACCAGCGTAAAAAATAATCCACGTAGTCTCGTACCTTGTAAAAATTGGCACAGCAACGATAATAACTCAATAGGTCTCGGGCTACGGAGTTAAACCAAAGCACAATGTCTTTGTCGTTGAGTTGAATCAATCTAACCACACAACGAGGTTTATTATTCTCCGTAATCAGGCCCCGCGATTTGAGCTTTTTCCTTATCTTTCTCAATGGAGCCAAAATTTGCAGGGATAGCGCCTCGTATCTTCCCACGCGTCGAGCCTCTCCCCTCTCTTTATCAAAAGGGGTTCGGACTTTAGACTCATCACACCACTTGTCGAGTATCCTCTCGAGGTTATCCATTGCTTCCCGCGCCTCATCCGGGGCAAAGTCTAGCCTGCTCGATAAAGCCAAGTGGAAGTTTTTCTGCGAGTCCCGAATGTCGGTTACTAGATTCTTATCGGCTTGCATTTCTCTTAACAAGGCTTTAGCTAACTCCGCCATTTCTGGGGATTTAGGAAGGAGTTTTGTCAGTCCCGCAGAGTTCTGCTTCCTCGACAATTTGCCCAGCGCCCTAACCAAGGCATCGTGGATCAAGGAGTCTTGGCGTTTGCGTTTTCGTACTCTTAGGGTAGAGATACGGTTCCTAACCCTCCGTCGCTTCTCCATGGCCTTGCCGAATCTCCCTCGAAGTTTCGAGGAGGGCACAACCCTGATCTCCATTCCCAGAAATTTCGCGCTTTCGGCGCTTATATGGGATATATTACCTTCGGCGAGTTCTAGGTGCAGCTTCGAATTAACGAACTGCACAATCCTACTCTTGACCGTGACCACCAGTTCCTTGGGTCCGGCAATACCTAGGAGAAAATTGCCCGCATATCGAACGTAAAATGCGCGTGCGTAGGTCGGGTCCTTCCAATCAGTCGGGGAGGCGGCTTTTCTACGGACCGTCATGATTTCCGCCTGCGGCGGGGTCAGCGCTCTGAACGCCTTCGTTCTGGGCGTCCTCCTCGTAGTCGCCGTGGTTCCTTCGTCGACTCTTCGCTTGCAGCGGCTTCGTGAGAGTTCATTAGCCATCTTGGCCACTTCTTGGTCCAATTCGTGCAGGTAAATATTACAAAGTAGAGGGGCGAGGGCCCAAGGGGCAGTCGACCACCGGGAGAGGACTGATCCTTGAAGGGGGTCTGGACCGCCGCCAACAAGTCCCGCGGTGAACAGTTTATGCACGAGATCCATCCACCTCTGATCTTCTATATGCTTTTGTAAGATGAAGACCAGCTTATGTCGATCTATGGAATCGAAGCACCTTTTTATGCCAAATTCAAGGAACCACGACGCTCCTTTCCATTTCAGGCAAATTTGTTCTAACCCTGAGTGACATCCTCTTCCGGGACGGAACCCGTGGGAGATGTCCAGGAATCTGGGTTCGTATATATGTTCCATCACTATTTTCATGGCTTGCTGAACAATCTCGTCGCTCCCGATAGTTAAAGGTCTGAATTCCCTGGGCTTGTTAGGCGTGGGTATCCCACGTGCGGCGGGTTTGAAGCGAAACTGTTCGCTTCGAAGTAATTCGGCGGTTCTTTCGAACCACGCGCGATCTAGACTTTCCGGGGGCGGAGCCACTCGACGAAGGAAGAGGTTTTCTCTTTCCTGGCCCCCCCCCTCCGGTATCATGTTACCCGTGTGGTACTTAATTCGTTCATAGGCCGCAATCAAGAAGTTCGGGTCCGTGCATATGGAGTAGATGTTTCTAACTTTCCCGGATTTTTCGTTTCGTTCGAGAGTTTCGAGTTTCCGCCTCCAACCGCCACCGTCCATATGGGCGGTTACAGCAGGGGGTTCATTACCCGACCGGTTCTCAGTTGAGTCACTGTCCCGTCCGCCATTGGCATGGGGTTTACAACTCATCCTGGGGCGTGACCCAGCCCCACCCTCGCCGCCGTCATGCCCAAATCGCGCAGACTGGCTTGTCCTACCTAGCGCATCAGGTGAGCTTGTAGCATCACCGCAGTACGAGCGTTTCGTTCCGGTTCTCAGGGACGCTCCTTTTTCCCCACAAAGTAAGATATTCGGATGAGAACGGCGGCACTCGTAAGCCGTAGGCATGAAACCGCCTACGCTCCACAGAAACGGAGGGCGCATCATTAGTATTCGTTTCCCTAGACCTACCAGACCGTCTACCCCAACGCAGGACATCACCCTCCTACTAACTTTCGGCTGAGTTGCGTGAGGTTTAGCGCCAGTCGTCCCGGCGCGGTTTGACCCAGCGATTATAGCATGCATAGCGTCGCACTTGTGGTTCGTGGAAAACAGCCATCTTTGTGCAAAATTGTTCATTTCGGAACCCCATCTTTCAATAATACCATGCTTTGTTGAACTAGTTTTGACTGATGTTTCCGCAATTTGGAAAAGCGAAATTCGTCACAAACTGTTTCGCGAAAACAAGTTACTATCTTCTCCTGTAAACTGATACGGGAATGCTCTTGAATAGCTAACAGTGTTTTCAACTTTTGTTCTATTTGTTGGCATAACACAGATTTCACCGTCTGTTTGCACTTCGGCGCACAGCGCGTAACCATATCATTTATACATGATTCTCCAATCATTTGTGTACTTGAACGCAAGCTTATACTACGTAATTCATGCTGTTTCTTCGATTCGGACAACATAGCTTCTTGATAACTCATCCATTGCTGTAAATCGGAAAGGAGAGCTTCGCTTCTCGCATCAAGAGTAGCTTTTATAGTTTCACCAAATGTTTTTTGACTGAATATAACGAAACAGACAAAACTTAAAGCTACAATAACTTCTTCATTATATATTAGGATTTTTTTCGAACTCAAAACGCTAAAGCTTAAAATTGCAAATATTAATATTTCACGCATTCGTATTTTTCCTTTTTTCGATCGCAATAAGGATTTAATTGTAATAAATCATGGGAAAAAATGTGTCACCACGAATAAAACTCCAATGGAGGAGTTTAATGGAGAAATCATAACTTATCAATATATATCGTCCTACAGTTTTCTTGTGTACCTGACCCATTATTATTTGCGTGCCCGGAAACACAATCAAAACCTTGGTTTTGTCGCACAGTTTTTTGGTTTTGTGGTGTCGTCCGACAAGACCAAGTCCCTTGCTTGGGGTCCAAAGTTTTGTCGGACTGTTTCGTCGTTTCGTTGTGTCCGACGACAAAACCAAGTCCTGGGTGCGGAGGTGCGTAAGCACTTTTGGACGAGAGACGGATTTACAGGGTCCGAAGGATACTACGGAGACCCAGATAAATTTACCCGAAACACGCACGATTGCCAGCTTGTGATAAACCAATATCTCTCAAAGAAGATAAATATTATGTTATTGGAAAATCTCTTTGTTGTCATTCAACGTACTAAGTACCAGAGAGAGCGTATACGAATTGGGACGAATCATACCTATTAGGAAAATATGATAGACGTATTATTTTCGAATCCGATCCACTAAATCAAAGACCCACGCCCCGAAATGCCATTTTACATTGTGAGAGACCCATGTAAGCACGGGCTGCGCAAAAGGATTGACGGACGGGGGGGCAGCAGATATAAATAATGCCTACGGACCCATGAAACGATAAAGTTACCACTAGATCTGAGTTGGGGTCAGGTGAAAGTCAGGAGCCTCTAGGGCTTTTAGAAACTTACTTCATAACCATTGCCGAAAACATAGTAGCTACGCCCCCCGTACCCGCTAGGGATGGATCCCTGACATAACCTTGTGTATTCCCTAGCAACTCCCGAGAACGAATCCGGTATTACGGCCGAATTAGTTAGTTTACGATTCACATTCCGTATAGTGACACTGTCTCCTGGCGAAATATCAGTATCATCTCCGAACAAAATCAAATCCGAAAAAGGATCTACAAGAATTGTCCGAAATATAGCGATTGATCCTATAAACAAATAAGAAGAGATAAACGCTGACCATATAAACAGCGAAGAAATAACACACTTGATTTTCGGTGAGCAATTATTATATGATGATACGTAAAGGGTGATATAGGAAATACCATAGTACGTAATACAAAAAATAATATAAAGCACGCATAACCGAACGAATTGCGTCAAATAGGTAAAGTGATCGAGTTGAGGCTGAAGATGTAGGACGTTAGTTCTACATAACATTTATTTTCTACCTGCAAGAAAAATGGAAAGAATTGGAATATAAGCGACTTCTATAGAATTTTTGAAAATATGGGCTAAAGCCCCGCCGGGCGGTAGAGAAAATCAGAAAAGTTATAGCTAGAACCGGACCTCGTGTTTTGCTCCCTTCTCGCGCATCTTTTTGTTTGTTTTCCCACCCGTTTTTGGCGGGAGTCGGATTCGGACCCACAACATTCAGATTATGAGCCTGACGAGTTACCAATTACTCTATCCCGCGAACAGCCACCGAAAAAAGAGATATATTTTTGTTCTTTTTGTTCATCGCCCTTTATTTAT